CTCCCTCACATGGTTCCGAATCAATATCTTAAATCGGCTACTAACCCCACTACCAGCATCGGAGCAAGCAGGTCCATATCCGGATAAAGATCCAGATGTAGCTGTGACCGAGATGAAGAGAAAAAATGTCTCGGGCCCTCCACACGCGGCCAGCCCTTGATCCATACCCAGATCCTGATACAGTAGACGCATAGTCTGCGAAACCCGCACCAGTCACTACCTAGCCGGCCGGCTACTACTCGGCATCCAGTCCAGTCCAGCATTTCGAGCAGGAGAAGGCCTGACCTACACTTGCTTGCTTTACTGTGGGCTTGACTGATTGAAGTTTCGGTTCATGCGTTTATGCCTATTATGATGTCCCAATTGCGAGCTTGCCTGCGAAGGCTACTTACTATTTCAATCGTATCGTGGATTTTCGTTTTAGGCTTCTTTTTCTATTCCGTTGATTCGAGTTCCGATTGCCTCTCCTGATGGTGTGCCCGCTTTCTGTGGCTGTAGCTTGTGCAGGTGACTCTTTCCGATTCAAGAGTGAGGGCTGGCTTTCTTTCTTTTGATCCGGCTACTCTTCCTGTTCATACTCTTGGTAGACGATTCGTGCTCCCACTGAGACTGACTTACTGGAAAGCTTGGCCGGTCGATATTCCTTCTTGTTTGCCAATGACCAACCCGAGTGCCCCGATGACTTGATATCCTTCCTATGGGCCTCGGTTACTGAATCCGTTGATGAACCTACTCGTCCTCCGGCTTTCCTGTAGTAGAGCGAATAGATCCGGAAGCTTGTCGTCTGCCACTCTGCCCGCCGTACTCCAACCCTTTAAGCTAGGCCTCTGTCTCAGCTAGAGCTAGGCACTATCAGTAAAGCCATCAATCTGAACCGTCGCGACAGTCACCGCCATCGAGCTTCGTCCCCGAAACAAAACAATCGCGGGTTAGGGTTCTAGTCTTTCCCGGCCCTGCCTTAGCCTCGGTCTTCCCTTCTACCCAAAAGAAAGAGGATTCGCCCTCTCGTCGCCTATTTCATACCCTGGTCAACCGTATTCGTCCTTCGTCCTTGGTCTCCGGTCTTTCGTCCGTCGTCTTCTATGTATGGCCCTGAGGGATTGCTTCGAACAGTCTCACTTGGCGTCCGCCTGTCTCTTTGAAGGAAGCCTCTTCCTCCCGGGGATGGCCCTTCCTGAGGACCGTGCTACTCGTTCTTATAATGGGATCGTGTCACTCGCGCTTATGAGGAAGTGAATACTGGTTAACTCGTCTTAAATGAACTAACTTATCCGTTCAACTCGTGCTTCGGCTGTTGGCTGAAGGGAACCTCGAAGCATCGCTAATAGACTCTTACCCGTGCCCTTGGTCAATATGTACTCACCACTTGGGGAGCTCTAACTGGAGTAAAGACAAGGATCGACCGATTGCTCCGTTGGCTTGTGCTCCTCTGGTCAAGCTTGCTTTCGGGCTTGATTTCACCCTCCGCACGGGCACAAGCGAGGGAATAGGAATAAGAGTCTTCAGACCCTGTAGGTACGTAGTCCTCTTTCTCTTACTAGGAAGCTGAACGTGACCACCCACTTCTCTTGAAGATCCATATATAGTCTTTTGAACTCGTCTTTAATGGCTTGTCCCCTCTAGTCACTAGTATCGATAAAGTATGGAATAGGAAAGACTGCCTGCCAGCCTTAAGAACTCGGAAAGCCAGTACGCAACGGCATTAGGAACCTGGCTGTAGGAACTCTAGCCGGTCATTGGCCAAAGTCACTCTTGTCACTCATCTTTCCTGACGTACTCAAGTGAGCTCTTCCCCTCTGGCTTTGGCTATTGAATGAATCTCCTCGCCTGTCAGCGCACAAGCCCCACTCATATTAGGAACCTGCCATCGCCACTCACTGGATCTCCTCGGGGCAAGCCAAGCATATTTCAGAACCTCATTTTTTGACTAAAAAAACGATTGCATAGGTTGGCTCGCTCTTTCCGATCGCGGGTTATCAATCTCCTTTGGTCTTGAAAGCCATCCCCGTCTTCACCTTCTGATCTCTCTTCTCAGTCTTCTTCTCTAGAAAGTGAATATTTTGATTTACACCCGGTGGTTCACTCCTCTTTGTTTTTGTTTGGACCTTAGCACTAAACTCGAGCTTCGTACTTCCCGTAATTGAACCTGCCTGTTCACTCTTGTCACTCGTCCGCTTCGAGGTCGGTTAGCTGCCCTTGTCTACCCCGGTCAGCAAGCAAGTCCACTGTCATCGAAACCGTTAGCTAACCATCCATCGGCTTATCGAGGAAGATCGTCTATCGCAATCGCCAGTAAACGGACCAAGCATACAGACGACTAAGCCCGACCACTTCAACTGAAACAAGTAAAAGGTTTGATTAGCTTCTTATTTTTCAGGAATTCTTCTAGTCCTAGTCTTTACCTAGAGAGACCTAATCTCAGGCACGACAGGCTCCCTCTAGTACTTTGGGCCTACCGGACCAGTATACGCACGGCCACGGCCCTTTTCACTGGTATACGGGCCCGGTAGAAGTCGAATTGGGATCTCTGCGCGTCTTGGCAGAAGATGACCTCCCAATGGCAGAAAAAAGGCAAGCCCGACTGGACTAGAGTTGTTGAATGAAAAAAGGCTCGCCGCCGCGCACCATATCAGGCCTACCAACGACGGCAAATCAATTCGGGAGCAACGTCTCCGAACGCACCTTCCAAGTAGGGGAATATTGTGCATGAAAGATTTTTCTCAACCCGAAAGTTTGCGCTAAAAGAAAATGGGAAGGACCCGTCAAGGAAAACCGGCCAGGGAACACCTATCTACTCCAGGACCTACAAGGAAATTCCTTGCGACGACCTATCAACGCGGCGCACCTCAGAAGAGACGTGTCAATCGAACCCGTGGTTGATCTCGCAGCACCACTCTCGAAGAAAGAAATGCAAGAAGAAGAAGAGAAGAGAAAGAAGAGAAAGGGGCCTGGTCTCCCACGAAAGAGGCCTACCACGCCTTCGATCAGTCAGGCCAAACAAAGCCTATAGTAGATTGTTTGGTAGCCCCTTCGAGAAGCAAGCTCGAACGAAGAGAAATTGGTGATAATATTACCCGTGGCTGCAATACCCCCCAGTAAAAAAAGATGGGTGGGCGGGTTTTTTTGAGTTTTCTTTGAGTTTTGAATGAAACAAAGAAAACTCACTCGGTTTTTGGAGCGAAGAGCCAAAAGGGGGCTCTTCGCGGGATGGATGGCAGAATATATTAGAGTAGAAAGAAAGACGTACAATAAGGGTAGGCGGGGGACATAGGCCTCATTGAGTAGGAGATGTCCATTGAAATGGGGAATTAGGAATGCACTTGAGCATAAACAGCAAAATGGAAAGGAATGAGCGGGGCAAGGTAGAAATGGGGATAGTTTTTTTCTATCTTAGTAGGCAAGCGCGGAGAGAACTTGAGCTTCTGCAGACCCGGATCGGGAAGCTCTGACAAAAGAACTACAAGGGCTAGTGAAACTCATTGGAATGGGGGGAAAGGGCAATTAATGAATTCCGAAATCCGCGGAAATTCGGAAAGAAAGGCTTGAGGCTCAAGGCGGAAAATCAAATAGATTCCAGGAAAAGGGAACGAACGGCAAGGCTAGGATAGAGAAAAGGAAGGGGGAGGGCCATGAATGTGAACCTTCAGATGACAGAAAGAAGGGAGAAGGTACTTTCATTAGTAGGCAGAAGGATTGACTCGCCAGATTACTTATTGATTGATTTGGGGATGCCCATTATCCAAGGGAATGGCGGATAGAACTTGCTTGATCGTCTGTGAATTCGGGTAAATGAAGGCTATTTGATTGAAGAAAGGCGCAATAGCAATTGCATTTTTCCTACGAATTTGCCAATTATGAGTTGGGTTAACCATTAAGCCATGGATGCGAGAGAATCCTCAATCTCAGCGAGTGAACTAGGTTTTGGTATTCCGTCTCGAGCTTCTATTTCTTCCGTTAAGTTCTTCCGTTAAGGGGGATTCGGGAAAAGATGGAATAGGAAGACGTGTTTCCAGAACGAACAAGAAAAGGGTTGAGAAGGGGGAGTTAGCAAAGTTGGACAAGATTGGAATGGGCATAGGAACATGTATTGATGTACCAGATCGGCTAATGCTCCCAGGTTGATGCGTTGTATTCCACCAGTTGACTGGAGACTTGATTATTGGTATATCGATCGGTCCAGCACGGATTGAAATAGGAGCCGGTTCGACAGGAAGCTTTTGAAAACGCAGTGCACCCAGGTAAATAAGGAACGAGATGAATACAGAGGTTAAACGAGCATCCCACACCCGAAAGGTGCCCCACATAGGTTTTCCCCGAAACCCCCCAGTCACTAAGGTAAACAACGTAGAAAAAGCACCCATTTCTGTACCGGTTCCGGAAGAGCGAAGAAAAAGGGGATGTTTTGTTAATGGGAACAAGGAACTGTTTATAGCCGTTGCGATATAAACAAGTATACTCATCCGAGCCGCAGGAACATGTACATACGGAATACGAGAATTTCCACCTTGTTGAAGATCTGGTGGTGCTACCCGAAGACTTAAATGAATAGCCATCGCTGTTAAGAACAACCGAGAAAAAATGAGAATTTGCGCTCTGGTCTTTGACATAAAGAAAGAAGGTTGTAATAACGAAACGGACATGTGCAAATTTTGTCCTAGCTAGTGGAACAAGAAAGACATGGATGTATACGGAATCAAAGGATTTCGCATGCTGACCATATAGGAATTCCCCTTGCTTGGTTTTCGCTCCGCTCGTGCGTGGCACTCCTTGCTTGCGGAGCGACATACCGGAAAAAGAAGGATTGACTTTCTAGAAGAAAGCCCGTAACCGGACTACGAAAAAGGAGGCGAATGACCAAAAAAAACTGCCTATGAATCGAGTCCTAATCATTATCATTAGGTCTCTCTAGGTATTGTCGAGTATCGCCGTATAAAGACGGAGAGACTAGTCTTTAGGAGAGACTCGCTATCTTCATTAGGCGTATCTAGGTATTGTCGAGTATCGCCGTAGGCGATACTCGACAATACCTAGAGCTAGAGAGACCTTATGAAAGAATTCGCGTAAGATTAAGATATATATATATGGAAGGATTCGCCTATGATGAATATTGAATATGAAATGATTCGCGTATTCTTCTTATGAGCATCTTAACACTTTGTTGAACTATTATTCTTCTTATTCTTTCTATTCGTCGTATGATGAATATGTGTATATGCCGTATTCTTTCTATTCTTATCTTATGAGCGTATTATGATGATTCTTATGATCGTATTGTATTCTTTAAATGATGATTCTTATGATCGTATCGTATTCTTTAAATGAGCGTATGATAGATATATATGAGTATTCGCCTATTCTTATCTTAATATGAGCATCGTTATCGCATTTGAATCTCTCTCCATTAGAAAGCATTATCAACTATTGATATTAGAAAGCGGTATACCATACCATTAGTGAAAAGACCTTTTACTGAGCTCTTTTTTAGATTGGATTCATTTTTATATTTCTACTATATGAGCATGAAAGAAAACCATTTCGATTGCTTGATAGCGAGTTAAAAACCCATTTGGATTCTTTGTCGATATAGGATAATTAACCTGGTTTCAAATGATTGAGATAGATAGGACTTTCACTAGCCAAAAAATCTACAGACATCTTATCTTATCTTATAGGTATCGATAAGGTCGATAAGGGCTCGACTCGCTTGTCTCGCTATATCTTGTCTCGTTATATATTTTTCTTGTTGGGCCTTACTCCGTTCGCTTTGCTCACGGCGGCCCGGGTGAGATACTACTATAGAACAAATGCACAATCCGATATATATATAGGAAAAATGCAAAAAGGATAAGAAACGAGCTCGATCAAAAAGAAAGAGATAGAAAAGATCTCGCAGCATAAAGTAAAAGGAGTCTACAAATAAACGAAAAGTGGAAACGACGAGCTTTTTTGTCTTTTAAGCTAAAAATGTCCATCGTGGTCATCAGGGCCAAACCAAACTCCAGGTCCAGTCCGCTAAGAGAGGCCGTCGGTGTAGACCGATCTCCTCCTCATCGGAAGAAAGTGACTTTTTCCACTCTTGGCCACTCGACGCATTAGGTTTGCATATCGTATCGTATGGTATGGTGGCGTCATATTCATATAAAGAGATGGGGCTGTTCGGTCGAAAACTCATACAGCCAATTTTGGGTAGGAGAGGACGTACAGCCAGTGGAGCAGGGTCGACTGTCGTTTCTAATGATATTAGCAACGATGGTCAAAGCCGAGGACTCCGACTTTGCGGTTTGCGCCGGGTCGCCTTGGCGTCAAGCCGGAGGGAGCGGGTAAGAATCGTATCTTCGCGATTGGTAGCCCCTATGTCTAGGCCCTTGTCAGGCCTGTGCATGATCGGCTAATGTCTGTGCTAAGGCGCATAAGTACCGATGGGACTTATGACCGGAAAAGCGGAAGCCATATGAGCAAATTCTCTTTCGACCTGAAGGCCGCTACTGATACATTCCCGGTTATCATCACTCAATGGATTCTTAGGAGTCTGTTTGGTGGTGAGTTCGGGGATGTGTGGAGAGCCGCCATAACGGTTGGCGACTTCCTCATCCCTACAAAGATTTATGATAGTGATGAGGCATTAGCCGTTCGATTCTCTCGTGGACAACCCCTTGGTTTCTACAGTTCCTGGCCCGTTCACACTCAGTCATCATATGAAGGTGTGGATGGCCACCAGGAAGGGGCCATGTGAAGTTTACAAAGTACGCCATGCCATCTTGGGAGACGGTTATCGCCGATCCTGCGGTGGCGGAGGAATACAAACGACTGTGCTCTGTATTGTATGTTCTGTGACCCTATCATTTGAAAGTCAATTATATCGGACTGCGGGGCCCTCGAGTTTGCTAAACGCTTTATCGTTCGAGGCTGTCGCCAGTGTCCGCTCGAATGCTAAGTGCTAAGGGTTCTTTGCGACTCAGTGGGCACTCCCGTTTTCGCTGCGTTACGTCTATCAAAATTAGATCTATCTTTGACGTATCGACTGCGGGGTGTTCTCGGGTATGTGGCGCTCCCCATCGCCTAAAAAGTCAGCGATGGCAGCGTCACCGTATTTGTATGTTCTCACCGTCTGGCCCATTTGGGCTTCCCTTGACTCTCTGGTTGACCTATCCACAATTTTGAGTTTTCGACCCTGGAGAGTATTGGGAGCTGTTCGTCTGTTTATTCTGGAGCGGGTGAAGCCCCGAGATTTCCGTGAGAAAGGCAGGTCCAGAAAAGCAAAATTCGATAAACGGATGAAACAACCACCTCTGCCTGTGCTATACCTGACTCTGGTGCTCGTATCACGGGGGACACTTGAACTGAGTCAATAGCGAAAACCCTGATGATCTTCTTATCGAAGATACCTCCCCGATCTCATGGAATAGCCTGAATTGAGTGATCGAGGTGGTAATCGGAATCCGTCGAGATATTGACCCTCTCGACCCTTTCATTAAGAAAGGCCTAGCCACTACTATACTTTACTTTTGCTCCCACCCCAAAAAATCGAGAGGAGGTTTCTTTCGGGTGCACCATCATCGATTGAAGCAACATTCGAGTAGGCATGCCAGGATTCGAGTAGGTTCGGCATGCCAGGAGCTGTTGACAGTTGTTGACCTTGAACCAATCAATGGCCCTGAACCAATGGATCCTGTGGAGTATTGATGTTGCATGAACCATATCAAGAACTCTATAACCGGCTCTTTTGAGTATAGTATAATATGAGCCCCCTTCATGAAATCATTTGACTCGGAAATTTTGGATGGTCGTTGGGTAGGTGCATCATTCAATCGGTACTCGATCCGCCTAACAACAGGTTCTGGGAAAGCTAGTCGAAAAAACACTTCTTATCGCGAAAAAAAAAAAGAGAGAGAACTTTCACTTCCGATGCAAGCCCATCCCACCTGCCTGGTATAGGAAAGAGTGATAAATGAGTGAAAGAGATCGCCACCCAACTCCTTGACTCGCCGTTGTTATGGATACGATCGCCCAAGTCTTGAATGAGATCTTTGATGAGATATTTCTGGAGTGGGGGGCACGGAACTCAATCGTTCTTCGCTCACGTCGAGAGTTGGGGACCAGTGGATGGCGGCAGATATTGTTAGTTGCTCCGATTGCATTCCCCGGGCTTGTCAACACCTTGCGGTGAAATAGGCTGATCGATCTAATCCGAGATTTCCTAACTACGGATATTTTCGGTCGGGATGAAATAAAAAACTATGTGGCAACAGAGCGGGGAATCCCCCAAGGCAGTTCCTTATCACCCGTACTCATGAATATCTATTTGCATTTATTGATCAAATAAATCCTTTTCCAATTTATTAGAAAAGGATTTACCGGTATACTCGATACGCCGATGATCTACTTAAGGCCCTCCTGCCGGGACATGGGGGAACCACTGAGTGTGTTGTCTACAATATAGCTGGGTTCATGAGGGATCTACAATTGGAATTGAAGACTGGGATCTATGGTCGGGGTTTCCGCGTACTGCCCCTTAAATACATATTCTCTTATTCCAATGAGGCAAAGGGGGAACCCCATCTAGCCAGGGGTGTCTCTCCATAGGGATAAATAGGTTTTGTTTTGATCGAATGAGAGGCAAGAGGCAGAAATTGGGGGCCTCTAGAGATAGAGATTTCATTCTAATGAGGGAGAGAAAGAACCCCTCTCTTTCTAGTCGAGTGGTCATTCCTCCCCCTGATAGTCGATCCCTTATGGATAGTAGTAGTGGATGGCATAGGCGGATCAGCGGAAACTCAAAATATCCGCCTGCCGCAAGTGTGGTAGTTGGGTTGTAATGACGGGTGGGAAGGTCAATCAATAAATCAATAAGGAAGGGAGGCCCGGACTCCAGCGGTCTATCTCGAATGAGGGAAAGAGGAGGGAATCGGGCCAAAGGCGAGCATATAATATACTCCTGGCTGGCTTAAAACTTCACTGAAGGGCTTAGGCCCGGTTTATCCTTTCTGGACCAAGCAGCGGAGGAGATCCATAGCCATTGGTTGGATGACCCCATGGAGCGGATGTTCACATAATTTGCTGATGGCGTATTTCCCGCTCCTACTGCAGCAGATGGTTCCATTATTCGCTTATGGATCAGAGGCAGCGGAATTCATTTTAGCAGTATCGGGGCCAAAACTAGACCTGTACAGCGCATATCATTAAAAAGCCTTTCTCCTCCAGCTACAGGAACGGATGTCATATTCGCTGATGGGCTAGAGGGATCGGATATCGAGAAATGTTGCTTTTATCCTACCCTTCCTTTCCCCTAATAAATATGCTCTTCCTGCCCGGAAGAAGGAGACGTTTACCTCAACTATGCTTATCTCTCCTTCCAATAAACCATCTCTTTTGAAGGGCTGGACAATCAATAAATAGCCGTGGTGTTGGCCATCAACAAGGGGTTCGGATCACATGCTATTACCAACTGAACTTAGAGGTGGGAGGTGGAGGAGGGAAAACCTGAGTGGGGAGTCGATAAACTACTCGTTGGAAGGTTTTTTTGGCCGTCTACCGGAACTAGAATTGTTCATCTCTCCCCTGGAACTCGGAAAGAATAGAATGGATCACAGAGGTACATTCTTTTTGGGACCCTCGACTAAGCTCATTCGAATCCAAATCTTTGTTGGCTGCCGACCGGGACAGATACCTCATTTGTATCTGCCTAGAGGTAAAGGAGAGGCTCAGTCTACTGGATCCTAAAGGGGGAGAAGGCCGAGGAGCACGTTTATTGGCTGTGATGGTCGAAGACAAGTCTTCTTGGCCAGTAGGAGTCAATTCCATCATTCGATCAATTGCCTTTCTGTCCTTCCTACCCGGAAAAAAAGATTCATCTTGTTGCTCTACCCACCACTGGATGGAGGGGGGACCGACCTGAGAAAGAACCCGCTTTTCTCTCTGGACCGGACGGCTTCGATTAGCTGAGGGAGAAATCGATATTTTTTTTGAGGGGCGCCGGAAATAGAACCTGGAGCCAACAGGATCTGGAACGGGTCCAATTCGATCTGCATCTGGATCTGGCAACTGGCTGATTAAGATCAACTGCCTCCACCATTGGTGGTTCTTAATCTCGATCCCGTAGGAATGCTCTTGGTCTTGATAAAACCAGATCAGGATCAATTGCAGCTATCACTCCCTATGCTTCTGCGTCCCATACCCCAACCCCTGCGGGACTGCTCGCTTTGGCAACAGGGGGCTCCGGAACTAGTTGAAGGTATGCTTCGGGCTCCCGATCCGAGAGGGACGCGACGCGAGATGATGATGGGTCAACCGCGACTGGAGCTGCTGGTGGAACTGCAGCTTTCGCTCGGTGAATAGAATCACCCCGAAATTCATCACTGGTTTTTTATAAACGACTTTATTTTGATCTTATACTCCATTCCCATCTGCTTCTGGATGCTAAGCTGTGGTGGTGCCTCTCCCACAGCTATTGGTGGGTTCGAATATGGCACAGGAGTTGGGACCACTGCAATGGAGTATAGCTTTGTTGGGGGTGAACTTACAGCTCCTGGCTCTACCTCATAGGGGTAGACAGGCATCTTTTTTGGTTCAAAGTCGAGGGCTGATTCTTAGTCAACTCGGTTAGCTTCCTCTGCTTCCGGTGGCCACTGATGCGGAAAATCAAAAGGCTAGGTAATGTCTCTCCAACTAGCTCTACCCTGGTCACCGGGTCAATAATCGGCCCGGTGGTTCTTCGACTGGAACCGGAATAGATCTTGGGCGAGGTTGTGGTGGGGAAGCTGCTGGTACTAGTATCGAAACCATAAGGGGCGTTTACGCTAGGACTGAAGCTTTGATACTCGTGCCTACGCAGCCTTTGTTCGCATCTCTCATCGATTCCCCTATGGAGAAGAGGAATAAATAAGAGCATTCATTGGTTGGACCTTTCCTTTATGCTACCAGCCTCCGCTATTGACACTCTTTCTATACTATACGAGCTGTAGGATCATGAGCATCACCCATAAAGGCATACATAGAATTTTCTCACCCGGGTCGAGATCTGAGGCCGGTGCGGCAACCCATTGATCCACCGGAAAAAAAGCGAGCAGCATTGGGGGCATTTAAACCAAAAAAGCGATTCACTTGGTTCCAACAGCAGATCAAAATCGGGGAGCAGAGCCAATCACAGATTAGGATCTCGTCCCACCGAAAATGGCGTTGAAACTACCCCCAGAACGACCGGGTTGTAGTTGAACCATCTCCGGTGAGAGATTTGGTCAACCGAGTCGAAAAAGAAGCACCTTGCCCATATTGATACCCTGTTTAAGGTATTCCAGTTGCATATCGGTATCTATACGCCTCTACTTCGGTTTGATAGCTTGTTAAGGAGCCAGCACCCCGGAGCCCGGTAGGGGGGGAAGGAGAAAGCAGTACCAATTGTGGGAACATCCGTTTATGCCGGAACAGCGGTGAAGAAAGCAGCATCTCCGCCACCATATCCATATTCAATCCCCCCGGCCCTCCTGTTTACCTCATTTCAGGGGGCACCATCACTAGCGACAGAGTCATTACCAACAGCTCAAAATCTTCTAGTTACGGATCGGTAAGGCCTTGGATGACTTGTTCCTCGCCTCAGGGTCATCAACTGAAACTACTGATGCTTACTCATATGCTGGCCGGTCCTGTGAAATCCAAATGGATCTGCCTTAGTCTATACCTATATGGGTAGTGCTATTCCAATTGGTTCAAGGTAAGCAGCTGAAGCAAGGGGGTACCTATCCAACAGTCTCTGCCGCTGGTGGAACTGGATATCGATCCAACAATGATGGGTTCGGACGCGAGCGAAGGGAAGTAGGGTGACTTCCGTTCAATGGGTGAGGATGCTAGGTTACCAGGTTATCAAATCGGGTATTGAACCCCTCCTGCTGCAACCTTTGCCTCTATCTCTACTTCTGGGTCTCGATCTTGAAATTGGATTAATATTTGCCTACTGCCTGAATCTCTGCTTCCTTCTACTACCAGCGGGCTAGCCTTTGTTATGATTTGTATATCGATCCTGGAGGACGGATCTCGCTACATACTAGAAGCTATAAGGATGTTAATCGCCGCATTGGAACTACCTACCATGAACCTTCTACCCCGAAATCCCACCACGCTTGAATAATGACTCTCCTTCCCTTGCATTGAGTCAGTGTCGATGGTAGGCTTTCGGATAGAGAGAATGCTTTCGGGTAGGGTGGTAGGCTTCATGCTATGCTGGTATGCTTGATGATAGTCAACATGCTTAATCGGTATCGGTCTTGTTCAAATGCTTTCCCCTTAAAGGAATTGATCGACTAAAGGAAGAATTGGTGCTTGACAAAGAATTAGCCCGGGCCCAGAAAGGAGACAGCCAAAAGGCTAGATTTATCTTCGCCAACAAGAGGAGTCGATTTAGTAGTTCACGATGAAAGGCATAGTAGAAAAAGGCGAGAAAGACCAGGCAATCCCCGAGTTGAAATCGATCCCAGACCCGGTAAATAGGAGTTTTCCCAGCTCCAGGGAAATTTCTTTTTGAACGATCCCAATTGCTGGGGAAGATGCACTGTAATGAAAGTCATTCTATTAATAATAATAAGACATTTCATAACTGACTTGCTAAGTAACATACCAAGGAGAGGCGGTTTCCGCACCTCCGTTTGAGGGGATTGGATATATATATATGTGGTATGATTCGGGGGAAGCCCTTTGGAGCGATGAGTTCTAGTTTGAGTTGGAGTTAGAGTTCGAAGGTGCGGGTGAATTCCACTTTACTTGACTTTAAAGGGGTTTATGAAGCAGCGAAAGAAAGCAAGGTAATTGCTTACAGACAGACCAGATTTTCTTTATTACGACATTATTTTTGTAGAAGAGTCCCGCCCTTTCTTCTTTCTAAAGAGCTCTTAACCACTTACACGGAACAAGAGGAACTAAACTCAATCCCCGTTCGGGTTCCAATCTCCTATTCCGAAATAGCGACTCTTTCCGAAGCTGCTAGAGTTGCTTGAGCTGCTAAAGCTAGAGCTAGACCGGATGAGCTCATCTCAGTCTCCCCCATTTTAGATACGGTGGGGGAATCGGACTTATCCATGGTTAGTCAACATAATTGCATAGGCCCAGAAGCCCAGGTAGCTCGGCATGGGAGGAAAGGAATATCTCTGAACTAATAATGGTCGGCCGCTGACTCTATAATCCTAAGTTAAGCCCCTTCCCCGATAGTCCAACATCATCTATTTCATTTCCAGGCTAGCCGAAGAAAAGAAGTATGCTATCTCTGACTGTCCAGACTGGGCGCTATCGGAACTGTGCCTACCGACTCGCTATCCATGCTGCCCGAAGAAGGATATTGGAAGCAGCGTATCGCTCTCGCTCTTCCCTTCCTCGACAACAAAGCCTTAGGATTCCAGGGATTGCTTATCCGACCAAGGATAAGGATTATTGCTTATACGAAACAGTCACCGTGCTATGACACTAACCGTGGCTAGCTGTCGGGAAGGAAGATAGACTATCCCCCGGCTATTATGACTATTCTATCTATTGCCTGTCCAGAAGTAGCTTATGTCATGTCGTGCTACGAATGAAAGAGGTCCCTACCCTCATGCCTAGCTCCCGCAACCTGTAAATACGAGGCTTTCAGATGTCACTTGCTTTCACTAGCATCGGAGATTCTGCTTATCCCGCTAAAGAGCCTTCTTTCTCCCGGGGATATGAAAAAATGAACCCAACTCCCGCGATGAGAAGGTAGATGCGGTAAGCCAACTCCTTTCCTTCTTGCTAACAGGGTATTCTATGCCATCTTCATTCCCTTCCTTGCTTCGATTCGAGGAGATTGATTCAATTGCTAACTTGATTCCGAAAGATCTCGGGAAATGACTATTATCTGACTATGCCCTCGGACATTCACCTTGCAGAAAGCTCCCGAAGAGTGTCCTTTTTCTTTGATTTCCCCTTGGATTAGCCCTTGCTAAAGCCCTTCTTCTTGCGGCATAGCATAGCATATAGGGCTAGGTTTGTTTAGGCTTGCCCCTCTTCTCTAAGCCCGGAAATGGCGTATCGTATGCGTTTCTCTTATACTAATAGCTCTTATTCCGACAAAGGCAAAGCCCTCTTATTTCAGTCAACTCTGTCCCCTCTTTAAGGCAAGGCAGATCTTTGGACAAAGACTAAAAGAAGATTGGGAGCCGTTGGCATTCCCCTATTTGAGACATTAGGCCTTTTCGTGCAACCTCTTCTAGCAGCATATATTCCCTAAGAGCAAGAGGGGATTCAAAAAGAGTCAAAAAGGGGCGTAGCGGTAAGACAGAAGAGCCTATTCTATTCCTCATTCCTACTCCTAGCTACTAGTAGGTCGCTCACTCTCTTTAGAGTAAATGGTTGACTCTAACACTCGAAATAAAAGAAGAGGAGAGATTCAAACAACCAGTAACCATCGAAGCGAGACCAGAGTCTCCAGGTCACAGTCGACGGTCGAGATACAGAGACAGAGCAACCAACTATCGAACCTATAGACAGGACAGTTGAAGCGAAAGGGTCTTGGTTTCAAGCCAATAGTGACAAGGATAATTCCCGAGAAAGCGCTCCAATGGCATTCCTCCAATGTGCAGTTATTGGTAAATACTTACTTACAAGGATTTAATTAAAAACCTCGAGTGAATGAATAAAGCTTTGACGGAGGCGAGGCATATTTATATGTTATGTAAAGTAAAAATCAAAGAGAATTCGCTGGCATTTTGGACAGAGCTTCAAGCAGTTGGAAAAAGGGCTTCCTAGAATCGGTTGTTACAGAAGGAGTCCCAATGCCCAAAGATCCGCCTTAAAGAACGCTTGCTATTGAATGTGCTGTTGTCGCAATTTCATCTGCTCTTGATGCAATATCCGTCACCGCTGTTGTCGTATCATCTATAGAATCGGCTTTTAACCAGAGCAAATTATTTTCTCTATTATAGCTATCTCTCTCTCTACTGTAACTGAATCTCCAACCGTAATCTCATCCTTTATTGCACACTGACTATATTCCATTCCGCAGATGTTGGCATTAGATTCTTTCACAGCAAGACTGAATTAGCCTCGGCTAACTAAACTCCCTTTATCTGAATCTATGAAACTCACAGAAGACCAAGGCAAGTCCACTCTCGATTCAGCATAAGCTTGGGATCTTTCTTTCCTAAAATCAAGCATTTCCCTTGAAGCCAGGTCTTTCTTCTCTTCTTTAAAGCCTGGAGCTGGACTTCTTCTTCCTTCTTCCTGACTTGATTCACAAGTTTAATCACACTAAGCCAAAGCCCAACCAGGGTGAGAGAGATAGGAGAGTAGGGACGGGGTGTCACCAACTTAACTAGCTGTCTCGGATCTTTGAATAGACAGAGAGAGATGCTCTTCCTGCAGCCCAAGAGCGTATTCGTTCAAAGAGCTGGCAATGACTTTCTTCCCATCCGGAAATCGTAGTAAGCCGGGAGAAAGACATTCATATATTCCCCAGGCACGGGATAAAGGGAAAGAGAGAGCCGAGAGCCGGGAACGCAATAAAAAGAATTTCCCTCGAGCGGGGATCTTCTTCTTTATAATACGTACGAGACTACCAAAGCAAATTCAACTTCTTTACCCGGAGCAGCAACTGAAAGAGAAAAGACCGGTTTATTCATCTACACCGGAAAAGAGCTAAGCCCGGAAGTCACGGAGCTCTCTTCTCTTTCAATGGCAGCAGCTAGTTCAAGTTCAAATGTCAGCCGGATTTCTAAACACTAGTCTTCCCTTCTCACCTGCTAACTCATAGAAAGAAATAGAGTCAACCCATGCGCCTTTCGCGGGGTGAGCAAAAAGCCTTTCCCTGGATCCTGGTATGAACTCACAAAAAAGCATTTACCCGTCGCCTGCTTCATCTGCAGAGCTTCCTCTTGTTCACAGCAAAGAGAGCGGATTCGTTCAAGCAAGCTAATCACATTCCCCTTTCTAGGGTAGGGGTAGGGTACGATGTCATTACTCTCTTTTGCCACTCCTTGAAGAAGAGCGAACAGCTGATCTTTCCTGGTCCTTTCGAACCAGTCTTTCTAAACCTGGAAAAACACTTTGGCTACGATTCGATCTCCAAAGCCCAGACTTCATAAAAGGCGACTGACTCTTCCACTGCTACATGAACCCTCCTTTTCCGATTCTTCTTCTATATAAGTGAATAGATCTTTGTGATTCAATCGATTCGATTCTCGTTCTCACCCTCGGCGAACTCCCTTTAAAGACAGAAGCGCATCCAACCCCGTTCTTTTGGCAGAAAGTAAGATTCCCTTCTACGAGGATATCCTGGAACGTGCCACTTACTTTTAGGAAAGTCGGTCTTTTTTGCTTACATGGTCAAGGAAGAGATGGGCCTTAAACTGGGAACTCCAAACAAAATCGATGATTCTTGGCTGGGCCACTAAAGAAAGAGTTTTGCTTTTCTCCTTTTTGGGCTAATTCTTGTGAAAGCTGCAAATCCTTCTCTAAGTATGGAGCAGTTAGTTAAGGCCTACCATCCGATAGTTCTTTCGTTACGCCGACAAGCTAATAGCTCTTCCTTGTTTTAGTTACCGCTCTTTGGGAACATACTCTAGCAATGGAAAATTCAAATAGTAACAAATAGTATAGAACTGGAAATCTGAGCACCAGTCTCAGCTCGTGCAAAGAAGAAAAGGATTTCCTGTTATCGGCGTAAGGACTGCTTTCGAGATAGTTCTCAGCTCCAAGATTGGGTCCGGTCCTTTAGGCGAGGCTCTTTACAGGGCCTTTACGGTTCGTGGTTGGCTCACTTTTCTTTGTTTGGTTACAGTTCATGCCCATTCGTCATGAACCCCCGCCCGCCCCGACGCTGAGTCGCAACTCTTCCTGTACCTTCAACTGATTCAAGTGATTCCGTCAGTAGGTTTCTCAGTAAGAAAGTCAGATGCCTCTCCTGCAGGCCGAAACATTTCCTTTGAATAGATGCCCATAAAGAAAGAGTGAGCGCTCACTTACTTACCCTGTTGCGAAATCTCACTCGGAGAAGTGGGAGTATAGGTTTTTTGGCCTTCTCCATTATTCTAATCATTGAATTAGGTAGGACAAATGTTTAAGGAGAGGGTTTTCCTATCTCTTTTCTTTCCGAGTCTACTTGACTTCTTTTTTTTCTTTATGCTGTTCGGAAAGACCAGTCAGTGGTTTTGGCATATCTGATGCAATCGATTGATTCTATCAGGTCCATTCTTCGGTAGTGCATAGGCTCCGGCTTCTGTAGTCCTCTAGCCGAGCCACTACTTGCGTGTGTGTAATTCATGGCAGAGCTTTTCAATATGTTGGAGCTATTCTCTTTCTTTTCTTTCTTATATATACGTAGAGAGCGGTAAGTGAAATGTTCTAAGGAAGTGGTAGCTGTTCCAGTCAGTACACAAGGTGGTTTGGGGTTTTGTCTGTACGCATGTCAGTGTTGGCATTTCACTCTTTGTTGTGGGGTTGTCACGGATTGGCCGGCCGTACGGATAGGGTTCTATACGGAGCTTTTTCTTTGTGGAGGTTTCACATCACATTAGTCATTCCATTCCTTCCGGATAACCGGAGAAGGTGCGTGCAGGCCTACCTAAGAATAGATAGGGGTACTTTCTGATTTGAAAATCGAGGGTAAGAATACAATGTATACTTTGGGGTATATAAGAAGAAGAAAACAGGTTCTGTTCTTCTAAGAGCCTATTTTGATTGATCTTGCCACTGAGAACAGGTAGGTAGGTCTGAGGATCCCGCTGAGCTGAAAGGTGAGCCATGCCGGAACATCGGTTTCAAATTGACAGCAGGCCAAAAGGAAAAAAAAAAGCGGGTCTTCCCCCTGCCGCCCCACACGACTGGTCAACCCCTGCGGCGAAGGGCCAGCGGACCCACCCGATACCGCTAATCCCCTCTCCGGCTCAGGGACGCATGGACTCAAATTATTGGAGGGGGCTGGGAGATGCCAGCTCCTTCAGTATAAAACCCTCCCAATCTTTCCGAGACCTATGCGCCCACCGGGCGATGCACCGAGACCTATAGGATTCACTCCGTTGCACGATGCCCATGGGACATGCACTCACACAGTGGGAGGCCTGGTCCGGCTCTCCTCGATAACCCCCGTATATAAGAGAGATGAATCGTATTCATGACTGAACCCACCTCAGTTTCATCCGTAACAGGGTCAACTTGTTCCATCTCGTGCCTCGGATCCGTCCCAATCCCAGTTTCGGTTTCCCCATGACCAGGAAAAACTCATGGATTTGGCTCAGCAGTGGCTTCACTCGCGCCTCCATATCAAGAAACAGCGAGGGAAGGTGGGACCCCTCCCCGGCACAAAGGCAGTCCCCCCATGCCTCCCTCCGACTAAGAGAAGCAACATTCTTCTAGTGTATTCTTGAAGGGTATAATTTGTGTTCCGCGTTTCGAGGCGCAGTGGTATCCTCTTCCTCCTCTTTTTCTGCTTCTTTGTATTCTCTCTCTTCGGGAAATGCTCGGTGTGCAGTGTTTTCCCTCTTCTTCTTCTTATTGAATTTCTTTAAAAAAAGATAGAATAGAATAGAAGGTTTATTGAGCTAAACCGCTGAGATACTCCTGGGACTTCGGAGATGAGTTTCGTTTTCAACGAAAAGAGTAGCCAAAGCCTTCTTGAGTTGAGTGACTAAAAACAAGTCAAGTACTGAAACGGGCTTACGCCCGCTTTCTCTATCTCTCTTTTTGAATTTATATATAAGGAAAGGGAGCTTATGGTGAAGACCCTTCTTCGGCGGTACCTTCTTTCGCCGTTACGAGTTTCTTCTGGTCTATCGTTGAAATGAGAAGCTACGGAAAGCAGATCCACTAGAAGACTGCTTTTCGTAGGGTTAGTCTTCAATGTTCGACTAGCCGCCTCGAGGATCAGTGGCCCAGCTGAAAGCGAGCCGGCTGGGAGGCGCCCCAAAGGCGCTAAGTTAATGAAAAGCCAGAAGACAGAAGAAGACGTTCATTGGGAAGCGCGTCTAGCATACACGCGCTACTGGATTTCGCCTCGTAACCATGAACCTCGAGCTCGTGAACTTCCCTCGAGCGCCTCCGCCCGAAAGGGCAGGCACGAGTGATCCTCGAGTCTGTGGTTACCTCCGAACGAAGGGACTGCCTTTTCAGGCAGGCACGAGTGAGCTCGACCTCTGTATGGAAGACTAGGCGAAAGGAGTAGGCATTGGCAACACCAACCTTTTCTCCTGTCCTTCCGCATTTCAATTTCAGGAAGAGTGGTCCGGTTTACAGCTAGAAGAAAGGAAAAGGCGCTTTTCGAAAGCTATCAGAGCGGGCATCTACGGCGTGAAACACCAACACAAGCGCCACTGGATAAGCCCGATTTCGAAGCTGGAAGACCTAAATAAGAATCTGTTTTTGACCGATTCATTCCAGCACTACAAGCCAGTTTTTATACATGGGAGTACATCCAATAGGAAGCTTACACATGGACAACTTTCAGCCACACAACTAAACACAACATTACAAAGTTAACTAACAACATATTAAGTTAACAAAAGACAAAGAAACAAACCCATAGTTCATCATAGACGAGCAAGGTGTCTTGCTCGATTACAAAACACGAAAAAAGAAAGAGCTAAGCGCTTTTTCATTTATTCTAGTCTCCCCAGTGGATCAGTCACCGAGGGTGACAGCCCGCACAATGAGCTCTTGCTGTTCTTCGAGCAGCGCCCTCTTCCTGTTTTCGAGAGAGCGTATTTCGTTCTGGAGAAAAAGCATACGATCTCGTATGAGAATTGGATCGATAGCAGGCATATGTTCCCAGAACGCACCCAGCATTTGCTCCCGTTGGAGCTTCTCGTTTTCCACCTGACGTATTTCTTGCTCAATTCTCTCAAGTCTTCTAGCGGGCTACTCAAAGTCTTTCTTTCCGACTTCTAAGTTCGGCCCCGTCTCCCTTTGCCAAATAGAGACTGAAAGAAGCTTCTATTTATAGGCGTTGGAGGCCCTTAACCCTGGATTATTATTAGTAAGATAGGTTGTCTTGGTTCCGTAACATGGATCATTTCAAACCTGGCTTTTCATGAATATTGAACCCCTTCCACTAGATTTGAGTGCGCTGAATAATTCTCCCCGTACGGATTTGAGTACGAAAGGCCCCCCCCCGTGTTTTTCGCGGGTATCGCCACGCGGCTTAACCCCGATCACCCCCTCAGGAATAGGAGGCAATAATAGAGCGCCCAAGCGAAGCGTCAATTCTGTCAGAGAGTACTCCCCTTTCTCTAATAATAAGATAAGCTTGGGTTCCAAACCCCCTTTAAGAGATAGGGCAATCGTCACTCGCCAGCTCCGTCCTAGCTTAGGAAAAAGATGTTTGGCCGAAGCCCTATCCTTTAAATGATCAGACGCTTGCTTTTTCCCGCGTGTTCTCTTGATATTCTTTCTACAACTATAGATTTTGAGCCGTATCACCGCGTGTCAAACTGTGTCAGGCGGGAGACAGAAGGAATATTCAGCGGATTCCTTTCCAATGAGAACTAGACACGCGGAACAACTATATCTATATCCCGAAAAATCCTCCGGTACTTAACTTTATCGATCGGTTTGAGAACGTGTGGAGGGAAGAACCAGCACGCCGGGGATTTGCTGCATCCCGCCACAAGAGAATGAATGAATTTGTTTTGTCGAAAGCTGCGCCCGCGCACTCGATGCTTTTCTCCTGGAGATGAAGGCCCGTACTCCCTGTGCCGAGGAGTCCCAGGAGCGTAACGTCTACTAGTTTCCTGTAGTTTCTCTTTCTTGCTCCTGTAGGGTGGTCGAAGATTACAGGAAAGTAAACAAAGGGAGCTACTTGAATTGGAGCTTGAAGCCCGTAGTAGTACCCTTTGCGGGAGTAGGATTGTCTGTCCAGTCTTTCGAGCGTAACCAATCCTCGTGGATGTCAACCCAGGTCTTGTTTTGTCCAATCGAGTGGGTATTGGTCTTGCCCCCTTAAGGTCTAAGTTAGTCTGCTTATTCTCATTATGAAATATTAAATGGGGCAGTCAGAAGGCGAAAGCCAAATAAGAACTTGGGGAGCGTGAAAGCTACTTAGTAAAGGGATCACCCTTTGAAAGCAGCTCTAGAAGAAGGCCTCCTGCTTTAGTTTGAGTTTTAACGGTCTCTTTCTCTTAGGAGCGGCAAAAGCAATAAAGATCTTAATGGAAAACTACTAAAGATTCTCCTCCCCTAAGATAAGGTAGGTTAAGGGGTAGGAACAACGTGCTGCTTGTAGCGTAGGCTAATCGATCCACTATCCTCCGCTACTGGACGACTGCCCCTCCCTAACTTTACTGGACCTGGGCTTCCCCCAAGCTGCACTACGTAGCCTTTTTGTTTGGACAGAAAGTAAGTCGAGCCGTAGTTCTACTCTCACGCGATCTTTTTCCTTCCACCCATTAATAAAGAAGAAACGAAACCCGAGGTACACTAGAAAAGAAAGAAGAGGGGGACCTATGCGTGCGAGTCCACAAAGGATTGTGTAAGAGACTAGTTGGCTGGCTATTGTTCCTAGAGTAGTGTGCCCTACTAAGACTAATATAGTAAGAGAAGCGGGTGCTCTTCCGGTTCTACTGACCGAGGGCGAGTAGCTTCCCGTCCTTGCTTGTCTCTTAGTTTGCTAAAGTAAAGGTTCTTTTGCTCTCCGTTTCGTCGAGTGTGATAAAGTGAGGAAAGCCGAGGAAAGAAGAAATCCCTCGATCGCGGTTCGCAGATCTTCCTCAAGGCAAGGGTAGCGTCTCATTATTCGCAATAATCGTTTTCTTCTTTAAAAAAATCATAAAAGAAGAGAACGTTGAACTAGTGAAATAATCCACCTTAGTTTCGCCGACTGCTACTAAGAACCTAACAGAACTTTTCAAAATGTAGGTGAGAAAATGATATCAGGAAGGCCCCAAGCTTCATCATTGAGGATCGATTGAACCTGAACGAACCCGAGATCATTAGTGCAAGATGCGCTTTTGCTTGAATCTAGTGAGCTCAGAAAGAGCTCTTTCAAGCGTTTAGACTGTCTTTCCGGGCCTTCCTTAGTCGTCGAAGCTGATCCGTACTGATAAGTGAAGAAGTCCGAATAGCTTATCGTTAGGCTTGAAAGCAGTCTTTCGGGGGAAGTGGGAAAGAGGAGATCTCGAGTGTAGTTCAGGGATGAGAGGCCAATTCCATGTTCAAAGGAATTCGATCTAAGTCAGCGCTCAAGTCGTCCAGCCGGTTTGATGGCAAGGATAGGATTCTCTTTGCGAGCACCACTATTTAAACGAGGACGGGACTGGACTCTTGTCTTGATTACTGAAGTTGGCATCCTCCGAAGCGAATCAAAGTCTGATCTCACTCTTGCAGAAGGTAGGGAAATTCAATGCTCTAGTCAAGGCCTTTTAGCAGTAGATCTTTCACATTTTTTCCCTCTGGTGGTGATCTCACTGAAGTAGGGGGAGGGAAGTCCTGAGACTCTAGCTCAGTCGAACTGAGAATCCAAGTGATCGGTACAGTCCTAACCGCCAATAAATCTGGATTCTACGACCAAGTTCTAAGAAAATCAACTCATTTTCTGACCGGACATAGATCCACATACGACAAGAGTGCATATCCCTCCTCTTCCTTCTGTGGCAGTTGACTCGCCTCTTCCTTCTGTGGCAGGCAGTTGACTCGCTTCCTCCAGTTGATAACAGTAATTCAATGATAGTGGGCAAGGTTTAGTCGGTTCGCTTTCTCGCAGTTGGAGTTTTGAGTAGGTTTCGAAGCATTCTTCTAAGTGGGCAAGGTAAGGTAGTACTACTAATAGAAGAAGCTCAGGAGAAGGGGAAGTCAAAAGGAAAGCCAACGCCCTGGTGCTAGGCGTAGTCCGAGGTTGGTACTTGGCAAAGACTGACTGCCGACTGCGGATGGAGGTCTTGGACAAGAGCCATTGGTGGACACAGCAATGAGTGGTGGACATGGATCTTGATCAAGCCTCTACTAGGATTTCAATTCTCTACTAAGATTTCCATTTCTTTTTCGGGCCTGTTCTTTAGTAAAATCTTGTAAGTCAGTGGCGTTGAGATCCGTTCCTGGTCATTCACCGTAGGGGCCCAAAGACGGAATCCTCATTTTTTGTCCATAAGCTCTCCTCGCCGTAATTCTCTCTGGAAGTCGCCCCTACAACCCCTTGACTCCTTCGGGCTACGTTCGAACTAAACGAGAGTCAGGATTTCTCCCCCTCTATTGCCGGTTTTGGGGTGACGGGATCGATGAGCCTTTCCGTCGCCCAAGACGGATCTGATGAAGCGGCGGGTGAATCCTTCGTTGTTGTCAGAAACACCACGACATTGGCGGCAGGGGCGCGATCTAAGTGCAGCACGCCTCGCGTGAGTTTGTGTCGCGGGGCTGAGCCATACTCAAGTGTAGCGAGTACGTTCTTAGCCGATCTTTGTCTTCCCTGAATTTTTACAAACAATGGAGGCGACAATCAATGCTTTCATGAAAGGCGCGAACGCCCGATCGAAAGGTGCAAGAGTTCAGAAGGATTATGCCTATCTCATTGAGATTTCGGATACAACAAATGAACGAGTAGACACAAGACGATTATTATACGCTATTAGAAGTTTAGACTTGAGGTCACCAGCGGCTACCTTATTTTTCCACCCTAGAGTAGGTACGCGGTTGGCCCCCTCGCGTACGGCTCCTCGCTGTTCTAAAAGCCCCCCCCCTTTAGAATTCCAGAAGAACACCTTCGGAACTAATATGAGAGTCCCCATTCTGGGCCATGCTGGCCATCTTCACCTTGGATTTTTCACCAGATTTTGAGATCGAATTATGCTTCTTAAATTCCATCAACGGGCTTGGCTTTCTCAGCTTTGCTTCCGCGACAGTTTGAGGCACAAATTTCTTGCCGCCAGCGCTTCCTACATTTCCATTCCATTCACAATGTGGGGTTATCTTTCATTTTTCCCTCATTCGAAATCAATCATAAACTTAGTCACTTACTTTCCAGAGATTGGGGCTTAAGAAACTCCATGGACGTAGTCTGGACCAGTGTGGGTCCCTTCCATAAAAATTTCTGTTGATGACTCCTCAGGCCTCTCATTGACCACATGCATTGTTAAGGACGACTCATGGGTCCCCATGAGGATTTGATTGAGGTACAATCAGCATATCCGCATCAGCAACACCCGGTGATAAGGGGAATAATTCAGACCTTCGTAGCTCTATTCCAAACCATCCAGCTGACTCTCAATCTTTTGATTATGAACCAATGAATTCCAGCTCTAGTGGGCCATTAAGGCAATGCCTTGACCCAACTATCTCTTCCCCGGGGAGAGGCAGACTCTCCTAGTTTCCTTGTCTCAGTGCTTTCTTCCACTCCCAGGTCTCCCATCGGATGGAAGATTTTGAGCAACTCTGACTGGAACAAATGAGCCAATGCCTGCTGGCGATCTATCGAATAGAAGGTAGCCTTCAACCGGCAATACAAAGGATTCCTCTTCTCAATATCGTTACTCCGGCTAGCCAGCAACCAAGTATTCCTCTCGTTCGAAGCCCCTGACGGTACGGAATTAGACTGAATCCGGAACTACTCCTTCCAATGGCTTGCCTCGTGACCCCAACTGATGGAAGGGAGTACGAGCCGGCAAAGAACACCTATTTGATCCAAGGACCGGAACAAGGAACTCAGAAGCATCTATTTCTCCCCTAGCGGCATCCTAGCAGAGGACAGCAAATCCACATCCCTCTGGTCTGGGCAAGCTGCTGGTAGCAGTGACCCAATATCTGCTCCCGTCTGCAGAACCATCTGTACCACCAGGTGCTACTCCTCTTCGCCATATCTATTTCCATCTCCGAATCGATCCGTTCCCGATCCTAGCCATCTAGTGGCTGGCCATACGAGCAAGGAAAGAGGGAAGGCGGTACCTCGTCCTGCTCCGACCCGTCCTCAAATATGCTTTCTTCCCCTGGTCCGGGAGGTACAAAGCATCTCGTTCAGCCGATGCTGACCCAACAACTACTCTGCCCCATCCAGTTGAGATTCCGATGCCGGGCCCAATAACGAGCGGAACGGGGCCAACTAGACATTCGTTCCAGTGGCATCCCCATGCCCTCGACTCGGAGCCAAGAAGGGCAGGAAATGGAGCCGTGAAGGCATCTCTTGAAAGGAAGACTGGACCTCGCTCATAGCAATCATCTCCCATCGCTTCTCCGATTCCCTGGCGTTCTTTTGAGATCAAAGAAGGAAGGTGAACCCAGGTCGGTCGATGTTATTCCGTAAGATAAGATCAATGGTGATTCCCCCTGCCCGGTGCTAGGCGATCAAAAGCTCCATTCGAGAGACCAGTCAGCTCCCAATCTTATTGATCTGTGTCTTCAAAACCGGGATTCCTATTCCGGACCCTGAGCCCTGCTGATCCCAATGAATCGAATCCAAGGTGCTAGGGTAGTGGTACTGAAGATTCAGCGAGTAGGGAATCTCCTGGCCCAACGGATCTTGTTTCTCAAATTTCCCCCTCTCCATCTCTGGATTCGACTGGCTCGGGACAACCGACTACACATCCAAGTCTCCATCTCACTTCCCCTAACGGCGAGTACCGGGACTCCATTCGATGTTATTCCGTAAGAGGGAAGGCGATAAGACGGTGAATCGAAGTGATCTCCAGCTCTTTCGCTTGTCCCATCCCAGGGGATCCTACTAATGGATTTGCAGTAAGCCAATGAAGTGATTCGTTCAACCTCTACTGGCCGCGGCAGATAACGAGCCTCCCCTTCCCTTCTCTCCTCTCCTCTCCTTACAGTCGAGCAGATGGAATCTCCTTACAGTCGAGCTCCTGCGGACCCTTCGGACCTTGTTCAACAGTCCTATTTCCAAGGTCACGGAAGTGGAACGGGCGGACAGTTTCAATCACCATTCATTTGTCAAGAAACCTCGGACTAAAGGTGCTTTAAAAAAGCACATGCCACTGGAGCTGCTGAATATTCCGCTTAATCAAAAAAGGAGACCTTTGTCTCTGGCCCCATCTAGAGCGGAGATTGCCCGAAGGGTCCGCAGGAGCGAAGCTACTTTACCGAGTTTACGAGGTGAAGGAGGCTCGATTCGACGAGTTTGATCTTTTCTTTCGAGGGTTGAGGACAAGAGAAGAGTAGGGGTAATCCAAGCCAATGCCACGGGGAAGGGAAAGGTGGCACGAACCGATTCAACATAGGAAAAAACTGCCTATTCCAAGGAGGTGGGAAGGGCTTTCAGCCCAGAAAAATTCTTCTAGGTTCAATTCTTTTCCTCCAAAGAAGGGCTAGGTCTGTCTAGGGGTCACTCGACCTGGAAACAACAGTTTTTCCTAAATATAAATAGGTTCCTTATGCAAACTGAGATCTTTTTCCGGTTCGAGGAGGGAATTCGATGAATCTGAAGCAGCAGATACCAAAGGAGAATCCGCCGAAAAGGAATATTTCTTTGAAAGAAAGGGAACGAGTGGAGTATACGAAGCGAAAAGGGAAGGTGGGAGGGTAAAGTTGAGATAGGATCGTAAGAAAGGATAGGCTCTCCGCCGATCCTTATTGGGGAGGGATAGCTCGCTTAAGGAAGACTACCTTTGGAGCTAAATATTCCTTAATTCTGAGGGAAGTGTTATTCAATTGACCAGGGGCTCTACCCTTCCTTACCGAATTCATTCTATGCGAAAGAGTCTCGCGCCAGGAGCGCTGCTGTAGCCAGTTCTGATCTCAAGCACCTAACCTTTGTTGTGAGGACTTATTCGCCATCGGCCGGTAATACCCAATTCGCGTAAAGGGAGGGTGCCTTACTAAATAGGGGCACTTAGCTTTCCCACAGAGGTCGGTGGAGAATGCAATTATTCAACCGAAAAGCGATAGCTAAAGGCAGTAGAAAAGAAAGATAGGGCAATTAGTAGCTTCAACTCGAGAAGCAGCATCCCCATCCGAATCCGAATCCGCTGAAGAGGAGACCTTTGGCTCTGGAGTTCATAGTTCATTCCGCTCAACAAGCTGACCCAGCCTGAAGGAAGGGGTTTTCATCCTATAGCCTACTCTCCTGTTGAGTTTTGTCTTTCGAATTAAGCTTACAATTGAGGTCAGTGAGAAGCTTGTAAGTTCCGCCTTAAGCTATAGGGCTTCCCTAGAGGGATGAGGTGGTCGTACCGCTTCTGGGACCACGATATGCACCACCTGGGGCTGTTTTTCCGACAGGAGTTACCTTGACTCCTCCGCAGGTAAGCTTGTTCTTCTGCGAGATTTCCTTGTTTGCGTGGATGACCGATTGATGCTATGTGGATGTAGATCACCTGGGGGCCCTTTGGAGATAGGCCTTACGCAGCTAGGCCAGCTGTTGCTATATCTGATCCGTACTTCCTTGCCCGAGTGGAGCTTATATACCTGGACCGCGTCGAGTGGTACCTGGGTGAGAGAGTGTTACGGCAGTTTGGGATTGATCAGCCGGTTCCTGATCCGCCACCCCAATCCTTCCATGCATCGCGGACGGGTGGAGCTGCTAGATATAGCTTACTGGACACTTTAAGAGATCAGATTAGGCACTTCAATGCTGGAGGAGACTTCTTCGAGATGCATTTGACCGACCGCAAGGACTATGTTGAATGGTATGCTTCAGTTTCCACAGGACCGATCCTTCCTCCACACATGAGGATAGGGTCGAACTACGCGATCAGAGGAGGTCAGGCTGCTTCACGGATTGCTTAGCTGAGGAGAGACCTGGATACTATTATCCGGGAGCGCGACACTTCTGTAAGTATTCTCTTCTTGTATGGATGGCTTATAGATGCTTGTAGGCCCCCTTGTTTTTAGAGTACCCATGGGCTTGTAGATTGCTGAGTCATCACGGCGAGGTTTCTTAAATCCTTACTTCAGGATCGTATCAGAGAGCTCGAGACCCAGTTGAGGAGTCAAGCCGATACAAAGCAGGAGAGAGATCTATCTTCTAGAGTCACAGAATCAGACCCTCTCATCCGCGAAGCTGGGGTGGGATATATGCGCAAATCCCCGGCGTCATGGGTCACCTTCCTTCTTTCCCCCCCCAGGCGCTCCCAAACCGATCGTTATTTTTTCGTTATCGTATTTTGCTTTCTTGCAGTCTGGAATTGTTATTTTTCTGGTTTAATCTGGTATTTTTAGTAGGAAGTGGTGATAGATAGCAGGAGGCTTACTTACTTGATTCCTTTCTGATGGCGGTCCAAAGAGGAACTAGCAGAACAATCGACACAAGAGAGGAGTCTCGAGGGCGTGTTGCAGTTTTTTTGGGGGGATATATATATTCGTATGGTTCAAGGTTGTTGACGAACGCCCCGAACACAATCTAGTTGTTCGACGAAGTCCTACCCATACCTCGGTTGTGCTAAGGGAATGGATAACAAGAAAATCCCCTATGAATTTTGCATGAAGAAATGAATGTGACGGGCACTAAAAACAACGATTCTGAAACGCTCACCCGGTCTTTCTGAAAGGAACGTCAACGCGTTCTGATGAGTCAAATATTCTCGGGAAGACGGAATCCTTGCCTTTTTCGTAGAATGCCCACCATTTCTTGGCACCCCCTTTTGCTCGTTCCGTGCTTATGCACTCCACTCGCTGCCTACTCCACTCGTCACCACTGGGTCTATATTCCCATCTACTGATCCGGGACGATTTAAGCTCAACATCTATCTATCTGAACTGCAATACATAGTGGTTGGCTTTGTTCGATGGGTCAACTAACGATGAATAAGCGTACTAAGAGTTTGATGGATGAATATGTCCCCTTCATCAATGAGAGAGAAAGGGGGATGAAGATAGAAATCCTTAACATCTCGCTCTCGCTCTGGGCCGCTCGGAAAAATCTGGAAAACCTACTGTTTGAGAGAGAGTAAAACGACCGACCCCATCACATTAATATATTTTTTATATAAGAATAGGGCCCTAATTTGTCCCTGCTCGAGAGAATGAAATGTGTCCGCAACCTACATCGAAATACTTAGGTTGGGTTGGGAACGGCTAGCAATGGAAGAAATGTAATGACCGCAAGCAATCTCTGAAGGAAGGTAGCTCTATCTTCTCTGGGGGAGGAATGAATAGGTAGATCAATAAGTAGAGTGTTACCCGCACTGGCTCTCTCTACAGCCGGGTAGGACTTATTCCGAGGGCTCCCGACACACTCCTCCGTCGATCGAGGGTGATTTTGAGTTTTCTTAGTTGTCAGCGAATGAAAAGAAAACAAACTCTGACTGAGAAAGCTACAGATTGAGAGTTTGGCAGTGGATCATCGGCGTATTGACTATACCGGGCTAGAAAACAAAGGCAAAAGTGGTTGATTGATGAGAGAATCAAAACTCGACCTTTAAAGACGAAGTTTCGAGCCCGCCCGCTTCATTCGTTCACTCACAAGGGTTTTCGGTGTTCAGTAGCAGTAACAAGGTGTTCATCGAGGGTTCGACCTTTCCTATTATCTATTTAATAGATATAGTGTAGATATAGTGCCCCGGATGAGTGAACACGTTGTTAATACGTAGATTCCTTATTCTTCCCTATGCACTCGACCATTAGTCTTGAAGAAGCGCAGATGATTGTCATTTTTGACATATAAAAAAAGGACCAACCGAGCGTTTGGACCGGAAAAGAATGGATTAGGCTTCTTTATTTCCGGCCGCTGCTGAAAGAGGAAAAAGGGGGACGTGATACAGATATTAATATATGAAAAGATAGACTATCCATGTCCCCCTTGCTGCTCATTCTCCGAACCACTGAACCTAAACCCAACCTATTGATTGACGCGGGGAGATCCAGGGACCAGACCAGGAGCATACGTAGCTGCATCGAAGGACCAAGTCATAGCCCAATGGTACACCCACAGCCGCCCATGGCTGATGAGGTAGATTCCTCTGGCCGGGGGACTAGACTAGCCAATCATGTGGGGACAGCCAGGTTCTTCATTATCCGGCCGTGGATAGACCCAGAAATTCCATTTCATTGTCACCAGCCCTATCTATAGTTCCTTTTCCCGGATGGGCGGTCGGTCTATAATAGCTATCTCTAGCTAGCTGCTATAGCCTAGCTAGCGGCCACTGGAAGCACTGGGCAAATGAATAACGGAAATCCAAATGTTAATGGCCGGGTCGAGGCTAGGTCTTACTCATACTTAGTAGAACCCTAGCTCGTTCAGTCTACGAAGCAAGCCTTCACAGCTTTCCCCCTCTCGGAAACGGCCACTTTCTCTCTCCGGAGAAGGTCCTCTCAGTGACAGGAAGAGAGGCCAATCGACGATCTGGCCTTTTTTCCGCATTTTCACAACCCTAAACTAAATAAGCACTATAGGTATGAATGAACGATTTACCCTAGTTGGGGGTGGGCGGGAGCGCTTATTCGTTCAAAAGTCATTCGTAAGCCCGACACTATTCTATTGACTCTCTCTAATGAGGGGAAAGACTGCTACTCCTATATCTAGGACAATAGGGGCGGGTGGGCATAACGTAAATAGGAGTCACGGTGAGTCTAACTTCATATAGATTGTAGAAATATGGGCACATGAAGGCTATGAACATAGGGGCTAAGCTCACTATACTATGGAGGCTATCCGGAGATCCAGGGCCTACTACGATAGATGACTTAACCAATGCAATTGCTGTTAGGGTTGAAGCAGCAGTTGCGGGATCGGTGTCGGGTTCCATTGATTTCTTTCGATAGCCGATTTCCCTCTTTCGGGCGGGTGAGGCTATGGATATAGTCGTCGTGCTTTGGTGGCTTGACTCTTTTTTTCCCTTGGCCTCATCCTTTTAGAGAAGACTTCATTCTTAATTTGTTTATAAGCTCGTATTAAACCATACATAACATAATCTTTTGTCCTACCGAAAAAGGTTTGATCATCATAGAGTCCCCCGAAGCGAAGTACTCATTCGATTGGCCCAGTGGGATAGACCTGCTCTTACGGAAGTGGATTGGCTCCTGCACCTAAAACAGTTGAAGTTCTTACTGCCGCAGTTGGAGATGCTTGCTTGTCTGTAGTCGAGCTTGAAGTCCAGGGAGAAATACTCATTATTTCCCGAGATCCATGGTGGAAGGAAAAGAAGGCTATTTTGATTGTTTTAGCCAGACCAGTGACGAGAGGGAATAGTTACTATTGACCGGGATCCACCTCGGAGGAAGGCACGGGGGATGGCCTTATTTACGAACTAGACCGCCGAATCCGTTTAAGACCTGCGAATGAGTTTAAGACCAAAAAACGAGTTTACGAAGGCTGTGAATGAGTCACCGAAGTCAAGCCCCTAGTTGCGAGACCCCTGTTCATTCGTAAACTCAGTCGCACGGATGCTGCTTCACTTCATTTTATTCGCTTCTACTCGTAACCTCGCTCATAGCTCGTAAACTCGCTCATAAACAGTGATGCTGACTTTCTTTTATTTCATTCGTAAACTCATGAATAATGATGCTGACTTCATTCTTAAAGGTAACTGGTGAACAGGATTGGGACAAAGACTTATATTATAATATAAGCGAGCCAGTCATTCGAGGTCTTTCCGATCTCAAAAGAATGGGAGGGAGGAATGAAAAGATGGGAGTCGGGTCGGCTGGATTCGGGATGGGATCGACTAATGAATATGGGTTTGATGGGTAGGATAAAACATGTTCTTCTCGGTCATCGCTAACTGCCACCTCATAGTAGTGATACGCATTGGGCGCAAGGGAAGACCACTCTAACTCCCCTCATTGCTCTAGCCGGACCGGGAGAAACTAGAAAAAGGGGGTAGTGGCTCCGGACGAGGGATAAGGACGAGAGATGCGCAACTAGGTGATATAGAAGGTCGACCCATCTTTTCGATCCCATGACTCCGTGGGGACGGGACAGTCCCAACCGGGCAGAGAAAAAGAATAGAGGGTTTAGGGCCCGGGCAGAGGGAAAGGAAGTGATCCGCATTACAGGAGGAGAGGGGATGGCGATAGCATGCAGATGAAGAGTCTAGAACCACCTATCATTTATGAATACCTCCATAATAACGTGGGGCAATTCCGACGGATTCTGATTTTGCTTAGTTAGTCAACTAATGGTTCCGGTATATGGAACAATGCGAATGATGCGTCGCGCTCTCGCTCCTCCACTATCCGGGGAAGAGCAACTAACTGCTGGATCTGTTGATACAGCCCGACTCCAACGACCTCCACCTAGACTTCAACCCCTCTGCCTGCCATTGAAACTACTATGGATAGTGGGAGGGAAGCTATTCTGGCCTCTCATTCCGGGGTTGGGTGGGAGCCTTTAAGACGCGGCCCGTGGGTGGGTCCAGATGAATCGAATCAAGGTCAATCGCAGGTACCCTTAGCCAGTGATGGCGAAACGGTAGCTATCAACATCTTCGGGCGGGTTGTCCATTTGAAAGCTCCGAATCTGAACCCGGAACTGGGCGCTACTGCTGCTGGAACCGACTCTGAAATGTCTGGTATATGCCTATATGCTTCAGGCGGATCCACTGTTGCTCGCTCCAGCTACCTTTGCATCTACTGCCTGTGATTCCGCCCAAGCCGCAGTCTCCGTCGCCCCGGTGTTGAATCAACGAGAGAAACCGGATCTGCTGCTGTGGGTCTGTGGGAGCGGGAAATCCATTCCGATTCCAATACGAACGATTTCGGGTGGGAATAAGAAGTATGGTTGTCAGTTCTTTTCATGTGATCGAAATAATTTCATTTATGGAGGTGATAAAGATGTTCATTTCTCTTCCGTACAAACAAATAGTGGATTTCGATTAGCATCTTTCAAGCAGGCATTGAGGCAGGCTTCTTTCATCTTCTCAGATATTCGTTCCTCATTCCTTCCATTCTTCGAATAATGAAATCGGCTCCACGCACTGCACTTTCATTAGAATGAAAAATCATAAGGAGTGGGATTGATTTAGCATGCATACGGACGGTTCGGAGAGCGAAGGGAAGGCTGCGGGGTTACCATATAGCGATAAGGAAGCACTTTATCCGGCAACTACTCACTGGCATTCTTTCCTTGTCTTTCTTCCACCGGGCCGGAAGTCTGCTGTCACTTCTATCCCGGCTGGATAACCACTTCCACCCACCTTTCTCCTCGTCTGAACCATCCCAGGTTTATGGCTAGGCCGAGTCCGCCCGGAACCCACCCCTTTCGATTCGATCAAGTTGGGAAGGTGTCCCGATCTGATAGAGTGGCATGAAGTACGATAACACCAACTTCTTATTCCCACCCGGGGCCCTCATTTTGATTTTCCCATTTCCACATTGAGCTATCTATAAAAGAGTTCCCGATTTCAGGCATAGGAGGAGTTGGAGAAGCGGAATCGCGTTCAATGACCATTTCATTCAGAAGTTCAGAAGAAAGAATTTGATTTTTCATTAATCTCATATCGAGAAAGCGGGATTCGGTCCGTGAGTAAGCCACTTCTCTAATCGCTAAGCCCTCCCCTGCCCTTGGTAGACATTGGCTCCTTCTATTCATTGACCAATTCCCTTCCACAATACATCAAACTGGCCGCATCCCAACTCACTTTCTTCTCCACTAGCCTCCCGACTCTTGCTTCCCGTTCCGCCGGGCCGGGCTTGGGATATTGAATCCACACTGACTTGAGCAATCAGGCTTTCCGTCCACCTTGTTATACTCTTCGGCAATAGAGATGAGAGATGCTAGAACCAGGCAAGGCGCGGGAAGAGAATGCGAGATTGACCGCCCTATTCCTTTGGATGGGACGGACAAGCTATAGCTATAGATAGAGTGGCAAGGAGAGATGCGTTATGGGACACAGGTGGCAATAGAGATCTTCCTATATGACTCGGAAAGTGAAGGAGAGAAGCTAGAGCTAGATCTATGCCTATGAGAAGTCTTTAGCCTATGAGAAGCCTCTATGAGTAGATTATACCATGCCAGGTACAGTGAAAGTCTTTACCACATACAATTCAAGTGGAAGTCTTTATGAGCAGCATACCAGTTACAGCTCTTACGACAGATTGATTGAGAAAGTGGGATTCCCGATGACCGAAGAAACGCAGAGGAACTAAGAGATGGAGGGATGGGGATATTGAAAGTCCAGGATTCCTACTTCTGGGAATGCTAATCACAGCGATTTACTTCGCTAGCAAAACAAGTAAGGGCTAACGCGAAACAAGTAAGAGACGAAACAGAATACTCAAATCGAGAAATTGCCAATTGAACGAGATTCACTGCTTTAACTCCAACTCCTATTCTTTCTTCCCTAGATTCCCTCTATAATCATTTATTGCACCTTCTAATACTTTTGAGTAAAAACACTTTTGACTCCCTCGTGTATTGATTTGTAATGTGCCTACCATGTTCGCCAACCCTTATTGTGCCTTGCCTGGCTTGAACTCCCGAACTACGGGAATCAATATTGAATTCATTCAATTCAATTGTACCGCCTCCCCTACCAACTCACGAAATTGATGGCACCTCCCGTTGTGTCCCTGTCTTGAACTTCTGAATTACCAATGGGCTTTTCGCCTCCCATATGAGAATGAGATTGTTTTCACACGCCTTCTTGTTACATCAATATAGGCCTACGATCGAAGACTGATTTCCACAGGCCAGATCCCTTACAGGAGACCTATACAGATAGATAGACGAGAGCTCGACTGGTGCTTCACTTCCAGTCTTGATGCCGTACTTCTTGCTTATGCCATTCGTACTCTATCTGCTTCTTCCATTCATTTTTATGTTACTTGTTAGATTTGTAAGTTAGATTCAATAGTCAAGTATACAATAGCGATAGTCTTCTTCTTATATAAAAAGTGACCATCTTTTCTTTTGATTTGAGTTCGTTACTGAATTTACGATAAAACTAGACGAATCCGTTGTTGCGGGCGCTTGCTTAATCTAATTATAGCTAGGGGAGCGCTGCGAGACTTGCACGCGAGACTTGCACTTACGCACCGAAGAGATATTTAAGAGATAGGGCTTCTTAAAAGCGCCTTTAGTGTTGCTTTTGGACTTGTAGCGTCGTTGTCCTGTCCCTCTCCTTCCTAGCTCGAGTTGGCAAAAGCAACTAAAGCTCTAGTAGCGCCATTCGCCATGTTGGGTTGGTCGCTTGTCAGGCAGTTCCGGCAGTGAAAGTTCAGGCAGCTATGGATGGGCATTCGCCTTCGGCTTCCTAACTCTAGCAGCTAGTGCAGCTCTTGGAGTTAGGGCAGCTGGGTCAGCTAGCTCTTCAGGTAGGTCTTGCAGTTAGGCTCGTTTAGGCAGCTGGTCGTCTTTCGTCTTCGGCTTGAAGACAAGACTCGTAGCGTCGTCGGTTAGTTAATGTTCAAAAAGACAAGTAGCTCGAGTAGCTCTAGTTGTCTAAATACCTCTTCCGTCGCAGCCTTGCCTGACCCTGACTAAAAGCAGTGATCAATCTGTCCCCTTCGGGACTCTACGCTACGGCAACATTGTCTTCCTGTTCTGCTTCTGTCTTTGGCCTTCGGCTTTTGGCTTCAGCCTGGCTTTCCTGACTTTGCCGACCTTCTAATTCATATCTCTTTGTTTTAAATGTCGCACTTTATGTAATGTACTGAAAATTTCTAACATCCAAAAATCCCAGGAAAATGAAAGTATTCGACTTCTTTCTTTTGGCACTCTTTAGAGTCAAATCGGTCTAATGCCCCGCCCTATATAGTCAGGGGAAAGGATTCTACTTTTGATCTCCATCTCCCTTTAGCCTTAGTAGGTAGGCCGCCTCTCGTTAAAGAGTGAATTCATGAACATTGAGTAAAGATAGGCAAGACGTGACTTCTTACATTACACGGGTTTGGCTTGAAGACAGGGATCTGGCTATATAGATTTTCTTTTACGAGGGGATACCCGGGAAATTCTTTCATTACTTACTTTCTTACTGCCTTTCAGTTTATAATAGATTCGATCTTGCTGCTAGGCGCATGTAGGTTTACTTATCCTCACCTTCCGTACCGTAGGCTTCTCACCGGCTGTCTTTCCTGGATCAACTGGTGCATTCTTCTAGCTCTAGTTAACCTGTCGCGGGAGATTCAATTAACCGAGATTGAACCTTCTTTATCTCGAGAGCATGCACAGGAAGATAAATAGGGGGGGGCTCTCTTAAGATCATCTAATACGAATTCTGTTCTTAACCTCTCTTCTCTTCTTGGTCTTGCGAGTGATCGCTCTTAGTCGCCAGGCTTTCTTCTCCAAAAGACGGAATGACCAAGCGCTTCTTCTCTTCCTTGTCTTATCCCGATCCCTTCTTCCGTCCGAACGTACTTTTCGTTTTCAAATCCAAGGGGAAGGGGGAAATGAATTCAAATCAAGTTTTCTATGAAGGATAGGAGTTAGGATATAAATGTCTTCAAAAGAGAAGCTTCAATCCCCTCATAGGCAGGAACTAATGCTTAGCTTAATTAATGGCTCAAGCTAAAGATAATAGGACAAAGATTCAAGCCCCGTTCGATCGGTTAAAGATTCTATTCACTCCCCTACTAAGTCAAGGGGGATCGAGATTCAAGTAATCGTAATTTCCTATCACTCACTCAAGCTAATTGCATTTCCTCAGTTAAGCTCTTCAAAATCGGTTTGGCACCTCGATATCGGCTCTTCTCCACCTGGGGCTGGCTGTACTATGTTCCAAGGAAAAGGATTTTCTTACTTACTCCCCTCCTCTCCTTAACAGTCGAGTCTCCTTCGGACCCTGACTTAAGAGCTTTAATAGCTTAGCTCATCTTCGGGCATTTCGCCGTCTTGGTTGGTCGACAAGAGGGGTTGGGAATAGGAATAGTTGAAGAGCGAAGCAAACCCCCGGTGAAGGAGAGGAACCTTCGAACTTCAAAGTAAGAGCGAGGAGGAAGAAAAGAAAAGGCCATTTACTAGAGATAGTCTGCCAGAAAATATTCAAGATTTGGAAGCCCCTATACTGATAAAGCCTGACCAGAAAGACTTTGAGCTTGCTTTGACTTTGGTTGCTTTACTTAGTAGGGGAGGAAAGCAACCCTCAGAATATGGTCTACCTTACCCCGTCTCGGGCTTTCTAGATCCCTCAGAACATAGTCTTTCCAGCCTTTCCGGAGGTTCCGAACCTATGAGATTTCACCGGGCTTTCTTTTGTGAACTCTTTCGGTACTGCCCCACTGGCTCTTGATCTTGAAGGTGTGCTGGCTGATGAATCTCTTTCCGGGTTCTCTCTATCTGCCTTTCCTGGGTCCTGAAGTTCATTCTAGTCTGGCAAGGATGGAGGTTGAAGGAGAGTTGAACGAAGGGTCTACTCAAGCGAATGAGAGCGAGCAGAATAACAATAAGAGAATAGCCGTCCAATGGGTCTTTCACTTTCAAATCGATATGAGATCCGAAGCCTTCATAAAATAGGGCATTCCTTAGCTTTACTTTAGAAGAGAAGGTAACCATATTCAAAGACGCAGCCATAGAGCATGAGCCTTCGTTGCTACTCTACTACTTATTTATAGCTATAGTTATCGCCCGATCCCGTATTAAGCCAGAGATAGATAGGGGGGGCAGGAAAGCAAGCGAAAGGAGGAAGGCTAGGGCTAGGAATGAACTAGAGCTGAGGAAACTCTTTAAGTTAAGCTCCGTTTGATAAAGTAAATCAAGAAGTGAAGCCCTTTAAGAAGAAGCCGAGGCAAGCAAGAAGTAAGCCGTTTGGGGAAAGCTTTAGATTGGCTCATGCGAGAAGCTGAGGGAACCGAAGGTTGGGTTGGCTCAAGAGAGTCCTTTACAGCCTAAGCTCAGAATGAATCAGAACTTGGGAGAAGAAAGACTCACAAGACAAGGCCTTTGGGCTTAGAATAAACCATTAAGGGGAATCGAACTATTCCATTCACGCAAGTAAGGGTATGGTGAAAGTCAGATGCGGAAGGTTCTTGATATCGGGTAGGTTCAATCGTCATCTGTCGCCTTATTCTAGTTCTAGCTAGCTGGTGCTGCTTGAAATGCGACATAAGGAAAAGGTTCAGAAGGACCTCCAGCTTGTATGGTTTACCGATGCTTTCTGCACTTCCCGGAAGATCCCTTCGTTTAAGAAAGAGCTCTCGCTCGCTAACCCTTCAACTATCCTCTATTTATTATATTTATATGTCCTCGCCAGAATGAGACTCATTTGATGCCAAAAAGCGGTCTTTTTGGCATCAAATGAGTCTCATTCCGTATTTGTCTAGGAACTCATTAAGCCTAATAGAGTAAGAAGGGGAGCGAGGGACACGACCTATGGCTACTTACTTTACTGGCTGGCTTGAAGCCTTATTGAGGAGAGAGCGAGTGCTCCAGCAAGAGCTTCCGCAGGTCTGGTCGTAGACTCATCCTCTGTGGTGCAGTGCGCTAGGTTGGCTGCAGCAGGCTTGGCTTGGGAGGCAGGTCCGGGGTAAGCCAATATGACGCTAGCAGGCGCAAGAAAGAGAAGGTACGATAGATCAGTCGGAGCTGGAGGCAAGTCCGGTTCTTGAGTTGCTGGTCCGGAGCAGGGGCGCCTATAAGGGGGGGTTGGGGGAACTCCCCCAGCTGGTTGGTTTTTTCTTTTATTAATTACTTATACGGAGTAGCGTTGTAGCGTTTGTATTAAGAGTATACCGAAGGAGTTCTTTAACTGGCATGCTTTGGAGCTACGGAAATCTGGCACCTTGGTAGTTCGGTGAATGAGAGAGTTGGCTGAGTTGATAGGAAGTACGCTTGGCTTGTTGCTTTAGATAGATATTCCATTAATAAAGAGACATTAAGGAAGAGGCTTCTTTCACCGAAGGGAGCGATGGGATCCCCCGAGACAGGAGCCCGAGCGCCAATAAGAGAAGAATGGAATCCCAGAAATAAGCAAGAAAAGGGATGCAAGCTGATGGAAAGAAGCCTATATTAGATGCAAGCGACATTTCATATGCATTAGAGAAGAGGAAGTCTAGCAAAGAGGAGAAGTATACCAGTCCAAGCTAGTCAAGCTGTTGAAGTAGTGCCAGAAGAGGTTGGTAGAGCAAGAGTGGGACATGTGCAGAGTGCATGAAGTTTTTCGGGCAGGTTGAGGCCTTCCCATAACGAACACGAAGGAGGGGACCCTTGGAACCACAGGAGTTCGTAGATTTTCTAAGCGGATTCAGTCGTCGAAATATGACTCATGAACATACGGATTCGTCTCGGTCTGCGGCATCCACCACCGCATAAGAAACTGTACCCGCCGCAGATCATATATTGACTTTAATATAGTCGATGAAGCATATATTATGTCTATCCATTACGTACGAAGCAAGGCACCGATCTCCTCATTGAAACCTTTACCGAAGCCGCAAGCGCAAGCCCTATCTAGTAAGGAGCTGGCACAAGGAATAATAGAATGCGTATTGGCCTCTTTTGAAGAGTCATGTTTCCCCGCTTCTTACTAGAAGTCATCATTGGGAATCATCAACCATCACCGGGAAGAGCCTTTCCAACAAGGGCGATTTTCATATGTTAGATCCGCTATGGATTTACCAATCCAATGGCTCGGGGGTAGCAGAAATTGATCGATACGTGATCTTCCTTTCCTTATTGTGTTCCTTTTCGGGTGTTCTTGGTCAAGCTGACTGACTGGCGTGCTAATGAGGCTTTGGAAGAGGGGAGCCTACTATAAGACTGAGAGCTAGTTGTTCTTCTCTTGTCTAGTAGTTCTTCTCCAGTATGCGCATGTGAATATTATATGATATGAAAGAATGCCCTCAAGCACGGAAGGAATACAAGCAAGCATGCAAGCAGGCAACGGAGGAAGACCAGCAGGGGAGCTAGAAGACAGGAATCCAATAACAGCTAGAAATAAGTATCAGGAGAAAGAGATCAATCGTAGGATATAACCACTTTTCGAAGCTCGCACAGTCAGCTTCTTACAGAAAGCTAGCAATAAGCACTGTAATCTACGGTATTCAATCAATAGAGTTCGGATCCAGTATTCAATCCAGAAGCACGCTTAAATGATGGGAGTCCTGTATGCAATCCAGAAAAGAAAGACATGATTCATAAATAGTATGAGGGATACCATAAGGCAGAGGATGTTTTCACTCGCTCGACAAAAGGGATATGAGATTCAATCCACTCGACCAACGGGATAGGAAGCTTAAGAATAGAATCCAGCTCTATCTCCCTGCAGGGATAGGAAGCGTAAGCAAGACGAGAAAGCAGAGGAAGCTATAGAGTTGATCAAGTATGCACGTTAATAAATACTGCCCTCAGTAGCAGTAAGCAAAAGCCCTAACCTCTCCCTATGGTCAAGGGAAACAACTCCTTTATCTAAATAAGTTATCTGTCCCGTAGTGAGTGTGAGACAGAGAAGGATTAGCTCATTCACTCATTCAATCAGGAAGAAGGGTAGGCGTAACGATCAGGCTATTGAACATCCTCTCCCGCTACTGGTGCTTCCACCTTTGGCTCTATACCCGTAAGGGATCCCGTGTACTATGGCCTTGGAATTGGAGGAGATACTTAGTGAGATGGTTCTAGGTCAACCTAAAGCACTGCGGGTTCTGAATCAATAACAGGAAGTGGGTCCACCCCTATATTATAAGTGGGCCAACAAGATCAATTGCTTCTTAAACTATTGGTTTTGGGGGTGCTACTGGATATGGATTTGGACGGGATGGTGGCTCAGCCCCTGTATCTGCCCCTTGTATCTTCACCTGGATCTGCGACCGGTACATGAACTGGTTATGGGTCCACTTCAATGGGTTCACGGTCAACAAGCTCAATTGGTGCTGTTTCCACCTATGCTGCCACCCTTCCTTCCGTTTGCGCTGCCTTCTCCGTAGTTGCTTGTTCTGCTGCTCCGTTAGCTGGCCTGTTTGAATCGGAAAGCCATGATAGAATCTATCTCTGCTCTGGAACTTGCTCCTCTGCTTGCTCGACGGCTGCTCCGTTTGCTAGGGCTAGTTCCTACTCCCCGTTCCCCACCACCCTTACAGTTTAGGCCCCCCTTTGATTTTGCCTAGTTTGGTTTGCTAAGTCAATTGGTTTCGGTCAGCGATAAGCCGATGGGTCTCCACGCCTTCTTCAGGCATTGCGGGCTGCTGCTGGTTAAGCGATCGGGAAGTAATTGCGGTTAGGAGAGAGCGAGTCAGCTCATGCCGATGTTTCCAATCCAAGATATCTTACTACTTTAAGCGAGCCAGTGAAAGCGAAAGCATATGCGTACAGGTCAAGTTCACTACTAGCTGATGTCTAGGCCCCCCTGCCTGGTACTCCAGTCTCATTGCGTACCGTCTGCATCTTCTTGCCCTGTTTTCATAGTTGTTAGCTTTTCGAATATGGATTAGGCTTGGTTAAAAGCGTACCGTCAAGCAAGAATGAACCGTAAACTAGCTCTCCCGAGTTGGCTTCTTCGTATGAGCCCTAGCAGCAAGCATCTATTCCTTCCTCTGTTTTCTGCTTTCAAGCCAGATAGGAAAGTCGTAGTGAGATAGCGGAATGTGACTGAAAGCGGAACGGTGACTACACAGGGTGGCGGGTTGAGTTGGAGCACTGTTGGAGGCAGGAAGCCTCCGGCTAATAGGATCCTGGCTGACCGCTGAAAACAAGCAACCTATAGGCTGGAAGAGAAGCATCTGACCCTGCTGACGGAATGGAATGAGACTTCAAGTACCCGGGGGCCTACGCAGCTTCCAAACGAAAGGGCTAGCTGGGAAGGTAAGCTATAGAAGAGGGGCAGAAGACTCGGGATTGAGAGGCCAGCCACTCGAGGAAGCCTTCCTTATTGGAGTCTAGCTTTAAGTGGCCTTCCCTGTCCACATATGAATTCACTGGCGCGCTTAAAGAAGTAGTCCTGTAGGAGCAAGTTCAAGAGACCTAGCTAGGCCTGACCCCATGAATACATGTACACTGAGCACAAACCAGAGATCGATTCCAGAAAGAAACTACGCTAGACCTAGAAAACGGAGGTTCCAGTTCAATAGCAGGGCTGAAGTGAAAGCTGAACGGAATCTAGCAAACATAGGGAAGGCTAGCTAGCCTTTAGTAGCATGATTTTAGGTGTGAGTCAAGCAAGCAAACTACAGATGCGGACTAGACTGAATGCCGGGCTAGGGTAGGACTCTTTTCATAAGCAAAAAGACCGGGGTTCGGTGCTACTTCCACTTCATCAGAGGCCGATGTTCAGCAGATCGTCGGATCTTCCGCAAGAGCACCAGCCTAGTAGATGCTTAAAGAGGAACAAAGCAGTGCGCTATTCGTATCAAGCTTCTGTCTCAAATCCTAGTTTAGCTTACGGCAGCAAGGAATGATTAAACCAACAAGCTCTTCGTAAGCAACTCCAACAGCACCAGTTCCTATTCCGCTTCCAACTCCAGTTCCGGAAGGCAGGGCAGGGATGGGAAGAGCTAAGCCTAGCGTTCGGACCCCATTTAATTATAAGCATGGGCTCCTCTCTACCAATAGGAAGAATGCTTACATATCCCATCCAAAAAAAAGAAGGAACAATTGCATATAGAACCAAAAGCACTGGTTGTATTGGTGTGCTTCAGGTACTAGCTTCAGGAAGTGGGATTGGCGCGCAAGTGATCGAAGAGTCCGCCCTCACTCTATGCCTCCCCTCCCTGCTGACGATAGAAAAGAGTCCTCAGTGCGAATCTTGGTATTCTCTCCTTCCTTCCTGTCTCCCCTCGCCCTCTCTTAGTGGTCTTACCTCCGCCCTAGCCTTCCACTGCTTACCGAGCTTTCCTATCAGTGGAATGGTTCTTAGGTCTCCCGCCTACCCTACCCGGAAGAGTGGGCAGCGTCCATACTAGTCTTCGGCCCATAACAAAAGGGGCGTACCAATCCTACTAGCTAGCGAAAGCGCTTTCTCCTCCCTACCTCCCCCATGCCTTCTGCACTGGTATCACCTTATTATAGAAATAGCCCTTATTATAATTATAGAAATAGCCCTTATTAGCTCAAGAAATGGCAAATCCAGATATCTGATCTCGCTGCCTCATTTGGAGGCTAATTCCGTCCTTTTATCCTTATACCGATGGCATCTGAAACTGTGGATTTAGGAGTGACTCCTTAAACTAGCCTGCTTTTGCTGCCTTTCAGCTATGCCTGACCTTTAGGGGCTAGCTTACGCTCTAGCAATCAATACTCATCTGCGCCCCTCCCTACTTTGAGACTGGTGCAGCCAGCTTAGCTGCCGGGCATCAAGGCCGTGAACTATATCGTAGGGCTGCCCTTAGCCCGTAACACCAAAGAAGTCTCTTTTCAGAAAGCAAACTACAGAGGAAAGAGAGGAAGAAGTAAACAGAGGAGCCAACCTAGGCCCGTAGACCAACGTCCTTCTCGCTGCCCTTGGATTGCTTCTCGGAAGCCTACTTTCAGTATCACTTCCAGTAGTGTACTACTTTCTCAGTGTCTTAGTTCCGACATCCAACTTCCAGTTTCCTCCGACCAGCTAGATAGGGCGAACAAGCTATCTCCGGTGCCGGCTAGGCTCGTTTCGTCTCCGCCGGCGGATTCTTCTTCTTATTCCATAGAGGCTGACAGGGGGCCATTAGCCTTTCCCTCATCCCTTGCGCCTGCCTAGGCTAGAGAAGTAGGGGCGGGTCTTGTTGAGTGAACTGCCCCGGAAGGAAGAGAATAAAGCGCAGTGAACAACGCGCCAGACTTACGGTTTAACCGTATTACCTGCTTGATGCAGTATTACGCTGTTGATAGCCCTTCGTCTCCGTCTGAGTTATCTGTTCCAATCTCCCTAACCAGGAGTGGAAAGCCAAACAGGGATCACAGTCCCAAGGGAAGGAAGGGAAACCGAACCACAGAGAAAGTAAAGCCGGCTCTTCCGGATCTGACATTGCCGGGAAAGAGACAACAGCTACTTGTACTAGTTTGGCTACTTTACCAATCAAAGGAAGCATGCAAACAGTTTTCCATTCATTGGTTTTTAAAGCCACACGGGTTTCGGAGTTTCCGTATAACTTCTTAAACTAAATCTATACGAAGTCGTTTCGATCAATAAAAAAAAAAGCTCTGCTTTTAACAGAAACAGAAGAACGATATGGGATTTGTTGGGCGTAGAGACTATCTTGCAAATTGTCTATTCTATGATGTAATTTACTGGATCAGTCAGAAATATATAAGAGATGTTCGATATCGCTTCTATGCGGTGACTCCTTATAGTAGCTAATGGAATTGGAACCTATGCAGCCGTAGGGCGCAAAGAGCTCGTTCTCTATCGTGCGTAGGGCACACCAAAGGGCTCGTTCAGTTTAGTGTTTGGCGAAATCAATTAATTAAACCAACTTAAGCATCTTGATTCGATTTCGACATCGAATTAGACTCATCCAACGCGGAATCGACTCAAGGGGAAAGAATGGTGTCTTTGGTCTTCTATGGAAGCGACGTAGGTTACTCTATGTGAATTCACGATGTCGGACTGTCTAAAAAGTAAACCCCGGGTTACTCATTCCCACTTCTCCATTAAGCCTGAGCTTCAATTACATCGAACCTTCCTCACAGCAGAAGGAGATTCCCTTGGACCGGGAAAGCTTTTAATAGGACAATTTCTCACAAAGGCTAGACGCTACCTCTTTTCTTCCACTTCTCATTAAGGTAAAGTAAAGTTGAGCTTAGTGATGAGGCGGATTGGTAGTTTGCCAAGAGAGAAAGAAGGACAGAAAGAATAGAATAATTCACCACAGGCCCTCGACAGGAGGATTCATTCCCATAGGGGCTAGTTAGACATCAACTAAAAGATCATAAACTCGGGGGGACAGAACCAATAGCCTACGAGCCGGCTTAGACTGTTAGTACGAGTACGAGGAGATAGACCACAAGAAAGGAAATCGACTTTATAGCGTGAGGGGACTTATTCTATGGTCTTAGACCTTCATCACCATTCATTCGATACAAGATTCACTTTGACATCGGGAAGTGCCACACACCAGTGACTCCTTCAACAAATAAGGAAAAGTCATTCCTTGCTGCGGGAGAATAATGACTTGTAGCGGTTGAGGAGTTCTACAGAATCAAGGGGGATTGAACCTTAGCCTACTAGGAAAAGGCTAGAGGACCACATCCGGATTACGGGACATAGGTACATACCTTCTTCAGTCCAAATGAAAGCATGGGGATTTCTATGAAGTTAAGGAAAGCAATGGCCCCTTAGGCCGAGAAGAGAAAAAACAAGAAGTATGAGCTGCCTTTAAAGGCATTAGGCGCTTACAAGACGGATCTGATAGAAAGAAGGGGCCGACAGACAGAAGGAAGACCACAGACAGAGATTACTTAAGCAATTACCGATTCGAAGACTTCGACTGCTAACAAAATCCGGAATTTATTAGGGAGAACAATTAGGGCTTTCCTCAAAGGCCGATACGATTTGCTTTCCTCGATGACTAAGGCAAATCGCCAACCACCAGACTAAGAGGCCGGGGCTATGACACGATCCAAGAAAAAGCAAGAGGAGCAACTTCAATCGAAAAAAAAAACTCTTTCAGACCCTTGCTTCTGCTTCGGAAGTTCGACTCACTAAAGGAAAAGAAAATGCACCGGACTTCCTAAGGGATACGAAAGACGGCAATGGGCCTACAACCGGAAAGGCAGGTGTTGTCGGCGTAACCGCTGTTGTCTCTTTCTTTTCACTTCGTACTTCTCATGTCTCTACCTCTCCTCAGTTGGCTGACCTCTTTACCAAAGCTTTGGGCTATGAATTCTTCCTAAAAATCACGAAAAAAGGAAAAATGATACAAGCACAAAGCCTTATGAATACCATTCAGCCGAGCTATGAGCTGTCGCTTGCGTGCAAACAGATTGCCAAAAGACTCTTTATTCCATTTGAAAGCTTATCTATCTCTTAAATTCGTATATTGAATGGAGAACGTTGCCGCCCTCTTTTGACCAAGAACTTCGTACCAACTCACTAAATGAAGGCTCCAACATCCACATAGCTTCAAGACTAATTTCTTCTTTCATCCTAGAGAGATCTGGATGGGTAGACAACCAAATTTTAGCATGATCATAATTGACTCTTGGAAGATGAAGAACTCTAGCCTCGGACAATTTGTTGCACCAATTGGGGGTTGCAAGGGCCCTATCAATACGCTCCCGGATACAAAGAGACCCCTGCTATTCCACCATGTGAACTTCGGGCCAACAAAATGAAAATCTATGAGACCACAATCCCTGATATGCCGCTTAAAGATCCGACATCTTCGCTCTGTTCTAGATGAGCCTCTCCTTTTGTCTGAGTTCTCCGTAATATCATTGAAATCGCCTATTAGCACCGATGGAAAAAAGTATCCTTATAAAACGTATTTAAACACTCCAAAAAACAGTCTCTGATTTTCTCATTTTTTGAAGCATAAATAAAGGATAACACCCAACTTGGTTCCCCATTCTCGCGGATCAAGGCATGGATAGCATATGGTGATGCATAGAGGATCTCAACATTAGCCACATCGCCTTTCCATAAGACCCAACCTCCACCCGAGAAGCCCATGGGATCCGCTCTACAGATACCATCAAATCCCAGTTTCCGAGATACCACATCAGCCCTATCACCACTAATCCTAGGTTCTAGGATTGCTATGATAACAGGGTTATACAGAGTAATGAAACTCTTCAAAGTTGCAACAAAATGGATCTTCCCTGCCCCTCTGACATTCCAAGAAAGAACATTCATTGGTTTGTGGAGGTGGAAGGAGGAAAATCCGCAATAGGATTTCCATCCTTACCCATAGTAGACTCCAGGTAGTGATTCCTTACCTCAAGACCATCCACTTTTGTGCTATCCCTTCCTGTCTTAGAAGCATACGGATGGGATCTAGTATTCTTTGTTTGCCGCTTTCTATTATCTTTTTCTATTATCTTTACCCATAGGAGAAGAATTCTTATTATCTGGAGGCTTACCTGAGGGCTGATTAAGAGGCTCTGTCAAATTAACTGCTTTGAGAAAGCTTTCTCAAATATATTAGCTAAATAAGGGGCTGTTTCCATTTTCTTTTTTTTTGTTACTGGCTTGGGGATCTTGGTATTGATCCATTGGGTTCACCACTTTACTGATCTCAGGGATGGCTCCCTACCTTCAGAAGGGTTTTTTGACTCATTGGGGTGCACTGATGTTGATTATAATTATCTTCCTAAATATCCTTTTAGACTTACCATACCCTATTTATTTGAGAAAAAGACATTCCAGAGCCATAGCTATTCCGTGTAAGCGGGTAGTTATGTGCGTCTCAATAGCTTACTTGCCTTCAAGCTAGACCCCATTGGGAAAAGAAAAGCCCACTCCGTCCGTAAGACAAACTCTAAAGGAGACTGGCTTCCTGGTCAAGCCAGTCCTGTTGTAATAGTAAAAGCAACCTATCGCGCTATGGGCTTTGATGCTTACGCGCGCCTTACCTTTCTCTTGAGTTGAGCTACAAGCTTAAAACTAGTAGCAAGTTTTCAAAAAGAACCTAGAATCTTAGAATCTTATTTCACCGAATACGATTAGAAGCTGTTTGAACTCCTAGAGACCGGAGAATCGCTTTCTTTCTTGTTCTTCAACCTGCGGAAAAAAGCCGATAGTAGTACAGTAAGTGACGCCTTCCTCTTCAGCGGCACGCATAATTGGCTTTCGTAAAGGCAGATGGAAGAAAACCCGAACGAAAGAAAGCTGACCAGGAGTGCCACCTGGAAAGCGGGATGTAGCTCAAGCGAGGGGGCCCTCCTCACCTCTCCCCATCCCCTTATCACAGAAGCCACCAAACCACAGGGACAGGTGACTCGCCATGACAAGGGCCAGCGATCTGACTACGCATCGCTCCTTTTTAGAAACAGTCAACACCAATCCAAGAAAAAGTAAGCTTCTTGCCGGAGCCCCATCGGGGGTCAGTGGAGCTGTTGTCCGGCATATCCCCCCCAAAAAATGAAAAAAAGTCAAATCCCAATCTGTCTCACAATAAACAAACTCAAAGCCGCTGTACCAAGAGTGAGAGGAGAAAGCCTTTTTTCTTTATTCATAGGTGACGGAGCTTCAAGCAGCTTTACCGGACGAGGGGTAGGCGCTTTCTAAGCAACTCCCCCACCCCCAATTGATCAAGGGACAACAACGATCGATCAAAACAGAACCCAACAAACTGCCCCGGGAATAGTTGAAAAAGAGAAAAAGTACAAGATCCGAGGTTGAAGGATCCAAGTCCCAAGGCACGGGAGGAGTTCATTTCCGAAGAACCGATGGCATTGAAGATGACGTAGCTTAACGTCAATGGAAGAATTAGCTCAAGCCACTGTACCGGTATAGGAGCCTTTAGGCCTATCGAACATAGGAGCGGGGGAGGGGCCGTATGGACACTCTACGAAGGAAGTAGCATGGGTCAAGTCCTCCGCACGCCCTTGTGCCAGCGTAGAGCAGAACAATTGAATTTAAAAGGTTAGCAGTTGTTAGGCAAGCAGTGGCTATAGGGATCGTTCCAAGCCTTTATATAGGAGATTGCCCGATCTTTCTATCTTTCTTTTTTGCTTTCTTCATCAAATAGCGGTGAAGGTAAGAAATCATACATGAGAGAAAAACCCCCTTTTCCTTGATCTGCACTCGTGTGGCTGCCTTCCCTCGGACATTCAGCCCGTCCCGTCGCTTTCTTCAGTCTTTGACTTTTGGGCCGTTGGGGTTGGTGACTGTCCCTCCACCGATGCCTTCACGCTCCTTTTCTCTCGCGGTTTGAGAGTGGAAAAAGGCTCCAGAGCTCGTAGGTCAATGAGTTCCGACGCTTCTACTTGATTGAATATAGGTTGTCGGTGCCCGCCGGGTCGAAAGAATCAATGATCGAGGACTGTCTTGCATCAGACCTGACTCTCGCACAACCATACCTGGGAATCACTACTCTGATTAATCGGGCTTCCTCTTCTGCCTCAGGTCTAGTGGTTGAACTCGTTGCCGAAGACCTTGAAGCTGCTCTTGCTGACTTCCTTCCCGTGGGACTTTCCCTCGTCAACTGGGGAAATGGGCTCTGATCCTCTTTCTATTCTATAGCTGTCTATTGAATAGAGGTCGGTTCCAGTGGAAGAATGGAATCAAGAATCAATTGAGCTGCTCCTTCTGCTTGTCGTTCGAGTGCTGGAAAAAAACAAACATATAGCCGCTGCTTCCATAAAAGCTCATCTGATTCCTGAATCTGGTTCGCTTCTCTCCCTCAGGTCGAGTGGCTACGCTCCTTGGCAGTCCTAGTTGGGTTGAATTGGAACTGCTTGTCTCAGACCTGATTCTCCCCCTGTAGCCCGTTGGTGAGGAGTTGAGGGAAATTCCAGTCTTTCTCTCCTCGCAAAGAAGAGCTCTTAGGGAGGTTTCTGCAATTGAATCAGAAGTGGCCAAATCAGGTCTTAGCAAGACTGTTTGCGACGAAGGGTTTTTTTACAGAGCTCTTTTTATGGGTCAGTCGATCACTTAAATCCTAAACTGCGATTCAACCGGCAAACTCCGATCAGGAAGGGACTATCCGCAAGCCGGAAAGAGCCAATTTTCATTTCTTTAGATAAGCGGGTGGTATGTGGAAGCAAGAATCCCATCTATTGAATGGGGAAGAGGGGATTGGGCTCTTGTGCCAGCCAGCTTTGATTGAATGCTGACGATACCGAAAAAGAGCAACTGACTGAATGGTAGGAGGTTGAATGGCACGAATAGATTGTTCTTTGCCCAATTGAATCAATGGTTAAGATTTAAGATAGCCACGAGCAGAGAATAGGCTGCTATTGAATCAATATAGTCTAAGAAGATGGCATAGAATCAGACAAGGAACTGAAGGCCTTTGAAGGGCAACTAGTATTAGCAAGGAAGATCGGATCGGAATAGCAGACGAGTTGCGGCATATTCGTAAAAATAGGCTTTAGATGTCGGCATTCCTTTGCCTCCATTTCCACTTCTCGAAAACTCCTCGCATCCTCCCGCCGCAAGAGTAGGCAAGTGATCAGTACTGGTCCATCTGCCCATCCCTCTTCGATTGAAAAGAATACTAGCCCTGGCGCTTTCCCCACCTACCTCTCTTTCTCTAGTCTTAATTCCATTAGTGGTGGGATAGCCTGTTCGGTCGGCCGATGCAAACAAAGCTCACGGCCAGACGGAATGGCAGGAATAGAGCCTGCCAGCTGCTGATGGATCCATCCTTCCCCTCTCACCTGGAATGAAATGAGTTGGCCATCCATCCAGGCGATAGAAAGGGAATCAGTAGTCATAGAAGAAATCCGATCTTGAAGTCGGGGAGTAAAGATCTTTTTTCCTTTTCAAGCATCAATTCACCCGTCCCCTGGCAAGTAGTGAGGAGAGATCCTTTCTTATCTTTAAATAACTCTTTCTTTTTCGATGCGAAGAAAAGAATAGCGTAGTAATCAATAAGGTGATCCACTTTCCTTCTGATCCCGCAAGGCCCGCGAGAGAAGTCACCCGAGCTAAGTAGTTCTAGTTCTTCCCGGCAGGGATATTTTAAGCTAAGCAGCTCCTGAGCTAGACTAAGTAGTTGATGAGGCAGCATCTAAGATTCCACTCGGTTAAACTTAGAAAGTAACTAAAGGCAAGAGGAATGCCCCTGTGAATGTCGCTGCTGCTGTCTGTCCTTCTCATTGTGTGGATTTCTTTACTGACTGTCCTTAGAACTAAGAAAGAGTATTTTGGTCATTCCTTGCTGAAGGGCAAAGCCTTACTATAATTTGTTAGGTTGAAGAGTTGAAAGAGCTCAAAGTAGGTCTCGGCTCGGGCCTAGAATATCCAAGTCTTGCCTTTCAGTCGTTCTGTGCCCTTGGACTTTGTTTCAAAAGAATATCCTTCGCTGCTACTAGTTCCTGTTGGGTAGCAGTTGTTCGTGAAGCTGTGGTTCCTGCTTTAGGTGGCGCTTTCAGCTTACCGAGAATTCCTTCTCTCTCTAATAGTAGTAAAGGATTAGGCTGGCTTTGTCCTAGCTCCACGGTTATCCCCTTCGGGAATAACTATTAGACCCTCTCTCAAACTAAAAAAAAAGATAAGATGCGGCGGAAACTCCTTTGCGTTGTGGATACGAGCGAGGAAATAATAAGAAAACTCCGATATCGCCCTTAGCAAACCCGAAACAAGACCCAGGTCTTATATGAAAGATGTGATTAAGTAATTTAAGTAAAAGATGATCAGGCAGGTGGCCTAGCTAAGACAGCTATGGAAGTCCGAATCTTCCTGGATTTTTGCTTTTTTTTCCGGTATGCCGCTCCGCGAGCAAGGAGCGAAAGAACCAAGTGGGTTGTGGTAATGTCAGAATTTGCACCTATTTGTATCTATTTAGTGATCAGTCTGCTAGTTTCTTTGATCCCACTCGGTCTTCCTTTTCCCTTAAAGAGGGCCTGCGCTCTTCCCTCTTTTTCGTCCTTTGCTCTCTTCTTGTAGGGTATATAAGCAAAGTAAAAAAGAGAGATTTACTCCCTCCCCCGTTTCCCCCCTGAGCGCGTAGCTTCCTTCTCCCCTCTTCCGCTTGATTAGAACGGCCATTCTTTCTCTTCCCTGTGTCTTGATAAGCGCATCCTTTACTTCTAGACACTGCCCCTTTGTTTTGTGTTTTGGTACTTCCGAATTAGCTTCTTATGAGTCGCCAACACCAGATCAACCTACTGAAGTATAAGTATAAGGACTACAAAAACAAGAAAACAACGCTTCCGCCGCACTCCATTCCTTTGGCTGGGCGATCCTCTAGTGTCTTAAAAGTTTATAAGACAAATGAATATTCGACTGGCCAAGGAGTAGAGAGTACAGTATCCATAGTATTGGTTTCAAGGGTGGAGTTATATCGAGGCTCACTTTTACTACACCCGTTTGCCTTAAATAGTTTCTTTTATAAATAGTGGAATCTTTCCTTGTAATGCTACAAAAGAGGGATCGCCCCTGCTACTCAATGCATTCATATCTGGGCCATTCGCTACTTGGGACAGCATCCAAAACTAGGATTGAGACTGTATATCCAGTGTCTTCTGATCGGATCCATAGCACTTCCCTCCCTCTCTCATGATCGGCACAGTCCGGTTCAGTCCACCACCATCCTATTAGTCCTATTCGTCTCTCCAAGGTCCAGTTATAGATCCCCCCTCCTTGTCGTCGTCCTATTAGGCCCACCCTTCTTCCAGGCTCTAAAATATGGCATCCCGGTCGTCCGAAACAGAAGCAGAGCGAGCTGCCGAGCGAGAATCCACGTCTAATTCTGAGTCCGGAGCTTCCCATTCCGTATTTGCAGCGGGAACAGCAGGAACTTCGTATGAAGGTGAGGCCACTTGGGAAGTTGTTCTTTTGCTATTTAGGCTTCTCTTAGCTTTCAGCTAAGGTCTCCCACCGTGTAAGCAAGTACTGGTTAAGCTGCCTTCGGTAAATTCCATCTCCCCCATGTATTTTGCTTGAAAAAGGTCGCTCAACCCCCTTTCTATTGAATTCTAATAGAAAAGGCCCCTCGTCTTCAAGGAACTAAGTAGCTCGACCATAGCTTGTCTGTCTGTTCTAAACTCAATAGTAGTATCTCATCTCCCGACGGGATGGTTCGTTGATTTATTTGTACGTTCGTTAAGCTCTCTGTCGTGGCGAGAGGGTTTCAAGGGCTGACTTATGGTTGGTTGGGCACTCAAAGTGCCTTTGCTTTCGAATCTATCTCGTTCACTCCGCTCAACTAGATGTGCAGGTTGTCTATTCCTGCAGCAGTTTATTATGTTTGTAAGCTTAATGGTTATTTTATCTGCAATTGCTTTAGCTTGGACTATTTATCCTATGCTTATTTGCTTTCTGCTGTTAGTTGTCCGATTGATATACTCGTCAGCTACTCGCGCATCCCCGATGACAAAGCCATTCCCCACCTACGCAAGCGAGATTATGGTTTTTGCTTTCTTCAGAGGAAAGAGCGCCACCATACATTCATAACTCTGCTGACCGAAGCCGGCGTAAGTCCCTCCCAAAAGGGACTGGAACCGCTCCACATATATATCTTTCGGAATGTCCCAATACCTTCAACAATGTTCCCATTTCCTATCTAAGTAAATAGAAGGTAAGGCAGTCAACCCCTATTATCTCTTCTTTTTGAAGGAATCTCTGAGTCTGACAGTTGAGTGGGGAGTTGTCGTGCTCAATCCTCATTTGCGGGGTATTCGTTGACTGATCTGCTTCCCGGTAATAGGGAGATCTGCGAGAACTCTTACCTAAAACGACTTAGCCCCCTACTTGCTCATTCGGAGTATATGCATCTAACTATCTATGTCAAACCCACACCCCCGATTCAAACAGTTCTTCTTGTAGGTTTCGAGAGGGCTATATCTATCTCCGGGAATGTGTCATCTGTCTCAAGGAGTCTGGAGACTTCTTCTACTAAGTTAAGTAAGGAATGGATCGTGTTGTATCGTTGGTTTGACCACCTACCTAACCTCTTAGAAGAAGCAAGGTCCACAGAAGGTTGGGAAGTAGTACGCCCGGTTCACCAGGTTCTACCACTGCAGGGCCCAGTATTTTAACATAAGGGAAAATCCAATCCCGCAAAGGATTGTTCATGGAACTAAACTACTATCGAGACTCCTGTGCTATTAATCCCTAAGACTATGCTTGCTTCCTCCCGAGGACTCTATCATACCTGCTAACTCCTAGGCTAGCTCTATTTCTCAATTACCTATAACGCGCTTCAATCCAATGAAGAAGCACATAAGCAAGACGAATCGATTTCTCTTTCTATAAAGGATTGCTACTTTTTTCTTGTTATTGTCTCTGCTTGTTGTTGAAGGACTTCTTCCCTTCTTCCTCTCCCTATGGTCGACTCCTGTTCGTTGTAAGATCATACTACTCCTTACCTCAATTACTTACTTTAGTCAGGAACACCTTCTGTTTGATAGATTACTGGAGTCAATGTTGCCGGGTGCGAGGGATCATCTTCTTGGATGGATCCTATCTCCTTCCTTCTACTGTTCTCTTTTCTCCTACTGGGAATCGATTGGGCTTTTGTTACCTTACCAATCGCCTACCATGTCTCCTTTGACTCCCGTTGCTGAATTTTACCTTCCTATCATCCTGGCCGTTATCTCTTCCTTCTTTATTCTATCTTCCCTGGATCCATAACAGCTTCTTTAGGTTCTCTCGTCCTATCTATAGTAAGAAAGACAAGGCCCATAAGGCCTTGGAGGCCCTTCAATGTTTTCTAATTGCTTGCCTTAGCTTCCTTATTCTTGTTGCTAGCAAATGAGAACGTTTAACTGCTCCACACTTATTTCAGTAGGTGGTTACGATTGTGTTAAGTAGGTGGTTACAGGAATTGCCTAATCAGTTGAAACGGCCCAGGGACGAGGACGTTTCCTTGTTAAAGACGGAATCCACTTTCTCTTCTGCCATAGCTTGCCTAGTCCAATCTTCTACTGTAATTACTGACTCATAAGCTACTAGCACGAACCAGCACCCCCGATCTCTCTGAGGCTTGTGCGGCTACCTTCGGGTGTTGAATCTTCTCTGTATTTCTCAACTCTTTTTTAAGTTCACTCCGCTATCTATCTAAACCTTCCCATTTCCCTTTTATGCCGATGTCGTACCCCTTTTTCTTTTTGGCGATGGATCACTCCGCTATCTATCTGAATAATTGACACGTGATTAATATACGTATCTCTAACGACTTTATTTCCGTCTTGTCGTGTATTTTTTGTTCCCGTTAGGGCTGCAAACGCGGCAACATTGAAGATGAGCTTCCCTTTCAAGAAGCTCGAGTGAAAAACTAGAATTCACATATCTAATATTTCGATTTCGATATCATACCGTTAGAGGAAACTCATTATGTCTTGTGTTACCTCTATTTCTTCTGCCATTCTTTGCTGTTGTCTCTGTGCATTCTGCTGTGCTTGAATCCAATTCATGTTAACACTGATGAGTCGAAAAAATGAAAGGGGAGTAGGCAGACCTCACTAATCAGCCTTACACTTTTTAGTTAGAGGATCAGGTTAACGATTCCAAATTAGATTAGATGTTTGTAGTTTCCTTCTCGTGGGACAGCTTGCGAACGCTAGTGCGCAGGCTAGTCGGAGCGCTTAGACATTCTGCTGTTCTGAGAGATTTACTGCTTCATGATTCGGAACACCACTCCTTCTTTCCTTCGTTGGCATTCTTCTATACAAGTCCGGAAATATTGGCGCAGCTCCATGACTTTATGGTGGAAGGCCGGGTCAAAGTCAGGCAGGCTTATACCGTTTCTATCATCAATAACAAGTCTAGGGGCCATACATAGCTAAATAATTTCTACATGCCTTTTCCTCTTTACTTTCTATAGAAGAATTAAGTAATAACCTTAGAAAAAAGAAGTGTGGTTCGGGGCCATGCCTAGTGTAGAGAGAGAGGGAGGGGTAAACTCTCTTTATGAATCATGGCCAAAATTATGTTGTTTGATAATGTAGTTCGGGGAAGTCTTTCCTCTTTAGTTTGATGGTTTTTCTAGCGCATTTTCTTTGCTATAAATCTTTCAAGTCTCGAAAAGCGCAACTGATCTACGACCACCCTTTATCTGGAACCCTGTGAATTGATTGCTAGAGAAATCTCTGCTTGCAGACTAACACTCTGGAAAAGTCTCCTTATCTCATGTGCAATTGACTTTATATCCTCTCAAATCTTTCTATTTTTCCCTTGAAAATAATAAACAAACAAAAGCTGAAGGAGAGACTTTACCTTTACTTAGAGACTGTTTTTCTTGTGCTTCTTCCCTAATGGGAAAATTAGGTGTATTTGAAGATCGAGGTTATATTAAGAGAAGAGGAACTATTGGATGGGTGACTTTACTCCTGCTCCTACAGAACAAGGCTTTCCTTGAGTTTTCAATCGCTTTGTGACTGTACAGAATAGAATCGTTCCGACACACAAGAGAATGGATCTACTCAATTAAGGTGAAATTGCTATGCTTAACGTGCCTATCTTACCCTTCCTTTTGCTCTTCCTTCGGTATATGGTTTTTGATTGCAGGGGGGGAACTGTCTATGTGGTGTCAGAGAGGAGTCGACTCAGCTTTCCCGAGCCTGGTGACCCTACACCCTTTTGATCCATAGCTCTCTATCCTTTGAACGACGAGCACTGTGAATGTTCTGCACTATCCCCAGACTATCGAAGATGAAAGAAACTCTTGAGACTAGAGGATACGAACAGGGACTTACTGAAACTTCTTTATCTAACAAGACTCTCATCTAAGAGAAAGAGTGTCCAAAAGGGCTACCTTGTTACGAACGAACACGTGCACCCAATACCGACAGCAGCTCATGTAACACTAACACAATCGCGGAACTCCGTCCCGCCAGCCGCTAACTAAGGTTCAATCCCCTTTATACCTGTTGAAGCTGCCTACGCTATTGATCTTAGGAAGCTGAAAGACTTGGGACGAATGTCCGAAGGGTGATGACCTTACTGCCTTTCCTGGTTATCCCGATCTGATCTCTCTTTCCTATCTATAAAGAAAGGTAATCGTAAGCGGAGTTAACGGAAGGGAAGCGCACCTTGACTCATGCACTCCTTAAACCCATGAATCAAATCACTCGAAAGAATCACCAGGCAAATCAATCTTCTTTGAGTTTCGTCTCGGAAGTGACGGATTCCTAACTAAAGATAGACGACATACAACAGGAGAAGACCTTGGCTTTACGTTACGACTTCTCTCTTATCCCTAGACACAGAAAAGCTCGATTCTCGACTTTCTTCTTTCAAATCCTCAACTTCTTCTAGCTGCTTTGCGTTCAATCAGAATTAGGTAGCAGGGAAAGGGGCAGGGTTCCCCCTATAAGAGTAATGGCGGTACAAAGAAAGGGCTCACTCTGGAAAGACAGGTACGGATATAGGAGTGGAGCACCGGACCGCTTAGACTCATAAGACGAAGCTGAAGAAAGTAAGCAAGCGAGAGCGAGAGGGAAAGAGAGGAAGGAACTGAAGCAAGACTCGAAGACAGAGAAGGAGAGTGAAGAGATTCTCGAATAAAAGGATTCGCGGCGAGAAGCGGGCAAGGCAAAAGCTGCTGAAGGAAGGGCGCAGATCCGAGAAGGCAAAGCGAAAGAAGACCACTCACTTACTAAGAGGAAGGAGACCAAGCTAGATGAAAGAAAAGAGCTGCTGACTTCAGATCAGAGGATTCCTATTCGACCGGTTCAAAAGATGAACTTCACTTTCTTAGTCCGCCCCGGGCTTCTCTAAAAAAGGTTAGAGAAAGTGAATACACCATAGGTTGCTCATTTTCCCTAAAAGAAGGAAGTCGGCGGTGAAGACGAAAAGGGAGGCATACTCTAATTCCTGTCTCGACATAGGCGAGCGAGCTCTAAACGAAAAGGCAAGAAATAAAGAATAGAATACCGAGAAAGGCTTTAGTTTTTTCTCTGCTTGCTGCTAGCAATAGCAACCGCGGCCTACTTATAGTATTGTATTGTATAGTATAGTATAGTATAGTATAGTATAGTATAGTATTGTATAGCCAGACTTTCCCGATTCTTCTTATTACTTTCTTTTGAAAGCATTCTCCCTTTCCTCTTCGAGCCAAAGGCTATAACCCGCTTTCTTTTGATCCCTTTCCTCTCACGAGCCAACCCTTAGTTCCCTCTTCTCGTCAAGCACTTTCAGTCCCTTGCCCCAGCTTCAATCTCTTTCTTTGTATAGGCAGATCTTTATCTATTCCGAAAGTGCTTCGCTTGGTAACTTATAGGGCCCGCTTCTTCATTCCGATCGCTTTAAGATTCTATGAATTAACTATAGGTAGTGACCGAAGAGATGACTTTCATACCGGCCAGGCAAGAGAGTTGGAGAGGGTGCAAGATAGAAGGCAGATGGCCTGCTCTTTTCTCTTTGTTGGGAATCGGATAGGGCGAGAGGAGATTCAGCTTCAATCGGAGATTTCCGCTGTTCAAGCTATCTCATCAGGTAATTCAGTAGTCGGGGATTCCGCTATAGCCTTAGGAATAGGGTACGAATCGGCTGTGGGTCCTGTTTCCTTAGTGCCAAAAGCTTAGTAAGAGGAAGAGGGGGTCTTCTGGTAGCGGGAAGGCAGTGAAGTAAGCGGATATGGAGTACTCGAGGGACAGGCCCTGAAGCGAAGGACGGGAACGAGCGGGATCTCAGACGAACAGGAAAGAGAGAGTCAACGCCGGTAGAGGAGAGGACTAGCCTAGGCTCTTCAAGACCTTACTCGGCTCGAGGAAGAGGAATAGATAGGTACACGAGGTGAGCGGAAATCTATTATTCTACATTTTCCCAAAAGAGGATGAATTCATTTCTTTCTTCAACGGAATCTACCAATGGAACAATCTTTGAAGAAGAGAGGGGTCAATACCCAGAAAAAAAGGGTTAACTCATTAGGTAAGCCTCGGTTGTTCCTAGCTTTAGTGGGCTACGAGGACAGTAAGCATCATCGGCGGTTGAAGAACCCGAATCTGAACCAAAATCCTGCTCCCACCTTCGGACAGACCTAACTCGAGATTCTTGCTCGCTCTTCCACATCACACAGAGCGGGACGGAACACAAACCGGAACAAGACTATCCCGGCTGCCTTATTGGCCCAACGAGTCAAATGCCCAACCTAGCCCAAAGCTCAGTCCAAGGGGTTGGAGACTTTCCTCTGCCGAAAGCTGCCTTTGTTGCCGATTTGCTTGGCTTCATCTGAGCCCCTTTCTCGTGAACGATGGGAGACAAAACCGAAGAAGGACTGATGTCCATTTGCTGGCCATTTCTATCTAGAATAAGATCCATTGTGAACCCGCTCGCGTACCCCTTCCTACTATTCATAATCAACCGCGCTATCAGGGCTCAAACCCCTTCTTTCAAACAAGATTCACCTCTTTGATCTCATTCACCTGTTGGATCGGAAGGTGTGAACTGAAATCCCGATTCCAGCTGAACCCAAATCATGCTCAAACCTTAGGCCAGCCAGAACTAAAGATTCGTGCCTTCTCTGATGGGGAGACAGAGGATTGAACTCCACGGCTTGACTTCGACTTTCCTCTGACCCCGAATCTGAACCCAAAACTGTTGGCTTTTATTGCCTAAATGCAGAAATTGAGGCATTCCTCTTCTTCACACTCCGAGCTGCAATCAGATCCCAGAACCAAAAACCTTAACCAATCGATATCTTCAATTGGAGGGCGTTAAGCACCTGATAGCGCTTCAATCGAAACATCGCTGAAATGACCAGTTTTGTCCTAATAAAATCGATTTGAGAAGCCTGAATGTCAAACGTTGACCAGAACAGAATGTGATTTCCGGGCTTAAACCCGGCCTAGCAAGAGAGTTTGGAAAGGATAGATTCGGGTCAAAGGCAGGAGGCAGGTCAAACCTCAGAGGAAAAGGACCAAAATCCGTCTCAAAGGGCCGCAATCCTATGTTTTCAAAAGTCTTCTCGTTCAGATTGAACTGACCGGTTGGATGAGAAAAGCAAAAGCCAAACCCAATCAATGGATTTCTCCAAACCGCCCCTTTCCTCTGAGCCAGAATCCGACACCAAAGAATGCTACAACCTGAGGCCAGACCGAAAAAGTGTGAGTTCCCTTCCCCGATCCGGTTGAATGAAGTGGTTGGCCAGTGTCACAAAACGGGATCAAAAGGCTGCTCGTTTTGGACGAGCTCCAAGGTTAGAAAATCAAGTGAAGCCGAAAATCCCTTCTTTCATAGAAGATTCCCAATTTGATCTCATTCACCTGTTGGAAAAGCGAAAGCCAAAACCACTGGATTGAAGAAAACCGCCCCTCTTGAATCTGAGCTTGAATCGGATTTCAAAGAATGCACGCATCCACGCTCGATCTACTTTTGATGTCAATCCCCGTTTCGAAATCCGCTTGAGGACAAAACTTCGTTACCTCCCTCCAGATTGTGATGAGAGGAAGCCAAGCAAGTGCCCTCATTTCAAAGATTGAGGATTTGCCCGCCTTGGGGAGGGTCAGACTGTACCGCTTTTCAGATGCAAATAGGTGCCCCTTTGGCTGCTCCTCTTATTCCATTACCGATTGCTTCTAGCGGCGGATGATAGGAAAACCTATCTCGTGGCTCTTGCCCGTCCTAAAAAAGCCTTGTCCTCTTTCCTACGAAGCCTTGGCAAGTAGTCTCCTACCAAAATACTCTCAGCCCTCACACCCCTATGGGTCAAAACCCCATTTTACCAAACCTATACCTCTAATACAATAGGGCATCCTCCTATCTTACTTATGGGTATTCTAATCTAATAAAATGGGGCATCCTCTTATCTTGTTCGTATTCTAGTTAAAACCTCTTCTGATAGGTAGGTTCCTATCCTTTATCAGTATCAGTAAATGGATGAAATTCACTCGTCAGAATCAATATACGGAACTACGTAAAGGCCATGGTCGCTGCATCTGAAATCGTTCGTTCACCCGAAAGTGCTCTCTCTACGCTAAAACGCTAAATCATTTGGGCTCTTTCACACAGGAATTTCGTATAGTGAATAAGGAAGTGCCTTCTCGGTTTCGCATGCCGATTGGCAACTGCTCTATTTCGTATCATCCCACCCAGACCTATACGCTATTTCACCAACGATCATATAATTCCTGGAAAAGGCAGACCGGACCCTGACCATGCACCGAGATAGGATGACCTACCTATAAGGTAAGGCTTTTCCTTCGTTTCACTCTCCGAAGTGGCGTGGCACAAAGCCCAATTGGAAAAGGGGAGCGGGTCTGAGGACGAAATGAACATTCCGTCCTTCATTCAAACTCATCGCTGCTGGATTAGTTCTCTCATACGGATCCGCCTAGGGAACGTAATCTCATAGCACATTCAAAAGCGAAGCTAGAGACAAAAGATCTTCTTTCTAAAGAGAATAGTCCATTGTCGCAGATGAATGGGCGTAGACCTCTACTCCCGACTTCTGTCGAACAGCACAGCACCTTGGTAACCAATCATTTAGGGGCCAGCCTGCCAGAACGACATCCACACGCATCTGATAACGAAGATGGCAAATCACCTCCACCTCCGTGACAGTTGGACTTCCGTATTCCTTACGGAACTGGCACTCCAGAATGGTTTCAACGCCACTCGTTTAGGCCTACTTGCTGGTCAGGCTTTCAACCCCGTGCCCACCCCCGGCACGTCTCCTTTCAGTCGACATTCACTACCATGAACCTCCCCCGAGCCGCCTACTCGAGTTAGTCCAGCTCACCTTCTCCGGTAGTAACTGACACTCTGCCGGTATCGCCTAGGGATGGCCAGGCGGGAACCTTGATCCAATCGAATCCTTAGGAGTCTAATTTGGAATTGAGATCCAGGGGACAACTTTGGAAAGGTTCAAGTGTCTTCCGATTTTGCAAGCCAGCCAGTTTGGAGCTGACTATACCAACCCATACGGGAGGTTTTCCTCAATCTCGTGAGTATGTTTTGAAGTCGACTACATCATGTGAGAAACTCATTTCGTATAGAAATCAGTATCATGACATGAGAGGATTCATCGTACTCTTGCGAGAAAGTTAGAAGCACTCTACGTCCTTGAAAAGTCTAAAGTGAGATCCCAACCCAAACCGATACTAAGGCTGCGCCGAAAGGGAGGTTCCGCCTTCACGCACTGAGAGCACCCGCGAAGAAGCCCTCCGCGGTGGAGTCGCAAATTCCACTAACGGTCGATCAGTAAATGCGTTCCGCAAAGAGGGGATGTAATCTTTTAGAATCACTACATCCTTATCCCGTTGGTGAATGGGCAACGAGACCTCTCCCAGAATCCTATCGCCCAATGCCATGATAACCAGTCATTTAAGGGTCTGCCCACCAAGCGATATCCTCACGCATCTTATTGCTTTTCTGAAAGCGATGCGGAAAACAGAGGTTAGAGCCGAGACAGAGAGTTTAACCCTACGCCGAGATAGGAAGTAAGTTCCGTAAGTAAAGTTCCAGCTGTAAGCGAGTAGGTTCTTTTTCCTTCACTACCGGAAGCGGTTCTCGCTTTAACACCATCGGGAGTACCTTTACCAGGCCCCGCAATAAGCCGAACCCCCAACCACCCGAATTCAAAATTCCAATTCTGCATTTCCATTTCACAGCGGCCAGATTCGTCCTTTCCCAAACAAAAAGCCATCCTAATCCTAAAGTTAGGGGGCCCACCTCCCCGCTCCCCTCCCCTGGTCAAACAATGAATTGATTGACCAAGGCCTCCTCTGACTTACCTTACGATAATGTCATTTCTGACTCTTAAAGGCAGAAAGATTACAATACAAAAAGCGTACTCTTTTTAGAATACAGATGAGATCAGAGACGCCATCATTAGGGCAAACAATGCAATAGCTTCGGTTAGAGCAAAGCCTAAAATAGCATAACCAAATGATTGTTTAGCCAATGATGGATTTCGCGCCACGGAATGGATCGAGGAACTAAGGACGTTTCCAATACCGACAGCAGCTCCCGCTGAAGCAATTGTAGCTGCTCCGGCACCTATTGATTTAGCACCTGTTCACTCCCCTTGGCTTAGAAAGCCTGTTATTCCGAGGAATCGGAAGAACGACTTTCTAAAGTCAAGATCAGTTTTCGAATTCCCACCGTGATTCAGAATATCTTCCAGCATTCGCTGAAGACGGAAGAGCTCATCAGCACTCGTGCTCCCATTTGTATTTGTACTCGTCGGTACGCGGCCGCTTGGAGGCTCTTTCCTCAGTCGGACTGGGTGGGTAGATATCTTTATATATTTCCGATCGCGTACGACGCCTCGCGTACACGAGCTTGGACTTCTGGAGCGTCGTGGTTTAAGGTTTCCAAGAGAGGATCTTGTTACTTGTGCTTCGCAGATCGAAAGGTTATGATCTGCCCTTTCGAGCCACTGGCGATACCGGGCCTCCCCCAGTGCCGCGCCTAGATCTAATTCTTCTGGGACCTGGGCCAGGTATTCTCCGGGATGGGACTGCGGCAGCGGGCCTCTCCTTCTTCCAGCCGAAGGATCCGCTCCTTGATTTCCGCTTCTCTCTCTGCGTGTTCGAGCCGAAATGGCGGAACAACCTGGGCGGGATTCCCATTCTCTGGAAGAAGATGAGGTTCTTCTTCGGCTTCCGAAACTTCTTCTTCATCGCTGGACGAGGACGATGAAGAGGAATCAATATAAGACGAACTGGAGTCCTCACCCATCGGATCTTCCCCCGGGGCGGGGGCTCGGATTCGGGACTCAGAAATCAAATATGTCCACTTTACCGATAGATAGTCACAAAGCGAAATGCACAAGATTTGACCATAATGGTGAATTATTAATAAGAAAGTCTGGACGAAACACGAGAAAGATTGAAGTATGTCATAGCTCAGGAAATGACAATAGTCTTTCAAAAGTGGCAACATAGAGTCTTTTCGGAATGTCGGAGAAACTCTTTAAGAGCTTCAAGAGAAAGATCAAAATGCTATGACAAGAAGAATAACCAATGGGATTACTTATTAGAATTAGAACGATGATGAAAATCTGCCTTTTGATTTGATTTTTGCTTTTTATCTGTTTGATTCAAGACAAATGCTCATGTTCGGCGTGGGCCGCCTTCGGAACGTATCTCTAGGTAATCAAGAGTGGAGCCGGTGAACTCGGAACTTGATTTCAATTTCAGGACGAGGGCTAGTTCAGTCAGTAGCCGGCGTTCCTGAACTCATTCCGTATACTATACTTCTAGAGTTGGCACGCGGAGCGACTCATTCAGTATAGGGATTAAGAGTGTTGGAAACTACATGAGTCTTAAAGCGACTCGTTCAGTCGGGTCGTCAACTGGCCCGGGCCGTAGACTGTTGTTATATACGTCGTTGATGAAACACCTTATCGTAGACGACTTTCTCTTGATATACGTTGACGAAACCACCGTCATTTTTGTCATCAGGTTCTCTCTCTTCGAGAAGATCTGTCCAACTTTCTTTTTCTACGAAACCCCCGAGTTTTTGGGCGTCGCATCAGTGGGCACGTTACCGGGGGGTGATGAAACGAGTTCCATATACTGGGTGATGGCACCTACACGACACGAGACGATAAATCAACCAAACACATATGAAAAAGAGCGAGTGAGCTAGGTTCTACGATAAACTAGAGGCGAGTACGGTTCCTCGCATGATTCAATCCTGTAATGTTACTATTCAATCCTGAAATGTTAGTATCAGTAACATTTCTTCTCCCTCTGAATAAGACCATGTCTCCAAAGGCCGGTTCCCTCCGGTGATTCCTCTGTCAAAATATGGTCTGTGACTTTTCGAATCGATAATAAATGGTATCCGTGCGCCCAACCACGCACTGAACAATTCTACCGCATGAGAGACAGAGTAAGCTAATGGATTCTGTGCGGGCCAATGCACGGAAAGATAAGGGCAACAATCCAAGACTAAACTAAACTAAACGACCAACCGGTTGGACTTCGTCCGTCCTATCTTCGTACATAAGCCAAGATGGCAGCGTACACTTTCTCCTCGCAGGGATTTGAACCCCACTCGGAACAAGGTACCTACCCCTCTTCAATAGAAGGAAGGGTCAACTGATCATTTTCGACCCCACAGGTTCTCCATAAACAGCGAAGCTGCATAGGGAAATCGTCTGTGGCGGACCTTAGATCCAGACTGAATCGAAAAGCCTCTCAGCCGGTTTCAACTGGTCAAAAGTTCCATCCATCGGTATTAAACAGAGCGTATCCATCAGCCAATCATGTACTGGCCTAAGGAGCGCCTGTTTAACACTCTTGGACATCGCAAACACCCGAAATTACCATTTCAGGCCCAAGCGGCCCAGATTGTGATCACACTGGTAAGGAGAGACCATCAGCTGTAGGTATGAAAGCAGTGACGAGTCAGGCAAGAGAGTACTGTGGAAATGAGAATCACACAGTATCTAATCTCCTGTTTACTGATTCTTTCAAAAAGAAAGCCGTCAACACAACGACCACCATACCAGTAAAACGAAGCGCAGTCTTTATATATATTTGAGACTCGCGTTTCGCCTCGACTAGTATTCGGACCTGACGTCCAAGCGGGTCTCCAATCAGAACCACCAAATATCATCGGCTTATGATCGAAGCCGGGAGCAAGATTCTCTAGGACTTCATACGACCAAGTCTGAAGCCAGAGACAGAGTTCAGTCACAAGAGGATGAATGATCTCCCTTACCGCGTCGATCGACTCCAAGGTCAGTCTCCGCTTAGGCTAATAAATGGAGAAGAAACTTCAGTAGAGTCGGACCAACATATGTGCCTTCGGGCCACCCGGACGTATCAGCTTTCGATGAAACGCCGGAATGCTCCTTGGGAACCCACTTCGGGTCAAGGATACGGATACTGGCAGAGTCACATGCAGATTACGTAACTCCTTTTCCCCGCATGAAACAGAAAGCGCAAGTTTTTAGGTACGTACATGGAGGTAAACATAAGCCCGCTCTTTCGACACAGTGCTCTTAACCCACAAACTAAGCTACCTATTTCATTCAGTAACCAGCTTCAAAATCCGAACACACACAAAGTCCCTCGGAATAGAGATAGACAGAGGGAGCAGATATGTGCAACTCGGGTCGTACATCTTTTATATCAAAGCAGACCGTCTTAGGTCGTGCTCGAAATCTAATCTATAGTCGGGATATCCAGGTTTTCCAACCATGGGCTAATGCCCTCTGGATCTTGGATCTGTAATAAGTAGAAATCCCGCATATGAGCTAACCATAACTCAACCCAAGGTCGAATCACAGTCGACTCATACGCATCGTGCAGGTCTTCATTCATCCATTCAGGTCACTTCTCGAGTTGAGAGAGACTCTGGAAGGGCTCCGAATCTACTAGAAACTGCCTAATCCTCCCGGTTATCGGATAGAAATCCGGATAGCCTAACCAAATCCAATACGAAAAGGAAGAGGAAAACTACCTATTGGCGACGTCTGAATAACCGCATGACGAAACCATCTCCCGGGCCGAGTACACCGGGATAGCACCCGATAACCCGCACCTAGTATGCGAAAGGTCTAAGACCACCGTACAGGACGGTACTCCGAAACCCGGGAAGGTAGTAAAGTAACGAAGACGACACAAACACTGATCGAATAGACTGAGCTCCAATAGGACTGAGGTAAAAATTCCCTTTGTCGACCATAACTTAGCCATCTCAAATGCGCCCGTATAGGAGACCTGGATTTCTCCCAGGCAATCTTGACTCCTAACGCGAACTTAAGGGAATACAATTCTTTCGCCATCTTATCATCAGCGATGCACACGTCATCACCGAGAAGAGCATAATCAAAGAAACCAAAGGTCCCATACGCCCGTTGTGCGCAAAACTGAATCACCAAATGGTGACAAAGCGCAAAAGCGGGCCAAGACCCAAGTGACCCTAACGGTTGACCCATCATATAAAAGACAGTAGGCAGCGCATAACCATCGCAGGTCTTTCTGCACCCCCGGGGTATGGGATAACACCCAACCATGTTACCGTCCACCGGACTAAGACTAGTCTCCTCTGCGACTAGTTTTCTGGCCGAGACCTATGAGAATTGGTATATCCATCTGGCTGGCCCTAAGTGGATTTTGCGGATAAGATCCGGGGCGGGACCTTAGCCGGGTACCAGAGCTGAGGGGGTACCCATCTGAGATAGGAAATAGATGGTGAAGGTGACCAGAGCTATTTTGAGCGTGTTGACCAGTTGAGTGGAGTACATGAGCGTTCCGTGATGTTTAGTCAAGTCCCGTACTGTAATGTATTGTGCCATTCAGCTTACCAGTCCTATTTGGTACAGAAATGGAGTTGGGTAATGGTTGGTATTTGGGTAGCTGTTCAACTACTTGTTTATCTACTTGTTCTAGTATTGTTAGCTCTTTCTACTATTAGTATTAGCTTTCCTCTCTTCTATCAGTATGAGGACGGTGCCTTTGGAAGAGCAGTTCTCGGTGCCTAAAGAGAGGTGTTCTCGGTGCCTGGAAAGAGAGTAGGCGCCTTTGGAAGAGTAAGCGAGGCGCGTAGAAGGAGAACGCTTAGAAAGAGACAGGCATCAGTTCCTCGGTTTCGGGAAGCTAGACTCGCTAAAACAGTAATGTACCATCGAGTACGAGTTTCTTTCTTTTCGAGAGCGGAGGAAGCCAACTCATTCTCCTTTTAGGTGTGAACTAACAAGTCTTCTGGCTCCTAGTACTTTGATGAGTCTGATCTACGGATTCTAGTAGCGGAACAAGCAGTAGTTCTTAGTTCTTATACTTGTTTAGGAAGCACTTCTTCTTTATTCCAGCTCAGTGAACGCAAGACAGATATAAGGTGTTCCACTCCTTTGAGTAGAGGGCTTAGTTCCACGGCTTAGAGGGCGCTTATTCCTGATGCCTTTGAGGAAGGTGTTCCATGCTTTTAGAGATCAATTCTCTGTGCCTTTGGATCTGATTACTTGTTTTCTTAGCGGAGCTTGTCTGAGGTATTAGTTCAAGTATCTTTTGAAGGAGTAGTTCTTGTCTCGGTGCCTTTAGAGAAGAGAGCAGTTCAAGGCGCCCTGGAGCCATCCAGCCCAAGACCTGCCAAATTCATAACCGACAAAGGGCTCCTAAAAGAGGAATGTAAGGAACTCTTTGGTTTTTGGATCAGACCGCCGTCAAATCCTTTCACATCTCTCAAAGATTGCATGTTCCCGTCACCTTGAAGATCGGTGACCAGGTGATTCGCGTCACTGCATGCGTCGACGTTCAGACCTCAATTGTCTCCGGCAAGATTGTTTCTCCCCAAAAGGATGGGAAAATTGCACCGAAAAGGCATTCGCGGTGAATGGATCACCGCTCCAGATTCCTGATATGGTGCGGGCACATGTGCAAGAAAAGGATCTGCCAACAGCTTGACTTTGTCCTGATTCGAAACCTTTAGAATGAGTGCCTCCTGGGGACTCCGTTCCTATCAGCATTAGACAGAATGGAAGTAATAAGAGGAGAGAAGGGTGGAATCAAGGCTTCCATGAGAGGAGTGTCTTATTCCCATTCCCTGATCCTCCTCGCTACACGAGGATACAGCAGCTTAAGCTCAAGGAAGAGGCCATTCATGAGGTGTTGGCCCGAATGAGGGACCTGCGAGTCTCTAAACAACGTCGTTCTCCCGACGTTCAAAAGACAATGGAAGAGCGCCGGCAAGAGTGTGAAAGGTCTGTCTGCTCATTGGTCCCGAATTCATTCTTCCACCGAAAAAAATGGGAAGTGGACCATCAAAGATGGCTTTTTTTAGGATATGGCGGATCCCTACAAAAGCTCGAGCCTGCGAGTGGAAAGAACGAGCCCTACCCTAATAGAACGAGGCAGATAGAAAGCTCAACCAACAAGAAAGAGAGGATCTCCTAAGCAAGGGCCTTCTCAGGCCAAGCAGAAGCCCGTGGTCTTGTGCTGCCTTTGACGTTCAAAATCGCAACGAACAAGACAGAGGCGTGCCGGCGGCTGGTCATGAACTACAAGCCCCTGAATGACGCTCGTCGGTGGATCCGGTACCCAGTTCCAAGAAGCCGGCAGGAACTCGTCACAAAGATAGCTAAAGCCAGGGCAAATTCGACATGAAATCTGGATTCTGGCAAATCCAGATCGCGGATCGCTATCAGACAGCTTGGACAGTTCCTATGGGACAATATGAATGGAACGTCATGCCCATGCCGTTCGGACTCAAAAACGCCCCCTCTGAATTGAAGAAAGTCATTGACGAAATCATGAGACCACTCGCAGACTTGGCGGTTGTCTACATTGATGATGTCCTCGTCTTCAGCCCGACCGTCGAGGCCCATTTGAAGCACCTTCGGGCCTTAAGGAGCGTCATTGAGAGATACGGGATGGCGCTTTCGGCTAAGAAGATGAAACTGTTCCAAAAAGAGGTGGACTTATTGGGACAAAAGATTCAGGAAGGAAAAATCAAAAAACAGGTTCAAAGGCAAGCGACAAAGAGAGAAATCTCATTGCTATGCGAGATGCGATGCGCTTCCCTTTAGAGTAGATCCTGTGATAGTCGAGCTGAAGAGAGGGATTTGCCCTTCCTTTAGTGTTGACCTTTAGTGTTGATACGCTAAAGCGATCAAGGTTGACCTTGACTTCTTTATACGCTAAAGCGATCGGTGAAGCATATAAAGGGAAAGATCTGAAGCCTTTATCAGCTTTAAGCAGATAAAAAAAAGAGCGCTTCCCACCCAGCGAATCAAAGGCTTTACCTTTATACTTTACTAATGGGGGGGCGAACCCAACCATGGTTAGGGGCTTGAGAGCCAGCAAGAAAAGGCCTTTACCTTTATATTAGGGGCTAACGCGCTAAACTAAGAGAAATAAGCAAACGCGCTAGGCGCCTTTAGTTAGGAGTAGGGCCGTTGCTTGTTTGCTGGAGAGAGAAGCCAGAGTGAGAGACGCGGGAAGAGAGAGGGAAAGGGCAGAGCGAAGGGATAGCTGGGTAGCTAGCCCAAGCGGTAGCGGTATCATGAATGGGAGATGCGAATGCGAAACCCGCGAACAGTGGTCGAAGAAGAGGAGGACAATTCGGTTGAAGCTGCTATGCCCACAGCTCTTATTCGAGTCCTTTTATTGCGAGTATACACGATGGAAGCATCCCACGCCCGCCCGGTCGAGATGGAATGGATGGAAAGACGATAGAAGAGTCCGATACCACAGAAGCTATGACTGCTTTTTCGGTAGCTTTCTCTCATTCGTTCTTTTCCAGAGATGGATTGCGCTTGGGAGCTAGCTCTCGGTCACCCAGGTCGAGTGGTTCCTCAAACCCATGGGGAATCGTACCTTAGGAGGCTACAACTGCTCCACATCCATCCGGTAATCCCTACCTCTCTATCCACAACCGACCCATCTCCTGGAAGCCGGGTAGACTGACGAATTCTTTCATGGTTGCGAGGGACCAATCTCTCACTGCGGATCGAACATGGGCGAATGCTTCTCCCTCTGATCCATCCTTCCCATTCGCCGAAGGATCTGTATAATAGGCATTCGATCTACCTCCAACGGACTAGGCGTTGGTTATTCCTTCCGCCCGAAAAAGGCGGGCTATTAGTCTCAGTTGCATGATTAGATAACCTCTTTCGGCACAACTATTTCTCTCTCCCGGGATACTCGCCCAAGAACTCAAATTTCGAATACCGGACGGGCGGTGGGTCAGTGGCTAGAGGTAAACTACTCTCCGGGCCAATTATTTGCCCCGAAAAAGCCGTACCGTAGCAAAAGCCGATAGCCTATTATCGGGAGGAAGACGACATCTCTAAGTGAATGCTTAACAAAATTCTCCTGAATGAGCAGAGCACCATTGAGAGACAAAGATGTCAAGCGGGGAATGAGAAAGAGAGATGTTAATGATGAAGGAGGCTTGGGACCAGCAAGAAAACGGATGCGCTAACGCGCAACGGCTTTCGCGCGTCAGCGCTCATCCGTTGCTTGTTGGATTCACTTACCGAATTTGAGTGGCTCCATGTCACAGCCATATAGCGTGTCACAACTCAACACTCCTTCAATCGCCTTACACCGGAGAGAGAGAAGGCTTGATCCACCCACCACATGGAGGGATACCAACAACCAGGTTTAGCAACTAGAATAGGAATGGCGGGCCAAACAACTTCATGAGCTCTGACTTTGCTTCTGTTGGTGATAGTGATGGTGCGGGGTCGGGGGATGGATACTAGTACTGGGACTGATTCCGATGCGAGGAATGCTCCTACCCGCGCTGTCTCCTCGTCCATACCTATAGTACCTCTATCTCTTAAAGCTCCGGAGAATCTTCTATTGGAAATGGATGTGGATACGCGCGTGCGCCCATACCTGTAGGGATACTGGCTATATAATCGGAGGGGGCCGCCTACGTTACTTATTCCATTGCTGGATCCACCTTCCGGGCGATGGTTCCACTGCTGGATAAACAACTCGGCAAAGTGGCTCTTAAATAAGCTGTGCCTGGCATCAACTGAATATGGATCTTCGATAAAGGGCTATGGACCTGGACCCTCCTACAGGAAGATGAAGTACGTAGTCCTACCCACCCACCAAGTGACCAAGCTCTCCTCCTCCTTGTGCAAGGCCCCTTAGGGCCTTTGACTTGCGATTGAATGAGTTGGTTTGCTAATTGGTAGCGTTTCTGCTTTCGGACAAGTAGCTAAAAGTCGTAAATCAATCCTTTCCTTTGGTTGGGAAGTCAGGTTCATGTTGACGTGCCTTTGGACTTTCAGACAAGACTAAAAGCGTCGTTGCCAAAAACAACCTTCCTCAACGGTTGGCATTCCCATTATTCAAAATACTCGTCTTCTTGCTCCAGCTACGATTGTTTTAGTAGAGAAAGAGAGTTCCAAACGGACTGATTAAGCTAAGCCATCGAAAGAAATCAACCGAAAGTATTGGATTCAAAGTGAAAGGACAATGTTTATTTCCTTCAATTCATAAGCCCGAGTATCACGATCCCACTAAAGTAGCCCGAAGTGACTTACCATATCGTTTTTTTCTCCCTTTTCCAGAGACGAGAGAAGTAGCTTACATGGACCTAGCTCACAGAAGAAGGGGACTAGAAAAACAGGAAAGAGGGAACATGGTGTTGTGCTTCTACCCTATGATGATTCCGCATTTGCCTGGTCAAGCTTATTACTGGCAGGCGAGACCGATCGATGGATTTCCTTTTTGTCTTGACCAGAGCCTCGGTCTGGTCAAGCTTATTACTGGCAGGCGAGACCGATCGATGGAAGTGACGGTTCATAGCTAAACCCCGAAGCGAAGTCCGCTGGAGCTTCGAGGTCAGCTTCTAGGTCATAAGCCCATCTGCGATTCCCTCACTCGCTAGCAACCAAATGGGATTCAATTCTTCGATTCCCTTCTCTTCCGGTTAGCAACTAACTGGCTTTCGTACTCGGTACTCTCTCCTCTCCCGCTGCCTAACCACCTTACCTATTCGCCCTACCTCGGGCAATCTTTCTACCTATTTGTTTGGTCAAGTTGATCTTCGGGCAAGTACTCTTTCCTTCGGTCCTTCTTGTAGGTTAGGTTACGGGAAAGGGCTTCGGTTGAGTTCCGTTTCGACGGCTATGGAATAGGTTTGCTTTCTACCTTTGACTCTGACTTCTGCCTGAGAGTCAGAAGTGGTTTTCATCAAATGACATATATAGTTAGAGAGCATCAAAGATAACCATTTTTAATCCATGATCCGGTCTAGAAATCCATGTTCAAGTCGAGGGTCAATGTTCACGTTCAACCAACCGTCGCTACTCGAAAAAGTCGAAGTCGGTTAAGTCGAATAGAAAGGGGGTTCGTCGTTCGTCAAGTCAAAGCGAAATAAAGCATTGAATGGAAGTAAAGGCCAGTGGAAAGGGATAGCGGTTCCAAGTCCATCGTATCGGGAGAGGGGCAAGTCAACTCGTTCGACCTAACGACCTATTCGAGTCGAAGAGTGAACGAGAGGGGAAAGAGAGAGAAGGTCCAGAATCCAAACCCGTTAGAGCTCCTTCCGCTCTATGGTAGTAGGTGTTCAAGTAAGGGAAGGCGAGTGAGCTAGGTTTGAGAGGATTCAATCAGCCGATCTAAGGGAACTTTACTTGGCCTTATAACAAAAAAGAGAGAAGAGAAGGCTCTTCAATACGAAACCGCTACTGGTCACTAGTTTCGGGGATTGCCCTCGTCACTGGTCCATGGAAAGTCGCCCACCCTCGGAACCCCTTCCCTTCCTTTACCTTTAGGAATCGGAACCTGCGAGCGGCCAAAGCCAAGTTGTCACTTGCGAGTCATCCGGAAGCAGGCTACCGCCACTCCGCATTCGTCACCGGAAACTTGATCTCCTCGTCCCTTAGTCTTGCTATGTATGAGTGCCGTCCCTTAGTCTAGAAATGCGATACTAAGTTCCTTCCGGCCCTTCGAAAGCAAGACCCCTACCTTCTCCCGCCACACCAACTGCAACTTCTCCCTCCACTAGTTGCTAGGCAGCAGGTTGCGGTCCTTAGGCAGCGGGTTCGGGCACACCAGTAGCAGTTCGGGTGGATTAGCCCTAGGTTGGGCCAGCCAGGGGGGATTCCTTTACGCTTGCCTTCCCCTTCCTTTCCTTTTGTGTGTTGTACCTCTTCTTGCGGCTCGCTCTTTCCGCTCGCTGGTTCCTGTGGGCTAATATCAAAATTCCGATTCCAATTGCTTCCTTTCCTATGAATACTGCTTGATACTCGCTACTCTATTTGCTTAGTCCGTTCGTTCGGTCCAGAAAGAGGTGATTCATATCAAGTCGAGGGGATTTATCCTTGGTCCAGTCCATGGTTCCTCTTCCTCTAAAGGGTTATGGCTTCCATCCACAAAGACACATCTCCTTCCGTGATTGATACATATGAAGAAGACCTTCAAAACCTGGTTTTTATCGATCAGCAATTTGCGTTGAGGTTTCTGTTAACAAAAACCTTAGCCTTCGATGGTGGATTCTTCAGATAAGCTTAAAAACCTTCGTTTTCTGCCTACTAATTGCGCATCACAGGCATTTCGCTAGCGTACGAAAAAAGGAGTCAAGCGCTAGCTCGGCTCGGTAAAAAAGAGCTAACTCGACTCGAAGAGTTGAGGTACTTTCAGAGGTAGTAGAATGATAAGAACGCTTACCCCCCTATCTCATCTCCTCAGGTCGAAGCCCGACGGGGGCTAAGAAGTAGCTTGCTCCAAAGAGGACAGATATGGATTTACCGACGAAGTAAGTACATCTATTTATTTATTTACCAACGAAAAGAGTTATTTACCGATTGTCGGTGTCGATTGGCTCGCTCCGTTCCTCCGCTCGCTGTTCCTGTTGTTCCAGTTACGGGTGCCTCTTGCCTTTGCTTTCTTGGCTTGAGAAGGTAAGGCGGGTAAGGGAAGGGAAGAGAGTGATCAGGGTGCGGTGGCTAAGACGAGGCTGTTGGGATTGCCGGCTCCGGTTACTGCTTACTTACTGGCTTGCTTGCTCCTATTCCGAATACAAGGTTCTGAAAGACCTGCTCCAGTTCCTATTCTGGTTGCTTTCCTATTCCCGCTTGTGTGACTGTTTTTTGTTTGGTCTTGTGCCTTTCCTGCTTTCTTTCCTTCTTCTGCTTTCCTGTTCCTAATAAGAGGATCTGAAAGACCAGCTCCTACACCAGGCTCTTCGAGACCTGCTCCAGCTCCTGTTGCTTGTGACGGTTTCGCAGCTCGAGAAGGTGAGGGAAGGATAGGACAGAAAGGGGACAGAGAGATAGAAGACAGAGAGGTAGAGGTTCGGGACAGAGGAGGTTAGTTACCGGAGGAGGTGGCGGTAGAGGTTACTGTTCCTATTCCTATTCCTATTCCTGCTGGCTAGTTCAGTAGACTACAAAACAGAGGAGAACACCTTGCTTGTGTACCTGTTGCTGGGTGAAATTAGGTATTTCTAGGTGTTGTCGAGTATTGCCGTAGGCCAGCCCTCGATTGTATCTAGTCATTAGGTGAAGACTAGGTATTGTCGAGTATCGCCTACGGCTTGCGTCCTACAGTCAATAGAGACTAGAAAGACCTAATGAATCAAAAAAAAAGTAGGCGTAGGCCAGCCCTCGATTGTATCTAGTCTCTCCTGGTTCGGGGATCAAAACTGCGATATCCTTTATGAATATTATCTCCAAGAAAAAGACATTCCAGCTATTTTGGCGAGAACTTCTTTCTGCATCAATATGCGCGGAAAACAGAGACATCCAAAGGCCTTGAGATAGGAGTCGTCTGGAATCTTACGAAACCGCTTTTGATGAGGACCAGCAATACAATAGTAGACGATGGTAGCCTGTTATGTGAACTGCTGTATGAAAGGCTTCAGTGGAAAATACTGATTCACTTTGCTTGCAAACAAACATCAAGGACAAGGAAGTCCAAAATGGGGCCTATCTTTCTCCCTCCCATTTTTTTTCTGGGACAGGAAAATGGCTTAGAAATTCATTCAAATTCCTTGAAATTGTTAGAATAGCCTCATGGAATTATGGATTTGTCGATTGATCGATTGCCTTTGCCGAGCGTGTAAGCGAGTGTAGCTCCATTAGCGAAGGTAGTCTGTTGTGAGACTACCGAGCGTAAGGAGCGTCCCGATAAGTGAGTTAAGCGAGTTTTCTTTCTGGATTGACTTCTCTTTCCTTTCCCTTCTCCTTCTATTCAGGCGAACATCTAGGAGGTCGCCTTTCTATGAAGGCGAACAGCCTCCCGCCCTTCAACACAAAAGGCGAACAGCCCAGCCCCCCTGTTGCTTATAGTCGTCAGGGTCAGCGGTATTTCGCAATAGCAGCTCCGAGAAGCGGGTGCGCCTCCTGCCGTCGTTTCAGTGACTCATAGGGCTTCCCTCAGCTCAGACTGGTTTCGCCACCTCTCCCAGGACCGGAATGATTATCCCTGCCCGACGGGTCTACATTCATCCCTGAATGTCGTCGGGTACTGTTAACTTCCCCGCCATTCTTGTAACCGTCACCTGTAATCCGCGCAGGCGTGTCCGCACCTGGACGAGAAAGAAAGGATTTCTCGGACCCAGACCCTGGAGTTTACTTTCCCGTATGAGCATTCGGTACATGTATAAGTCCGTGGAAGAGTGACAGGGTCACCACTACTGAAGATCTCCCCCCTAATCTTAGATAGGTCGTCTGAGGGTTCGCCGCGGTTCATTGCTGTGCTTACACACTAGGCTACCCTTCTCCGAAAGCTCCGCGGGACCACCTACCACTAGTCTTCGGCCGGAGGGGTTTACTGCACAAAAACGCCGGGACGCTGGCTCCCGCAGAGGGAAGCCCAACGAATGTCAGATGCAAAGCCCCGCACCTCATTAAGATCATATTGGCATACTCTCCCAAAAAAAAAAGAGCAGACCCCATTGAAGACGGGAGTGAGGTACAACAAGGCCATTTCCGTCCACCGCCCTTCTCACGGAGCCGTACGTGGACGTTACCGCTCATACAGCTCCCAGCCAGCAAGCAGTTAGCCTTCCTCTACAAGGAATGGAAGTGTGGATGAATCGACATCAAATAGAGGAATTCGGTTTTTCAGCAATAACATGAGCCTTTCACAAAAACCTAAGGATCCCCCCCCCCCCCCTCTACTGCCACTTCAGCACCTTGTGATCTTTGAGAAGTACGAGCCCTCTCCTAGAAGGTTTTTGTAGATTCCGAAAATTCCATGGTGGATCAGGACGAGAATGAATAAGGGAATCCTGGACATACTCGTCCAGGAGCTTCTGCTCTCCTCTGGGGAGGGGTTATAGAGAGAGAGGTGAGTCGAGGGCCCGCTTGACCGATTCCTCGGAGTCGGAGGAAGATCTCTCATCTGATGACCCTGAACAAGAAGGAGCTGCTCTCGATGTGAGATCAGCAGCAAAGCAAAAGAAAGAAGAGGAATTTGATGCCCCATAACATAACAGCAGCCCCCGGAGAAGCCTTAAAAAAAAAACAACGGACCGGACACAAAAGAAACAAGAAGAATAGGGCTATGATGATGATCCTATGTGCGTTTTCGCCCTGCCCCGATGATGCGCTCCTAGCTCGCGGAGCTACATACCGGAAAAAGATCTCTCTATGACTTTCTTTGAGAAGAGAATCGTTGGTTTGACCGACGAAGTGGGAAATACGAGATCTAGGCAAGCCGCTACATGTTCTCCCCTTGCCCTTGAACGATAGAAGAACTACTTATCTTCTCTTCGGTCGATCGGTTCGCATCTATGGTCAGTCAATAGGTCCGCGGGTCTCTTCTTCTATACGATAAATCGCCATCTCGTAGCACCACCACGACACCGATTCTCGTTCTTATTCCGAGCCCCCCATGCCGTGACTTCGACTTATAGTATGAAGAATTAGTTGAAAGATCTTTTTTCTTGGGACCAGAGCCAAATCCTAAAATGGACGGCCCAGGTAGAGCAAAATTAGAAAAGCAGTGCTAGGCTATCTACACAGCCACGGCACTAAGGTCGAAAAGAAAACAAAATGGACAAAATCCTACGCTACGCCACTTCCTCTGGAGCGGGGGCACCACTCACAGGAAAATGAACCAGAGGGTCTCTTTCAACCGGACTGGGAATCAGAAGTTTCAGCATGGTCAGCAGACTGCTAAGATCTAAATCCCTATGGAACTGTCTTACATTTGAATCCCCATGGGCGCAAATCATTAAAGCAACATACTGCAACAACGCGGGACTGCGGATGAAAACTGGATCGATGGCTCCCGGAATGGGATTCTCTCAACCATCTTCAAACCCGAAAAATGCGGAACATTTTGAGGCGCGGAGAGAGGTCACTAGAAGATGACCCGCCCACTCAGAACTTGGGCAGAGGAAAACAACTTGACAAAGATCAAACACTTCAACACAGTACTTAATAACCCGCAGAGGTGTCAGAGTGCCAGGGAGATGACCCCGATAACCTTGCCAACGAATTCAAGGCCTTACGGGAAAGAATCCGACAATGGACCATAGGGACTGAGGAAGAAGAAGACATACCAATCTGGGGAGAAAAAGAAGACCTCCTCCCATTCACAGTCAAGAGGGTCTTCCAGTACCTTGATGATTCTGTACCGAGTATGGATGGAATCTGGTGGGGAAGGGCCCAAGGGATGCCAAAGAGCTAACGCATGAATGTGGCTCGTTGCCCATGGAAGACCAGCCACAGGGAATGAAGACAAAAGGAATCGTCGGCCGCTTTGCGGAACGAAGATGAAATTCACCCGGGCAAAAAGGCCATTGAGTGCCGATGGCCGGAGGAAAAAGAAAAAAACAATAAGGAAGCTCTTTTTTACATCATGGGATAAGCGCGGAGCCCAAAGCCTACTATTAGTTTTTAGTATTAGTAGGCAGGCCGACGAACGGACATGTGGCTTTTTTGAAATCATCCACCGCATATGGAAAATGAGAAAGAAAATCCTATTCGAGGACGCCCAATACAACCACAAAGCCATCCAGTCGGAAGTGAAAAGAGCAATGTGGACCATCCAGGAGATACCAAATGTTCAGCCAACCTACGCCTTTTCCTCACCGGGGCCTATCTATCAAAGACAAACGGGAAAGCACCCCAGAAACCGTGGGAGCTATACTTTGACGGCGCTTCAAGAGGAAACCCGGGCAAAGCCTACATAGAGGTCCACCCCAGCGGACCCAAGGGCTGGATCAACATGCAGGCATATTGGCAGGGTCAATAGAGCTGAGGCGGAAGCCGGGGAAAAGACATCAAAAAAATACATATCCGAGGGGCTTGTCAGAAATTGGATCAAGGAAAGCCAACTGCCAAAAGACCCAAGATTGGCCACCATCATCAAAACCGCAGCGCAGCCGGAAGTGACTTATTTTGAAGCAATAAGCAGACGACCGAGAAGCAGATCGCTTGGCGAAATCTGCTGCCATTATGAGACATGGATGGGCATTGATTGAACATAGATGGCCCCCTGACGATCTCGGTCCATTTTTTGAAAAAGTGAATTCATGAACATGAGCTCACTGCTGCTCCTCTGAGAGATCTGTGAGAGAGAATGGAAGGGGCTAATTGGGCAAGGAGACAGTGGCCCTAGCGGAAGATTTAATGGAGTAGTGGAATGGAAGAGAGCGTTATGGCGGCTCCACAGAGAGAATACCGACGGAGACTATGCCCCCGGAGCCAAGTCGAACAGATCAAGGCCGGACTGGTCACTGGACGGCATCGCAGCTGTAAGGCCACCCAACGAAGACCGCTGGCATCCATGGCATTACCCAACCCGGAGGGACCGGAGGAGCCAAACGGACGCCTCTGAGGTAACCTGCTATTCCTGCTGCCCGTCTCTTTTGTAACCCAACTAGTTGGTAGGCTATGTTTTGGTTATTGTTTTTTACAACAATATGAAAGATGTAATTCAGGCCCTTGTACTCGGTAGAGTACTCTTAGGGCAGCATTTTGATGATAGCCGGAGGCTTCCCTTTAGTCTTTTATCTTTTTGACTTCAACCTCCCCACTTTTGAAGAGAAGACCAAATCAAACCAAAACTGCAGATTGGTTGAGTTGGTTCAGCTTCCCCCTCCGGCCCCTCCTGAGGTGACGTGTCTTCTCCCAATGCCCAATCCCGAAGGATCTGCGATAGCTGTTCCCGAACGATCTGTGAGATTTGATGCGATCCTACTGCATGCATCCTCGCGGGCGGGGCAGCGCCCCCGACTCCCTTGTTGCAGGAACAACAACAACCCGCTCAGCAATAGCAATAACCCGATTGCGCCTCAACCCAGCATTGAAAAAGGCTTCCCGCCATTCCGACTCGCGCCTCCCCGATTCCCCGAGGTCCCATTCGCAGCGCCCCTTGTGCCTCTGTTCGTCGCCAGCACTTTCCCCAGGACCCGCCTACATAAACTCCTTCTAGCTATCGCCCTATCCTTGCTTGCTCGGGCCCGCCCATAAGGAAAGGACCCGAACGATCCCTTTCTTGTCACCAAAGCCCCGATTCTTTGCGGCCATGAAGATTTTTGCGGAGAATGTTGGTGTACCAATACGCGAACCCTCTCTTCCCCTCATTCCCATATTTCGCATCCGGAATTGGATTCCCTTGTTGGGGAATTCCTTTAGGGGGGAATAGGAAGAATTCATGGGAGTAATGGGAAGATTCCTTAGGGTTTTATCATAACCATATCCGGCCCGCATAGATCAGACAAACGATATGATCTATGGATCTCACGGCTTATGCATACGTCCTCTGTTATCTATTGGCATAGCAACCTCTAACCTCTATTCTATTGGTTCGCCCCGCAAAAAAACGGACCGATTCCCTACCCTTCCTTCCACTCGCAACACCAAGAGGCGGTCCCCGAGATCCCCATTCATTGGAATCACCAGGCCAGGAAGGAGCTCTTTATTTGACGGTCCCCGATCCCCCTCCGGTCCCTCAGGCGCCCATTGATTAGATCAGATTCCAGTAGATTCCCGTCAGTCACGGGAGCAAGCAGTCCACGAAGGGAGTCCGCACTGGTTCGCCACAGTCGCTTCGATAGCACTCCTGGAGAATAGAAAAAGATCAGATCAGGGCTCCGCGCTCTTCTGATTGATTTAGAATGGTACATTGTACATCGTGGTATATATAGGAGTCTTTCCGTAAGGCGCCATATCTGGCAAGGGTCGCGCTACTCACTCGAAGCTACGATTGGATCCGCCATTCAGCTTCTATTGAGAGGGGGAAGTAGAGAGAAGTGTATGACTTCTGGCGAGAGAAGAGTCACTTCTATCGAAAATGATCCTATTTGAACCAAAACTCTGGGAACTTTGAACAGGTCCGGGGGCGGTTTCCTGTTTGTTGGGGCGGCGGGGTGGTCCCACTCTGGAATCTCTCCGGCCGGGCACGAGTCTATCGCCGAGCGAGATGCAAAGGGAATGCAGACAGGCTCCGCGTGCTCTCATCCTAAGCATATAGTTTACCAGTCATTATCAAAAAAACCCAACTGAGACATCATAATCACTAAGACATACCCGTGGGAGCGAGCAAGCGGTCCTTCTGATCCCGGCCTGGTCAGCGAGATTTCAGTAGCCGGGTAAAGGGCTTCTTTTCCCTAATTAGCGAAGGAAATAGCGATCGGGAATTCAAGGAATGAATGGAAGAGAAAGAGCTTGGGGGGGGCCTAGAATACGTTGCTGAATTCCCGGGGAGCTTCCCATTTTCTTTTGAAAGACGGTCTGTGGAACGGGATATGATGAGCAACGGGAAATCCGCGTTGCAACGGTAAGCTGCTCTCCCCCGCGACCTACCGATCATGCAGCCGACCCCGAGATGACAGGGTTCTCCCGGGCCGGGCCCACTACGGTCAGATCGCCTATCAGCTTGAAAGCCTTACTATTCCATCTGCATTCTGAATGATTCATGATGCCGTAACCTGATCGAATCTGTGTCCGATGGAAGGAGAAGCAAAGCAGAGTTTTCCCTTGATTTTCTTGCGTTGCGCTCGCCCCTTTCTGTCACGTTGACTCTGGGGACACGAACTCCATTTTGACCGGCTGTCACTAGTTGCTAGCCCTGTATCACCGTTCGCAGCTCCGCACCAGCGATCCCAATTTGTACAGAAAGACGGAGATATAGGTACTATCATTAGAAGATACTAGTCTCTATTGACTGCTACGGCAAGCCTACGGCGATACAATACAATATCTAGATACACCTAATGACTTCGAGTCTTGCGCAAGCCGTAGGCGATACAATACAATACCTAGATACACCTAATGACTGGCTCTCGAAAGAGAATGGGAATGGGCTGCCATTTATGTGCCGATGAGTTCGACGTAGAGGCGCGGGGACGCGGGCTGGATTTAGTAGTTTTCCCTCAAGACGTACTCTAATGTTAATATCCTATATGATAAAACGCTCGTAGGAACTAAGTCTCCTATTGATTATATACGTTTTCCTCCCGCCTTCGTGGGCCCCCAACACCTGTCCACCCCTGAAGTCCTTTTGCCCACACATCCCTGCTTTTTCCACCCCCCACCCCAGCGATTCACTCCGCAGAGGTCCCCTACCCCACTCATGGCCCAATAAGGGATTTAGTAACCTGGGTGGGAGAAGTCAAGGTTTACCCATAATAATCCATTCAAGTCGATCTGCCGGCATTGGTCGAAGTGGCATGCATACCTCGCAGTCCTAGATCGATTTGCATTGATTATGTTGGGGAGCCTTATGGGAAGGGCATTCCTTACCCGTTAGGGTAAGATATGTTCTATCCTTTCCGTTTGTGCGAGTTCATCATTAAGAAAGGATCGCCTCCGACCGGAGCGATTGATATATAGCCTGCAGCGCCCCTTCCAGTCCTTTCGCATAGCCAGAGTCCGTTGATTGACCGGCCCTTGTGCCTTTCTCATTTCTTAATGCCCTGTGTTCCTCTCATTCCAAGTGCATGACCGAGGTGAGAGCAGTAGCTTCAGCAGCAAATCGATACCCAGCATGCATTTAGTACGAGTTTACGCTATGGAATGCCGGAACGCGCGGAAGCCCACCCGAATTTCGCTAGCAAGATCTCCTTCTCTTAGGTATAACTCCCAAAGACTACTATTTTTGATTGGCCTTCGTTCCCCCCTTCCGATCGGTGAGAATCCGGACCACTCCAGTGGCTTGACCGGCAGGAATGGACGGCGAACGAGCTCATGAGTTAGAGCTGACGAGTCGATTCTGGCCGAATTATGCCTTACTTATTAGTAGTAAAGGGGGGAGATAAAAGAGACATAAATCGCTTTTCTCTTTTTTGGTTATAAAAAGGCGGGATAACAAAAGAACAGAAATGGTTAGCTTATTATCTCACATTATAAAAACAGCTTATTAATTTACATAAAGAATTGGAATTCGAAGTCAGTCTTTTGAGTGAGTTCCTCGACCCGAGTCCGTCACGAGCGGATGCGGAGTCGGAAAACGGAATAAACCCCGTTGATGCTAATTCGTCAATGATGACTGAAGAAGGTTGGGAATGTAGTCAACTCAACTAGATTAGTTCTGGATGGAAGGCCGATTCCGCATATAGATAAACCGACCTTCTCTATTCAAAATTCGAATCATGGTTTGGGTAGGACCTAGTAGGCCATCTCGTTGCCCACTCTCAAGGTATAGGTAGGGCCTGGTCCCTTCCTCCTGTCGCAGACCAGAAAGGAATTATGACAATAGTTGGGTGGGAGTAATTAATTACACACGCATGGGGGAGAGAGAGGCATCATAGGTGTCGGTTTCGCATATGCATAGAGCTCTTTCGAGGAGATACCTATATAAGCAGCTTCTCACTTCCACTCCGTCCCCCGTTCACGAGATGCTACCCTAACCCGGACGGTCGTTGAAAGGTAAGTTTCTTATTGATGAAATAAAATCCCTTTGATCGGAGATTCGTCATTCATTCGATGGATTCCTTTCAAACGACTTTGCTACTACTAAGCTGTGTCCTATTGGGATCCCAGTCGTCCCGGGTTGGGCGGAAAATAGAATGATCGAGTACATACTCTCTTTTCAAAGGTTGGCATTCGACCGGCCGGGGACAAAGAGATTGGTTGGGAGGACGGTGCGGCAGACGAAGAAGATTCTGGGGAGTTGAAGTAGTTCAGGCGGGCCGGGCTTCCCACTCCCTCTCACTCAATAAGGTGGGTGGCTCCCCGTTCGATCCATCGCCGCGACTACACCTAACCATGGATAGAAGTCTTATTCTTATATAGTAGGTGATAAAGTCAGGAAGTTCATTCGGTGCATCTCCCAGAAGTGAGTCAAACCATTTATTTCAGCGGGGCGGGCAGGATTGGATGAAGACGGAAATGGTAATAGGCGCATGCGATCTTCACTTCCCACCCCATCCCAGAAAGATGGGGATAAAGGGGCCCACTATCTATATGGGGTGGGGAGGCGGAAAAAGGGTAGGGGCCGGGGGATAGCGAGCAACTCGGCGACTCGATCACGCACAACCAACGAGAAAAGGTCAACCCTCGGTATGGTACAATGGTAATGATGAACGCACGACTCGCGGATTCGCACCAATGCGGGACTTTTTCCTTCCGGAACTAGCTATATGGAGGTCCCTTGAGTCATTCGGGGAAAGCCCTTCCTGAACCGAAATAGAAGTGGGGGCCTGAACTTTAAGAGATAGGGGTGCAACGGTCTTATAGACAAGAATACGAATGCGAGTTATACGACTTAAAGCAGTTAGGTAGTGCCCTCTTCCGCAGCTTTCCAAATCCAAAGAGTAGGGTAGGGCTTTGGCTTTTCTTCTGTCTTCCTTGCCTGCCTTACTTTTCACTGTCATGCTAGTAGCCCTCTTTCCTTGCAGCTCTTGTAGCTAGCTCTGGTCTTGCAGTTGGGTTAGCTCAGGCAGCTTAAGTAGCAGCCTTTCGCTTTTGGCATCTGCAGATCGAACCACCATGGAAAGGTGAGTGCATGCCGACGCCTTTACCTAACTATCTGGGGACGTCTTTCCCACAAATACTTGCTGCTCGAAACGTCTGATCAGTCAGTATTTATCCCGAAGAAGCGGTTCCGATCCGACAAGTCCGCCCGCATTTCTTCTCTATCTTCTTCTCCATTAAATAATCCAGCTGCCCCTCCCCAGAGCAATGGCGATCCGATGAGCGATATCATAGGGTAACATTTTCCGAGGTGCGGAGGGGAGGACTGATTCATAGAGTTGGTTGAGCCCGCCCGACAACGGACTTCTCACCCGCCCCGCCCTACGTTGAAGATCAACCTTTAGTTGGTAACCAACCTTTATTTACGGAATTTCAGTACGGATTAACAAGTTGGGAGCCCCTTTCCGATCCTTTCTTTACTGGTGGTGAACCACATGAGAGGCAGGCGACCCTCGGTCGGAGCTTTGTTGGCAAGATAAATGGGACCAGAATCCATTTATGAGCGATCGATTGCCCACCGCACCCGGCCGGAGAGTCTGATTGATGCTTCTCTCCAGGCTGAAGGAGGGACGGAAGAACGAACTCTTCAATTGGTTAGTCAGACTTGAATTTCGACAACTCTGAACAAGATACAGTAAGTGGGCATTGAACAAGCCTTTCTTCCCCTTAGGGGGGAATAGAGACAACAACCATTCGGGGCATTTCGCGGGAGGGCGCCAACGAACAAAAACCTTTATCATTAATTGGCGGGCGGCGGAACAAGAGATGGATTTTGAGAATTTCTATTCGAAGGGTGGGATCTTCTTAATCCGGGAAAGGGGAGTCCCATGAAACTAGGTCGGAAATTACCGCGTTTTCTCCATTCCCTACATCCTAACATCTTCTACTTGAGCTATTTAATACATACATTCCGCCATGAGCTAATTTCTACACTTGAGCTACTCCGCGTGCCATATCTGACTGAGCTATGGTGGGAGCACCAGAGCTTGGCTTTGGAAAGCCAACCCTTTTTTCTCACCGGGAAAAGCTCAACTCTCACTCATGGGGAAGGCTAAATCAATTACCTATTCCTGTGGCTAACGTACGTTCAGGGGTCTGCCAGTCAACTACCTTCTCATCTAATGAGGTTTTCAGTACCACGAGTCCGTCGGTCGGGGTGGACTCCATTTCTTCCGGTTTTAAGCAATCCGTCTTTCTCATATCACCATATGGTTATATCCTTCGGTTTCCTCCCGCAACTCCCTTCGGTCTCCTTTAGCTCTGGTGGGCGTGGTTCTGTAGTTCTTCTGGCCTTCCTTCATGTCGTAGCCTTAGCTTATCGACGGGTCTTGCATTATATACACAAACTTTTGTCTGACTCATGCCTTTCAGTTGTGACGGTGTTTGTTTGAGTTTGAAGTCGTTACCTTGCGGTAGCCACCTGGGCGAGACCCTTCTCTTCTGGATTTTTTCAATATGGTATGTTGAATCACTTGTGAAGTCAACTTCACTTGACCGTGTCTGCTTCAAAAAAACCCTATACTCGTGTAGTGTAGCAAGACTGACAAGTGGTCGAGTGAATTTATGAACAGTGCGTTCCGTGGACTCCACGTGTCTGCTATAAAGCTACTGCTCCACTTGTCAGACAGCGAGTGAATTTATGAACGAGCTTCCTTCTATTATAAGCAATACCTGTAGCATATGATTGGATTCTTCCTCCACTCACCTCCACGGGCGAGTGGAGTCTACTACACTCTTTCACGGCTCGTGTCGTATATAAGAACAACACCCGACCTACCGCTCTCTATTTCTAGCAGAAGGGCTCGATCCGGTTCAGTATCAAGGTGATTTGACTTCCGCCCGATCGATTCGTGAATTGACCAAAGATCACATCGGTTGCTCTCACCTGTTCCGCTCCACGACGAGGAAGTAGGCACCAGCTCTCCTATTCTGAATGAAGTAAGGGTGGGTTCGGCCGAAGCAGCCTTGATTCGGTCTCCCTCCTTCCTTCCGGCCGGTCCCTATCCGGGGAGGATGGGGGGGGGGACTGCAACCTCTCGCGATTTCCGCGATCATCCGAGGTGGAGCAAGAAGGATATCAAACCTTTCGGGACCGGCCCGCGATGAACAACGAAAGGGAACCCTCCACAGATTGTAGAACTTCGTCCTTTTTTGGACCCAACTCTGACTTCTTCCACTTCATTTTTGGCATGATCGGGCGGGGAAAACGGGGTTCGAACCCGCGACTTCTGGCGTGACAGACCAGCACTCTAACCGACTGAGCTATTTCCCCCTTTCGTCGCTACTTTGATTCAAAAGTCACCTACCCTTTTATTTTTATAAAGGCCTATTAGTTTCAAAGAGTTTCAAAAGTCAACATCGGAGAGTCTTCTTAACAGCTGTACTAATGCCGTTCGCCTTTGGTACTGTCGTAGTACGACAGTAGAAACAAACGGCTCTGCTCGCGACGACTCAAACGAGGCCCCGCGCCGCGCTCTATCTATCTGCTCTATCAGCTATCAGTTGGCGCTACGCTACTTCAGTTGACAAAGGCGAACACTATAAAGTGATCAGCAGGCTTGTGTAGCCAACGAGTTCAGTCGTTAAGCTACACGTTGGGCGGAGCAAGCCTACACTAGGTGAACAGCCGATGACTACTAAATGAAATAATCACTAGTGGTGAAAAAGTACCAAAACAACTGAAGCCCACATCCCACTACGGAAAGGTTCCCAGTTCCTATGAACCTTGAGTTTTTGGTCTAACCTTGAGTCAATAGGTAGGGTCAACTACACCAAAGTGAAAACCACTATAAAAAAAAGCGATTAGTGGGCTTGTTTGTTCAACTACTAACTACTATTGAAATACTGAAGGTCGCCCTAGAAGTACAAGTGGTCGCCCTACAGAAGTCACTATCAAACAGGTCGCCCTACCCTAAAAACTCTAAAACTCACTACTAAAGAGTTGGGTTACGAAAGTAACTGAGCGCGCCTTTGGTACTTCAGTAGGGCTTGCGTACGGGCTTGCATACGAAGGGCTTGCGGGGCGAACGGCATTCTGTTGTACTACTAACACTAGCTGTACTTAAGTAGTTCAGTAGCGCCTTTTGAATCAAATAGGCGAACCCTTTCCGAAAGGCGAACAGCCGGCATTGCAAGCAAATAGAGAGCCCCCGCCCGTTTGAGTCGTCGCGAGCCGGAAAGCGTACCGGCAGTTTTTTTCGCGAAAGGGCCGCTTGCTTCTCGTATTTATCCAATTCTGCATTCCTGGGAAGAGGAAGAAGCAGATAGAGCAAAGGCCTCCTCTTTCCGTCCGCTCTTCCCGGAGTGAGCTAATTTGATGTAGAGAGATACGGGGCTTATAGTTTAATTGGTTGAAACGTACCGCTCATAACGGTGATATTGTAGGTTCGAGCCCTACTAAGCCTACCACCCCATAAGTACATTACAGTCGAAGTCCCCGCCACCCTGCAGATCTCAATCTAGCGACGGAACCTGGAACCACACTGCTGCCGCTGCCCTTCGGGCACGCCTCCTACGCTTACCAAAATCCTACGCTCTTGCAGCATGCCCTTCGGGCAATACGGCTTTCATAATACGCGAAGCAGCTGAGCGTCTTCGATCGCTATATTCTTGCGATAGCGAAGGATCGAAGAGCGAATCTTGCGATGAAGGATCGAAGAGCGAGTAGTCTTCCGCGAAAACCCTTTTCTTTTGTTCCCGAACAACGATCATTCATTATGGCCGGCCCGACCAAAGACTTCAAGTCCGGTCCGGGCAAGCTAGATTATGGAACTGATCTGACCGATCATGGATGGAATGAAAGATGGAAGGGCCGGCAAGAATCAATGCGATAGCGAGGTTGAGCGGTAGCGAGGGGCGATAGCGAAGACGTGGTTCATCCTCTAAGAGAGAATAGATGCGAAGGTTCGGATCGAAGTTCGCGAGATGGCCCATGAATCTCGAGAATCGAGCGTGGGGGTTTGATTTTCCCCCACCTTTATCTCTCCTCTTTCACCAGTGAGTGGTGAGTTTCCTTTCTCTCTAAGTAGGTACCTCTTGGATTCGGAGTTTGTTCCAACAGCTGCCACACGTGAGATCCTGATCGTCTTCCTCCTAGTGTTGTTGCCTGCTGGGGCGGATGCTAATAATAATCCGCCGGTGTATCCCGACGACACCGATGAGAATCCAAACCTCCCTAACGGGTATTGGAATCTTCGTCGTGTGATATTCGATTACATTCAAACGGCGGGAACACCCAATGGGGGACCGGTCCCATCACACAGGAAGGCTACCCGGGTTTTTGAAATTATAGCGGGCGATCGTTATAAAAGTCAAGTTGGGCTCCTTCAACTGTTGGAAATCATCGCCCAAAGCCCGGCCAACAACCCCATACAAACCCGAGCCGAACTGATATTTAATGATCTGTATAGGCGGCGAATCAGGGATGCCGACCTTGATCAGTATCAGTTTGTTGAGAATGAATAACTTCTCTTTTCTTTACTAATGGGAATCGGGCGACTCCCCGAAAATGCCTACTGAGGGAAAATGGCTAGCATAAGTACAATGGAAAATGAATGATGAGCTATGCCCCGAACATGCTCAAAGGTGGGGTAAGATGGGTAGGCAAAAGCAGCAATCCGGGAGGAAAACGCACACAATGCTGGAGCAGACGATGTTACTTCACGTCTTCGTCTGCGTCTGATAGTCTAGTCTTCATCATAACCCTCCCTTTTTTTTTTGGTTAACAACCGGCAACTAACAAAAAGTGTTTTTGCTAAAAAGCAAGAAGCAGAACAACACGCGATAAGACATTAATGATTCCTTTATTCAAAAAGACAGTCGTTTTTCCGTTAGCTCAAGCCGCAGGGATGACGAATAAAGACGAGACTGGACTGAGTCGCACTAATAGCGCTCTTTCTCAATTTCGTTCACCATCAAAAGTCAGTATTCCATTGCAGGGGTTAAGCCTATCAAGGAGCGCACTCAATAAGGTCCGAGTGGCTAAAGTACTTAGGTCCGAGCCGCTTGATTCTCGGCTAACGAGATCTGATTCATTTCTTGCAAAAGCCGTTGGGGGCTCTTTCTTGACTCCGAATATTTGGCAGAAAGTGGCAGATTTCCCCCTAGGAGGAAATCTTTCTTCCGTCCTGTGGGGAGAAGGAGCGGGCAGGCTTCATTTCAAAGAATGTCACCAGAACGGGAAGTTGGCTTATTGGACGCAAGAAGATTAGGATCCAGGATCAAGGAGCACGTCGCTGAAGAGGTCTTTTATGATGCGGCAGAGTCTTTGGAGGATCTCGTGAAGCGCCTGAAACCTTCCTCTTTGTTATATGTTTGCTAATCGGATTTACGGCCTGGTGGCTCTATCTGCCGGACGTAATCAACTTCACCCCTTTTGAGAGCCTGAATCCTAAATGGGTCAATGCCGTGCGCGAGACTGTGGTCGAAAGGGTTTGCTCCAATGAGGGCCTAGGCGATGCATGCGTTTGCGAGAATAAGGTCCACCAAAAGGTTGCGCTGGTGGTAACGAACATGGAAACGAACACTTTCGACCCCCTGCATTTGCATAGTTCGAGAGGAAAAACTCTAGCCGTGTTGTTAGTGGCTTGTATAGCAGCGGGGCTAATTAGTGATCAAGCTTTCGAATTGGCTTGCGGCATTCAGCTATGGGATTAGGTATGCGAGAGAGATGTTTATTGTGGTTGTTGAATGAGATGTGGGTAGAGTGTGTGCCTTGAGCGGTAGGGTAATCGAAAGAATGAAACTTTCAAATGTACCAGCAACCGTGATGCTACTAAGAACCTAACAGAAGCTTCCTGAATTCAAAACCGGAGAGGCTTAGAAACTGGCCGGTTTTCGGCGAAGGAGAAGAACTTAGTGATATAGGAACAAGCCACGAGACCGAGTTGAGAGTGCGGTCCCACTAGCGGCTCGCCCAGCAAGATACGGCTTCTTCGCTTCAGGTTCAGTTGTGTAAAGATCAAGAAACCCCGTAAAATTGGCTTAAAGTCAAATTCTGCCCTACGGACCGATGTTGAATCTGAACAATTCATGAAACCCCGTCTTTTTGATTCAAACCCAAATTCCTTTCATAGAGGCGGTGCCAAAATACACTTTTTGGTGTCAAATTACAGCTATATGAGAGAGAACTTTTGAAAATCGATAGCCCGTTTAGGAGTGAAAACAGCCTGGTGTCATTTTCCATCTATATGAGAGTGCAACACTTTGCAAGTTCGATACCGCGTCTACGAATGGAAATCCTTGTTTAAGCCAAAATCCCGGGTTTCTTAAAGAAGTTCAAAAGGAACACGGGATCGAGCCATATGTATGGATTTCGGGAGTAGTAGGTATACTCCCATTAGGTTGATTGCTGGGCTCTTTCACTTCTCTTTATTTAAGTACACCTTCTCATATGTGATCAAATGATTAATAAGCCAGTACGTCAGGCAGCACTTAGGAAGAAGGCAAACGCTATCCCTATAGGAGAATACCTATGGGAGAATAGAATCAGACTAGAAGATGATCAGACTAGATATTCATATAAGTCATCGGCAACACTAGATATATCAATTAGAAGTTGTATCTGTTATAAGCAATTCAAGAAAGGAAAGGTCACCTGCTACCCTAGAACAAAAGAAGCGGCCTTCTCACTACGGAATGACTGAAAGAAGCAAGAAAGCCAACGGCTGCTAGTTAGCGCAAGGTTGGTCCACGATCAGCGCAGGCGCAAATAGAATGGATGCTTGTTCTCATTCCGTTGAGCCATATCTTGCAAGTTTACATTCCTACTTCTTACTTCCAACCCTAGCCAGCTAACCGGCTGGAGAAGGAGGGCCGCCCTAAATAGGAAGACGAAGCAAGTCCATATCGATTCACAAAGCCAACAACTACAGTAGGTACGCCGAAAGGAAGTTCAAGCACCTGCGGATCAGACGAGAGAGAAGTGTTCTTAACGGCTGCTTCATCGTTTTGCAGTCTGCGTCTTCTGTGAGTGAGAAGTAAAGCAAGCTTCCCTGCCTCCGGAACAAGGAATGGAGTAAGGCCACAGACATCCCTGCCCACGGACCTCAGCTCTCTATCTCCAACTCAACATTTGAAATAGATAAACAGAGCTACGCTTGCCCTAAAGTCTGGTATCTGGATATCCTTATTAGATAGAAAGATAATGACTACTTCCCTCGGATGGGCACCGGAATAGGCTCTTTGATCTGATAGATGGGACAAGCAAGACCAGCACTTTCTGCGGAGGGGTTCTACTCTGCCCTCTCTTCCAGCTGAAGGAATGGAGTAAGGGTCCTTACTGAATAGAAAGGGGGAATTTCCATGCCAATTTGACTGATACCTAATGCATCCTCCAATGTTGATTCCGGCCTTGAAGCAGTCGTTTCGGAAACCATAGCGCCCTTACCGACGAGACGTAGACTCGAGTAGGGAAGATCTTGTCTTGAGCTCTTTCAGTCTTGTATTTCCAGTTGCTCTTCGACTTTTCTCAATCAGTAGCGATAAGTGTAAAAAATTCATTAAGTGTCACAGCTTCTTGATAGTGTAGTGAGGGAGCCTCTTTGAAAGAAACATGGCAAACAAAGTATGTCACGTAAGTTTCTAAACAAAGGCAACGAAAGTTCGTAACAAGGTAGCTGGAGGGAAACCTCTTGCTGGATCGAATCTTCAAAAAGCAAAATACAAATAATGAAAGAAAAAACTCAAAAAAGAACTCCCAAATTCAAACTGAATGCGTAGCAATGGATTTAATGGATCGTTTAACACTTCCTTCTTGTGATTCTTTCTTTTCTCTTCAGGAAGCCACCGGGTACGAGCTGTTATTGGTCCACGGCCTAGAGTCCTCGGAAGTGGGCCCTGCTCTTCAAGCCTTAGTGTCGCCCGGCTAGCAGGGCGGGAAAGGGCCATTGCCCCAAGCGAAGAGCAGGAATGTAGGGCTGGTAAGAACAACCGGAAGAGCAAGAGGAATACTAGCAAGAAGAAGGCGGGAAATAGGACTTGCCTACTTGGAGATAACCTACTACTTCAAACCTGGGGCGGAGAGGCTGGAAATCTCGTAACAAGATATCCAGCCTCTACATCAACAAGGTGAAAGGCATGAAGATGGCCACACCTGGTGGGGTGACTGCGACTGCGAAGCCTGTTTTTAAAATGCTCAGGAAACAGAAATAGAACTCGAACTCGAAAGAGAGCGAGGACCCAAACCCAAACACAAGAAGAATAAGAAATCCTCGCAGCAGAAGTTACGAGAGAGGTATGAAGCAGGTGACCCAGAGGTCGATCTCCTAACCCTCCGGAAAATTCTACTACTATGTCTTGTACTAAAGGAATTTCGCTTTCTATGCTTTTTCCACATAAAATCAAAGAGATGGACAGTTTTCCAATCTACCTGGGTGGCAAGAGCTTAACACATCGGTCTTCCGACTTTCACTACGTGGCTAGGCTCGCTTCGTCCCCGTCGTCTGATTCGGCTGATATAGATTCTTATTCAATAGAGGCAGGCCTAGCAGTGCGCATGGTCTAACCCAGACGCGGGGTAGAGTAAATAAGACTACCCAAATGCTCCGTCCAAAGCCTACTACCGAAACTGCGAAAACATAACATAGGAGCCCTTTCTTTCTTCTTGTCTTGCAGCTCCGCTCGCTGCTGTTATGTTAAGCCGCTTGCTTCTCCAGATATCTCACCACTGCGGCTCACTACTTACTTCTTAAGCTAGCTTTAGGATCAACTCCTTCTCATTCATACACATCGGGTAAAGCAAAATATCTCCCCGAGAAGAAATCCCCACTTACAGCTGCAGCTTAGCCACTAGGTATCTCTGAAAAGAGGTATCCTGACTAAACTAAATAAGTGGCAGAAGCATGAGCCGACTCGCTCTAAGCTGACCAAACAGGCCAGCCCTCCACTATGGATTGGATTCTTGGCAAAGACCATGGTAGCATCACTTGTATTGAATTCCGGATTGACGTGCCCTTTCTATATAGTAGCAGGTAAGAGTCAATGAAGGAAGTGTTACACTTTCAACTAGAGTCAGTGTTAAGCCCCCTCTGACTTCTCTTTTCAATGCCAAATCCTGATCTTCGAAACCCTTTACGAATTGATGATCTGAGCTCCATACATGAGTGAAAGGCCTTTATCGGCCAACAAGCAACGGATGAGCTACCTTACAAAGCAACCAATTATCTTATGTAGTTCCGTCACCTGCTTCTTTGATATGTGGAGTTCCTGACGGTACTATCAGGTGCTGACACTTAGGCTTTAGGGATTATAGCTGCGGACTATTACTATATATAGCGAAAGCCGTATAGCGTTAGCGCATCCGAACTTGTCTTATTCCGTACCTAAAGGGCACGTCAATCCGGAATTCAATCAAATTCTACGAGCACCGTTGCTTGTTTCATAGATTCAGTTCTTTCCTTCTTCGGTTTAAGGAAAAATAGCCTTCTGAGTGTAAAGCTCTAATAAAGGTACCTCACCCACCAGCCGCTCCTCATGTAACTCCTTTTGGGGAACATAAGAGGAACTTGTTTGAGACCGTAAGAAACTACTCCTTTGATGTTAACAAAACTGAGCAAATCTTCGATCAGTTAAACAAAGATAGGATGATGAAGTTTCCTGAGGGCAATGTCTTACCTAAGGCCGATGCTGTTAATGGAAAAATATATTGTAAATGTCAATATCATGATTCTACTAATAATGATATTTCGCAATGTTATTCAGGAACACATCGACAAACAGGTGCTCAAGTTCCCAGAGAAAAACAAGGAGACAATGGCAATTGATACTACACCGTTTCCAATCAATGTATCCACGAACATGATTGGAATCACTATGAAGAAAAGGTCAGACCCACCTGAAGAAGACCTCAGAAGAACGAGCAGCCCAGCAAGCAGGCTAAGGCCGAAGGAAAACGGCCAGTAAGGAGCCTATCTTCTAGTGTTGAAACTCTAGAAAAACTGCTATGGGATGCTCTAATGGGAATAAAGAGCAGCAGATCCTTTTTAAAGAAAAATGCTGCCTGCCCTGCGGCAGAAGAGATGCTCAGATCCGAGGTGAAAGATAAAGGGAAAGAACCCATGGTTAAAGATAGTTCGGTCCAACGACCGATCCAGCTGCAAAGGCCAGAGCCAGCCTTACAACGTTTAACTTATCCTGCTGGTGATGGCTTTGGTCGTGGTCGTGGTGGCCAGAATAGAGGTAGCACATCAGCGGCCAGGAGAGGCCGAGGGAGGGTTGATCAAAGGTTTCCATATCCAACTCAACATTATCAACCTCCTCCTACTAATAGAGGAAACATGGGTGCCCGAGCAGGTGGTCGCCCACCTCACGAAGAAATCATTGAGCACATGGACCAGGAGTTGGCCCAAATTTATGAAATTCCATATGAGGAAGCATAACGAAGGACGGTCAGGCCGAGTTCCTCTAATCAGGGGCAATGGCAGCAGGTACGTCATCCCAAGTATCCCAATGTGAGGTTTATCCCTCCTTTCATGACCAGAACCCAGAAGCGAAGGTATCAAAGGCTGGGGAATGACATAAGGAAAATGGAGCAGAAGACCTTTTTGCATATTTGCCGGGAGTTCTGGTAATCCGCTTAAGCATATAGTCAAATAGAAATTTAGCAAGAATCTGACTTCGAAAGAGACTTTATTTCTCGATTAGGCTAATCAGCTGTGTAACGGAACGGCCGGCTAGTGGCATATGCCCATTGAGACCAAGTAAAGCCACTTGACTAAGGAACCACCAAGGACAGCCACGCGTCAACTTCTCCATGGCGCCTCTATGTAGTTTGACTTTCATATCTTGAAGCTTAGTCTAGCTTTAATTTCATAGTGTAACTCTCTCTTTAATTGATTCCCTGAGCAAGATGACTACTTATTGAAAGAAAATCTATCTGATATCTTGCAGGAATGCTTACCTCCGACCCTATCATATATTAGATTCAGAGTATTGGGGAGTGAAAGTACTGCTGATATAACAGCTCCAGTAGAAGCAAGTAAGCCAACCGACGTGTCTAGTTCAAGTGAAGATGGAATCAATGAGCATTGGAACCTTCCTCCTGGCCGCAGATAGGATTTATCGGTGAATTCGCTGAGACAGAAGCGCCGTATAGGGCACCTGTCCTCTTTCAAAAGAAAGAAGGTCACCCCGCAGCGCAGATCTATGAAGGTCTTCAAGAGACTTCGAAAGCACAAGATGAGTATGAAGACCTAGTTCTTCCTCTTTGACGGAGTGGAGAGGTGCCCCTACTCTTTCATATCACACAGGAGATGCAAACAGGTTTCATCTATTCCGTGGCGCGAAATCCATCATAAGCTAATGCTGATCGCAGTACAGTAAGGCTGACCAAGATGTCCCTACTGATTGCTCTTTTTTTAAACAAATGGTGATCCGCCTATTCCGTTGAGCACATAAATAAGGCCAAGAGAAAGGTCTTTCTTTCGGCTTAACGGCGACCACAGGCGAATGCTGAGGCCGAGGGAAAGGGTCTGTTATAATTCCAAAATACGGTGGTTCCGAGCTTGCCCCGGATCGCCCTAGGTTTGTCTCTCCTTTCGTTTTCTGCCTAACGTGCCTGATTGAATCTGTACATCTTTATAGAAAAGGGAAATTGAATAAGAGATGAGACTTTCTTTCAGTTTGAAAGATAGCTCGTGGAAACTCTGAATAAGAGGGAAAGACCGGATTCGACACCTGATTTCACACACCGGATTTGCCAACCCATACGATCTCGATGGATGAGGAGTGTGACCTCTGCTGCGGATTATTCCGATTAAGCAGATGCAACCGAGGAACTTGCGCTGGTCACTTGCGCTGCTCTTTCTTACCTTTAGTTTGGTATCAGAGGTGCCCGGTCTTTCTTTCTTTCTTTCCCCTTTCTTTTCTTTCTTTCCTTCCATAATTCATGGAATCCGCATTAGATGAGATGAAATGGAGAATGGAGTAGGAACCAGAATGAATAATCAAGATCGATTGAACATATATATATACGAGAATATAATTCTCTTACAATTAAGAAATCCAGAATTCCGGAAATCATTCTATCTAGGTAGGTTAGAAGTCCACTATTTCATCCTTCATGTTTCAATCGAAGGAGAGTACTCTAAATCACAAAAATCAACCTCCTCTTGTCCAGAATCTTACTTTTTAATCAAAAATACGGGGTTTCTTGAATTGTGAAGATTCGATACCGGGCAGAAAACCTGTTTAAGCCAAAAATACGGGGTTTGATCAACATAGTTGCTTTTCCCACCCGGTTTAGGAAAGAAAACCTTGTTTAAGCCAAAAACACGGGGTTTCTTGAAAGTGGAGATTGAACGGTAGAGGGCGAAGATAGGAAGTGTGAAAGGCAAGTCAAAGACTCCTTCAAACCCGCACAAAGAGTCATAACCAACCTCCAATAGCAAGTCAATCAGAGCGTACTACGCTGCAAAATAAGTCCCCGCGGACAATTGTAAGGCTGTTGCAAGCCCCCACCAAATCAAGGAATCCAGTCGATAAAATAACAACTTTTATAGATCATTACAACGATTAAGTCGTCCATCCATAATAGATAGAGTTGGGAAAGCCCTTATTAGAATTAGAAAAAGCAGCACGAAACCAATTCGATTTACGAACCGAAGCAAGATCATCGCGAATTAGAATTAGATCATTACCAAATATTTTAGGTTTTTTCAGTGAACAAGGCTCACATAGCTCGGTTCCAACTAACAATATAAACATGGATTCCAAGTCGGTTCAAGACCAGAATGAATAACCAGCCCTTTTGTTCCTTAGTCACGTTGTTATGTCGTGTAGAATAAATAGAATGAGCTATTTCACCGGTTAGAGAGGTGGGTGGGAACGTGCAGAAGGTAGTTTTCGAGCAATAGAGGTCCTATTTCTTTAAAGGAAAAGGGAAAGGGAAAACGTGGCGGCAGAGGCCGAAACCAAGGTAGTAGAGAGAGAAGCACGAGATGATGATCCCTGCTACTGCTAGATAAAACAAGTTGACAAAGAGCGAAGGGCAGGAATCGCTAGTCAATAAGAAGTGAACTGAACATTAACTAAATCAAGAAGGAATTCAAAATGGAAGTGAAAATCAAGAAAAAGAAAGAGGCATGGATAAACTCGCTTTGATGAATGGAAGAGGAAAGGCTATGTCACCGCATGGAGAAACTTGCTTCCTAGCCGCAACTATACGTGATTCTTTGATCGGGACAAACTCACTTGCACTGACTTCCTAGACGGCTGGAACCGACGAAAGACCCACCCTATGAGTCGGAAATGGAGAGTCTCAATGGGAATTTGCAGATTCCGTTTCAGCAACTCAGTCTAGAATCATACAATTAGAGCAAACAGCCCGGCTTAACCAAGCATCTACCCTCACCTCAAGGGTCAGTAATCACACTCTCCAATCATCAAAATGGGAACCTAATTGTTGGAAGCTCTCGATAGAATGAACAACAAGAATGGAAATAAGGATCTTCACCGCTTGTTTGCTTTAGACGACGATTGCTTGAAAGGACTACTTATCATACGAATAATGGAAGAGAGCTACTACCGCCCTCAATCCCTTCATGCCCCTGTCCGGTAAGATATCTCAGAATGTGATTCACCATCTCTATATGAGAAGTTCGGGGTACGTCTTACGCAGCGGGCCACATGATTGTACGCAAAGATATTAGGCCAACTTTCCGAGAGGATAGGCTAAGTCAGAAGTCCATTCCTTTTGGGTAGCAGACGTGCTTTCCGATTCGATTATGAGCCTTTCGTTCCAATAGTTCAATACACTACTGAGTACAGCTAACAACAGGCATAAAACCGTATCTTTAATCAAGAAAGCAAGTAACTGCCTATTGTATCGGGGGGCTATACCCTATGTATAGGAGCAGCATGAACTAAAAGGATTTGTAATGATTGATCACGGAAACCATTGGACCTTTCATGACTCGGCGGGAATAGGATATGCGACACCACCATTAGTTCCAAAGAAGGGGTTTAGGACTGGAAGAAGCTCTTCTCTATTGCCTAAAGTGTTGAACCGGCTTTCAGTCATGAGAGTTATTAATATGAATAAGAATTCCCCGGGGATACGCCTTTTCTCAATCTGTATTCTCCTGGGCCCCACTTCCATACTAGAAAAGCTCACTGGATCTTGCGGGTCTGTAAGACAATGCCAATTGAATCAAACGGGAAAAAACACAAGCCGAGGCGTTGGTTAAAGACAGACGCACGGGAAGGACTTGGTTTATTGGTTTCTCAAATAGGTCAATACGAGTACGAAATGAAATGGGGTGCGGTGCCCAGCGGGCGAGTAAGCTATATCTATATGATCTGATGGCTGTGAGCTTAGCGGCGCTCTTTCTCGTCAGTTTTGGTTTTGGTAAGGTTCTGAAATAGCTGTCTTTCTAGCGGGAAGTGGGCAGGCGGTAAGGTAGGAAGAAATTCCCTTTGTTTGGTCCAATGTCGATTTCATATAAATTATATATATATATAATTGATTATATTTATTAACCCAAATAACCCATTGTCACAGGTCGGTCTGCCTCTCGTCCATGGTCGGCTTCGAGGTCGAGGTCGCTTACCAAAGGCTAGTTCCGTGGATCGATAAAGCTGAAGCGAACGACGGCATAATCGATAAAGAGAGGTGCGGAAATGCCTAAAGCATATGATGAAATAGAAGAGTAGTTCTAAAAGAAAAAAATCCTATTCATACAATAGAAGAAGTCATAATCAGAAGTCTTTGGCGGGACGTGTCCCATCTGCTTGGATCACTATTTCATACCCTTTCTTTGGTGTCGAAAGTCCTCTTAAACTTTCGAAAGGCAAGCTCATCAATCGATTCATTAACAGATTCATCTACCGATTCAGATACAACAGATTCATCAACAGGAGGCCCCTTTTATGAGTAAGGCGGTTCTGGAAAGTCTGGTAAAATAAGAAAGTGGCATGGCTGGCAGTGGAAGCATCATCCGGAAGCAGTTATGAATAAGAGGTGCAGAGGTTGGTGGATGCTACGAGTGGGTCCTTGCTCACGAGCCGTGGAAGGCTCTGACCTCGACGCTTAAAGAGGAAGGGGTACGAGATACGGGGTCGCCTAACGACTAGTTGAGCTATAAAGGCAATGCTAATTGAATGAAATCCAACAATGCTATTCTATGATATCCACGAATACAATTCATGAGATCCGCGAATGATACATAGTCAGAATCTGTCTATGAACGATCATCTAAGTGAGTTTAAGTTTATGATGAGCTTGATGAATTATTGCGAGGCCAGTAGACACAAACTGGCACAAGTAGCTATCCTACAGAAGTGGAATTGGAAGTAGATGATTTAGAAATGGACTTGAAGAATGATCAGCATAGTAATCTCAATTGGTGGCCATCGAGGCCCCTACAGATTCTATTACATAGCCTCATTCCTCAGATTATGATTCTTCTTCTAATGTCTTCCATTTTTCCACTGCTGATGCGCTCCATCTATATGTTGATGATTATCCCCTTTCGACGGAAGGCCGAGGTCGGGACTCCTCTATTGATCGTTCCATTTGAGCTGGGGAATCTCTTCTTTAAGGGTTAACTTCTCTTTTTTTGGGCCTAAGGCCTTTCACGATCGATTGACGGCAGGCGAACAACTTTCACTTTGATATAGGCTGAAGGGCCCAATAGTCAATTCCTCTTTGAATGGCCCTAATGCTTGTCTACTTGGTTAGATGGCCCCTCTTAAGGTCTATAGTTCTTAGTAGGGAGGATGACTCGCGACCTCCACCTTTCCACAGTTTGAGGCTTCTACTGAACTAGCCCTAGGCGTAAAACGCATATGATTGATCTAATCTTACAGGTGTAGGCGCAGAGGAAAGCAGCCCACGTTCATGATCTAAATGGAATCGAAGATTGTGCCGCGGAAGGGAGAAGGACAAAGCCGACGAGATCCTTTTTTTTTACGTATTAACGGGCAGCGGTCAATCAATAAGCTTGAACCCTCTATAAATCTATCTCTGATCGATGGATAAGACAGATGAGTTAGGGACCGGTGCGGAACCGAAGTCACCAATCCAGGCTGCAATGAACCATGCTGAGGGAGGGTGGGAATAGTGGTTGATTTCTCAATGTTACGGGTGGGTGGGAACAGGAAGGTACGCGGGGTCACCCAAGTCCGTGTGTTTGGCAATGGACAGCAGAGGAGCAAAGAAAGGCTTAGAAGGGAGATTCATTGCTTTGATTGATTGATCCATCGATGGATAAGAGATAGGGTGAGAAGTAACCGATACTCCATCTGATTCTCTAGTCTTTCAAACCATTCCTAGACCCATGCATTTCTTTCTCTTGGTTCGGGTGATTGGCTCGGCTTGGCCTAGCTCAGCCCTGTCTCCCTACCCCCACAAGGGGGGCAATGATCCACCTGGGAGTAGGGAACCTTCTTCCTTCTGTTCTAGCACAGTTCCTCAGCCTTTATTGGCTCTGGCCCGACCGGGAACGAATCCTTTGTCCCAGTCTGTCCGCCTGTCTCTGTTTGTCCCATTGGATGAATCCCCTCAGCCGCCGCCTTATATATGCTCAGCCCTGGCTTGCTTATTAGTGAAGCCTTCTCACTCTTTTCTCTTTCCCCTTATCCAATCCCCTGGGAGTAGGAAACCTTCCTGTAGGAGTGGGTAACCCCCCCCCCCCCTTCTGTTCCAGCTCCTATGTTGCCCTGGGTCAGCATCCCTAGCTTAGCCTAGTTGGTTGGTAGCCGCGGGCCTGGTCAGCCCCCAGTCCCAACAACACCTGGTGAAGAGTGGATGAATCTCTTCTCCCAGAAAGGAGTGAAGTTTATACGGGTTTACTTCCATCAATTAGCGGAGTTAGGGCTTTAAGCTTTATTGAATGGCTAGCAAGGCGAGCTAAGACTGTGCTAGAAAGGAGAATAGACAGGCTTGTGCAGGACCGATAGCACCAACGGACTCTACAAGATAGGAACTCCGACTTAAAGTGAAAACGGATAGACGGCCCCTTATCAATGTTAATTGATAAAGAAATTCAGGGGATTGATTGATTTGGTGAAGGTGGTGTTATAGCAGGACCAAGGCTGGCTTTGACAGCAGAGGAAGTAACTCGACCGAAAGAGGGATAGGTTAGAAGTCACTCGACTGCAGAGTGCGCGGGTTCGTGGGTGTTAATATGATTCCTCACTTCTTCATGTCTGGATGGCCAACTCTTCCGCTGGAGATCCAGTTGCTAGGCGAAGGCCAAAGGCAGTTGGATCAGAAGTGAAGTTTGAGATTGCTTTTCAGTTAAAGACTGAGAGGTGGAGCAGGTAGCCGTGATAGTTGCTCAATCTCTCTCCTTCGGACTGCGGGGGTCTATTACAGTAGTATTAATATCGGCATCGCCAGCAATTCATTCATTGGCGCTAGTTATTCACAGGATTTTGACAGGATAAAGGCTCATTTGAGAATATGTATATAAAAATGGAATCATTGCTAGAACGCCTTCCTTGATTCATTCGGAATGGCAGGAATGATTCAATTGATTCTTCTACCCTGCGAACTAGATGACATATTGAACAGAACGGCCCTTGCCAGTCCACTTTGAATATCCGAATAGATCGAGTAGAGGTGCGGACGTGGTGGGCCTCTCTAATACCGGGCTCAATCGGTCGCCGGCGCCCTCCTTCGGAACTCCAGCTCCACCCGCATCCTTCGGACACGAGGCACTCTATATATGTATTAACATCAGGATCCAGAACAGCTCCTTAAAGAAAGTCGGAGTGAGGCCCTGTCGATTGAATCGATCCCGTCGATACGTCGGAGTCCCCCATTCCAGTAAACGAACTAACAGCCTCTGTTCCTCCAACTCCTTCTGTTCCAACCAGTGCCTCGGCTAATGAATGATAGCCCACCCGTTCCCTCCGGATCGAACGAGATCAGGGTTTATATACGGATTTCTTTTTATTCTATATACGAATTAACAAATGAACTTGCATTCCCCTATCAATGTTGAATTGATAAATCAATTACGGGAGATCTTATATACGGAAGAAAAATGAACATCTTTCGCCCCTTTTATTTGATTCCACAAAAGCCAGGGATTTTAAGGGGGAACATTAGCAATAAAAAGCGCCCCGGTCAACATAGATTGATCTTATATCCTTTTAAACCCCTTATAACACATATTCTCCGCTTATTAGCCCCTTCTAACAGGTGGGGATAATAAATGGGTGGGAGAATGTTCTTTATTTCCGTCTTCGTATTGATGTCCCGATCAATCAAAAGCAGGAGTTTCATTCTGCTCCGCAGTTCGGAGTTGATCGAGATGCTTGGTCGAAGGCAATTGACTACTATTTCTTGAAAGGTAGGGGAGACTCATTCATTTCAAACCGGTGTAAGGGACTATGAACCTCATCACCTAACCTCCTTCCCATCAAATTCCACGGCTGGACGATTCTTTTCTTTGCTATCCGGATTGACAGGGCTAGGTGAACCAATGCTGGGCAAGGCAGGAGATTCAAGCAAGCCGGGATAAGAGAAACCAACAAACAGATAAGGGAAGAGTTGGAGAAGGGTCCGTAGTGAAATGCAGTTCTATTCTTGTAGGGGAGGCATAGTAACATTAGTCAGATAGGGTTCTCTCCTCCCCCCTTCAACCACCCACCTCAACCATCTAGTTTGGTCTCATCTATCTGCGGGGGTATAGGTTTTAGATATATATCCGGGATTGGAATGAGAGGAATAGATATGGGTTGGTAGGTAAAATAAGAAGATAGGATAGTAGGGGAAGTGAACCTCGATCCTGCGACTGATCCCTCTCCTTTTAGTTCCGGCCAAGTTCTAACCTTGTCAGTCAGTAGTCGAGTGCATTCGAATCCCTCTCCCGAAAAAAGATATAGTCGAGTGTTATTTGAACCGAATCCTCAAGTGCGGGCCCTCACCCTCATTCGAAGAAATCTTCTCAACTGGACCGGCTAATGCCATCTGATCGTCGCCCTCCCGTGCCCGCTGCTTTCGGAGATTCAATATCAAATAGTAGGTCGGTTGGAAGGGGTCGTATAGTGGTCGAGATCGGGAATCGAACCCCGAAACATCATTCGATGTCGAACCAACTGGTCTTATTGGCCATAATTGGACTATAAATATCAAATACGGCGTACTTTTATTAGCTTATTTTACATGCTCTTCAATAGAAGTATTAACAACAGGTGGCCCCTCATTTCATAACTATTTATTTGAAGGATCAAACAGTACGATAATAGATCATGAGGAGCGGCGGATCCGATATACGCCTCTGTGTTTTCTTGTCCCTACCTCCTTCATTAGTGAATTGGCATACTATAATAGAATAGAATAGAATAGAATAGAATAGAATAGTGCAGTTTCTCCCATCTGGCTGGGGTCCCCTTGTTCGGAAAGGCAGGAGGGGGAGAAGAGCTGCTATATATAGTGGAGCAGCTATAGAGAGTAGAGTCTCTGCCTTCCCTCAGTCAGTAAGAAACTATCCGCCCGGGCCTAGATTTATTCTTCAATCCTAGGCCCAACTACGCCTACCTCTTTCATTCACTAGAAATCTATTTCATTCATGGGTTGACAATCCTCCAATATCTTATTCTCTCACTATGACATGTTCATCATTATATGTATTAAGAACTGGTCCATATACCCCCCCCTCATCCCATCCATTGTTAGGTTTTTCAATACTGGATCTCATTCATTGGCTTTACTCTATTACAAATTCCTTCCTTCCAGCCAGAAATGAATTCGAAGAATAGGGAGCTCTTGGTATTTTCTTTACCGAAGAGAATGTTAAGGAGTTCTACTAGCGCCCCCTAGAAGGTCTGATTTCTAGCCTTCCCGACCATAGGAAGGAGGTTCGGAAGGCGGGAAAGTACTAGTAGATAGGAGAAATCTATCTATCCTTGACTATATACCAATCCTTTAGTAAGGGATAGATAACTCAGTTAGTTAGTTGGTTCATTAGTAAGCTTCCTCTGATAGAGGAATACATTACATAACATATAAGTTAAGTGTGGTATCGAAAGTGTAGAGTTATGTTAATTCCTATAATCGTCCGATCTATAGTTGTTTCAATAGGTGCCTTATATCGCTGTATAGCCCCTAGCCTTTAGTAGCCAGATGGATTAGCATAAACTTATCTAGCTAGATAGCCCTTTCTATCGTTAACTAGCCCTCCTTCCCCCCCTCCCTAGTAGCTCCAGTTCCCTCCGGCTCTTTATGCCAGCAGCAACAACAAAAAAGGGTTTCATGTTTCCTCCTAGCCAGCTCAATCGCATTAGTTAGCTCAATATGTTGAGTAACCCCTATCTATCTTTCCATCTAGATGAACTAGCTAGCTGATTCTAGCTCTTCCTTCTAGTTCAAGTCCAGCTAATCCGTTGAGTAAGCCCTATCTATCTGGCTGTTCCTGCCTAGATAGGTTAAGCATATGGTGTCTGCCTATGCCTGACTCATCTACTGCCCCTCCATCTAGATAGTTTCGGGAAGTCGCTGGTCCTGTCTAACTGAACTATTCCTATCCTATCAGTACTGTATAGTATATCGGCCTTCTAGCTTAGTGGGGATTAGTTAGCTATCTAAGGACCAGTATGGATCAACCTCAAATAGATTTCCTTCACTGAAAAGAATGTTAAGGAGTTAGTGTTCCCCCGAACATTAGTTAGTTATCCGGCTTAGTCAGCTAGATGATTAGCTCACTAGATGATTGATTAATTAGCTATCTCTCAGCTAGATGATTCGTTAGCTAGTGAGTTGGTTGGCAGTGAATAGACCCACTCCCGCCTTCCCCCGGAGGGCGAATAGCAGTGGCTATGCTCACTCCCGATAGATTTCGGTCAAGAGGAAGAGGCAGTAAGAGGTTCACTCCACCCTCCTGCACTAAACCCTCGGAGGGCAAAGGCAGTAGATATGCCTCGGCATTCTCGGTCAAGAGAGAGAGGCAGTAGAGACTATTGAATAAGGTCAAGGGGGGCCGACCGCTCCTTCTATACTAAATACCTTATCATCGGTATGGAATAGATATATCTATCCCTCTTTCCGCCTTGTCAGTCTAGAAGGAACCCCTCCTTTTCGGTATAGAATAAACCCTCGGAATGGGTACTGGCTCTTCCTCCCTCTCCCGGCTGAATGGTCGACTAAACCTGAACCTGACTCAACAGTCAATCCCTCATTCGCCCACCGGTGGAACTAAACTAGATGGGTTGGAAGATGAGCCGTTATTGAGAAGATGCGCTGCACTTGAGTTCAAAGACAAGATTTAGATATCAGTCGGGTTCGAACACTTCTCAATACTACTAATGAGGAGCAATTCGAAATGAGATAAGCAAATTCATTGAAATCCCGTGGGAGAGGGAAAGACTTGTTTAGTTCAGGAGGGGGCACAAATATAGTAGTTCTCGTCCTGGCCTTTAAACCGGATGGGGAAGGATAAGTCATGGCCGGATAAAAGGCCATCAGGAGTTTGATTCGACTGAGGGAGGGAGCTGCGTCGGAGCTGAACCTCTACTATATTATGGTTCGGTCTAGCGGTGGATCGTACGATTGATCCAGCAGAGACAAGGATTTCATTGATGAAGGAAGGCTTTAGAATAAAGGAAGGGGTTTAAGAGAATACTAGTTGAAAAGGTCAGGGTATTGAATGAAAGGAAGGTATTGAATGAAAGGGAGGGTTTAATAGTGGATAAAGAAGGCTGGAAGGAAGATCCCATTTGCGATTATTCCCCTTTACGTATCCGCTTTGCGGGGTCTCGGCATTTCTTTCTCAATTCAAACTGATAAATGGCTTTGCTAATTTATAAAAGCTTCAAATAGCTTCCATCGGATAGAGGAATAGCAGTATTGCCGGGTTCCCCACCTCCCAGTAGAAGTGTTGCTATTTGTATGTTCAAGCATTGGATTCCATTAGAGCGAGCCCTGGGATTACTCCTGGAACGTTCAGAGCCTGGGTCTGGTGATGCTGGAAGAGATGGCTTCGTTAGCTGGCAATGCATCGGATAAGAGATATGCAGGAGATGGAGCTTCAAATGCTGCTAATGGTTCCGGTGGAGCTGATTCCTTTAGATACGTAATTCTGAATAGAGTTCATGGCTCCGGGCATTCAACATCTGGAAATGAAGAGTCTGGAGATCACTTGCCGTTATATGCTTTTCCAGGAGAGGAGAATGAGGTGGGGATCAAATAGATACGTTCGAAGGCCCTCTTCAGATTCGATATCCGGTCCCCTACCTGCTGTTTCAATGAGATTCGATGGAGATGACTTCCTTTCGATAGGTGCCAAGTAGATGCATAAATAGGTGGGTTGGGATCTTGGGAGAGATGAATAGCAATGGAACTTGATATGGATAGTCGGATGGCTAGGGACGAAATAGATTGGTTCCTCAGAGCGGGAGACCTGGAAATAGATTGTTTTGGTCCTGCCGATGGGAATGGAAAGAGAGAAGATGGTGGTTCTTACCCGCTTGGATATCCAGATATGGGGTAACCTCCGTCCCTTAGCGGGTTAGCTGGTCATGGGGAACAATTGATAGCTATCAGTTGGGCCGTCCCAGTTTGATTCTTTGTTTCGCCTCCGAGGACCCAGGAGATGGGGAATAAAGACTTGGATTTGGCTCATTGCATCCCTGGGATCTAGATATGGGAAGTCCGCTGGATAGGCATCGGAACAAAGAAATGGAGATAGAGATGCCTTGGCAGTGGAACATGAAATAGATTGCTTAGCAGGTGCAGGAGATGGGGGTCTCGATAGGAAGGAGGAGACGAGGGATGTTTAGTGCTATGGCCTGGTGGAGAACAAGAACTTGGATGAGAAGGTTGGAGGAACAGAACTCATTGTCTCGCTACGCCTCGATGCCGCTACAGATGTTGAGTCATAGGGATGGGGTTCGGAGGAGGACGAATGAAGGGTTTATTCCCGGCGAGGTCACTTCCTTTCCCGAATTCGTTAGATTGCCACCAGTTCCAGGATTGGGAGAACATAGGATTGGTAGTTGGGCTCTGCTCGCTTGGTTGGTCATTCCCTTCTCTCTTGGTTGATGGATAGGTGGGCGCATGCGGTTACTTCCGAACGAACCGGTCGATGGCAAGCTTTAGCTTAGCTGGCTAGGGATTCCTTTCTCTTGCTGTTAGAGGATGGCGAAGGGAGTTCATTTGCGGATATTGGGTCACCTGCTGAACTTCGAAGCTTAAATGCTGCACCTTTCTCTCATCGGTTAGGGACGACTGATGGGGAGGCGGGCAGATGTTCCTTCCTATTAATGGTTGCTCAGAGGAGGAAACAACATATTGGTAGTCAGAGTATGGCCCGCCCTCATTGGATAGCGGAACAGGACCTGGAGGAGAAGATGCAGTTTGGTTCGAGTCATATTGCTTTGAAGCAGAAGAATCATTGGTTGGGAAGTCCGAAAGGATGGGAAATCAACAGATTGCTTTGAAGCATCGGATCACTCTACTTCTTATTCCCACCCACCCGGCTGGAGAACATTCATTAGATTGCCTTGGAGCTCGATATGCTGCAGAAGCAGGAGAGGTTGGCCCACCTGGTAGAGGTTCAGAGATTGGAGGAGAGGTGGAGTCAGAAGGCTTAGCAGCATACTTTCTTCCGCTCGTACCTACTTCCTATCGATGGAACAGATGGACTTGGAGATTTGAGTTCGAATGCCGCTTCCTCAACCTTTTTAAGGTAGAGTGAGCTCCGCTTCCTCGCAGGATTCAACTACCTACGAAGCCTTTTTGAAGTGGAAGCTAATGACGATCCGAACCGGCGGTATCAAGAAATGAATCTATTGGCAAATGCACCTATCCAATCTCCTTCCAATGGGTAGCGATCAGAGAAAGCGAGTGATCTCATCCCAGGTCCGTCCTATTATCCTCCCCGGAAAGAAACTAATCTCGAGGGCTTCGGCGAGTTCCTCTCGATTCATCGAATCCCCGTCCGACCTCTTTTTTTGCCAATTCCGAATCGAGTCTATCCGTTCCCAGGGTTCCGAACAATGGTAAGTATGAGCCATCACACCTTCGTTCAAGCCCCTCATCTCTCACTCTATTCGTTAATACGGCGGGGAATGCCATCCGAGAGGCCCCGGTGATCGACATCAACGAACGCTCTGCTCGTCTCGCTGCCTCTGCCCCGGAAGGGGTGAATCGCCGGAGCAGGACTAGGCCCAAGTGATGCTATTGATGCTAATGCCGATCCATCGGGTGCGAAGGAAGCTAAGTGAAGAGCCAACTCTACTAGTCCATCGACGGGGCTCCGATACAAAGATTTCTATTTCCTGGGAGAGTCCCGCCAGCTTTAGAAGTGCGGGGGAGTGACACCAACTACGGACCTTCTCCTAGTGTCCCAACCGCTTGTCTGATATCCGAAGTGGGGGAAGTAATGAACTGGATCCATCGAACCAACGATCTCAAGTCCCTCTTTTCCATATCGTTCCCATTGACCGGGGTGTGGAAGCTCATTCGCGGGACCAGTGAACCTCGTTCCACATTCTAGTCTTCCATTCGGAGGGGAAGGAACGAAGCCTTCGAATCCCATTGTTCAGGGCCCGAAAGGGGAATCCTGGTAAGCATCTGAACCATCGGGAGGGGAACCCATGGATCCAAGCCCTCCACTAGTTGGGCCGGAAATCCTCTTCGTGATTTCCAAGAAGTGACAAAGAAACAATAGGAAAAAGGAGTGTCTGTAGGATTGGGTCGCGCGCGGGCTAATCTTCCTTTCATTCAATCCATCAAGGGGAAGAGGTATGAATGGGGAGGAGACAATCCGGGAAGCGGCACATTGCTATCTCCGAATCTCGAATCCATCCCTTTATGTCCGTCGTTGGAGCGAGAAGGGGGCCCCATCAATCGCCCGGACAAGGGGATGAATGCTCAGCTCCACCTCCGGATCTAATCCTCCTCTTGGGAGGCCTTCAATGAATCGGATCTTCAGACAGGTAGGTAGGCGGACAGGGGCAGAGGCGGAGGGACTGAGACCGGTGCAGTGATTCTCCCCACTGCTGCTGGTAGTTCCGTGGAGAGGGGAATAGGGCCAGGGGTGGACTCAAATCCATAGCTTCCCTTGCTCCTGCTCGTAACCGATCGAATCCTTCCATCTCTTCTCATGCTTTCCACCAAGGCCCGTCCCATCAGTCGATCCAAACGAACCTGCCTAACCGCCCCGCTCTCCTTCGGACCCTTCATTCCAATGGTTCTATTCTAGTCCCCTCCTCCTGAGGGAGCCGAGGGCCTGGGCCGAACAAGGAGGAACAAGTGGGTCGTTCCCGGCGCTTCATTCGGTGGTCAGGTTCATTGAGTTAGCATTTATCTATCCGTGACTCCGATCCATTGGGTTGAAGGCACATGATCGATCGGGAAGGCTATCGATAGGGGGAGGTGGAACGCTCGATTGATTGATAACACGGGCGGGATTGATGAACCGATCCCAGCAGTGGGAGAACTGAGAGGTGGCGCCCCAGAAGGGGAGGTTCGGGCAAAAGGCTGTTTATTCATCCCCACCTCTAGGGCCAGTGGCCGGGAGGAGGAAAGCACAAGATGACCGATTCTCATTTTAAGTAAGTCGATGCCACTTCCAGAACCCTCGGAAGGATGCTTAGCAGCGGATGGGGGCCGAGGCGAAGCGGGCGAACATGAAAACCCATCTCCTCCTATCGGTCCACCAGCATCGGCTAACGATCAATCATTCCTTCAACCAACAGGGCCCGTAGTCCAAACAGATCCGTCCCTCTGACAGGTGAAAGGTTCGGATGGGATCGGGCGTCAGTTCCGGTGCGAGGCAATAGAGGAAAGGTCAATAAGTCAACCCTCTGATCCGACCAACAGGGAGGTGGAGAGGGAACGGAAACAATGGAAGCAATCCCTCCATTAATAACTGACTGACCCGGTGAAATGCCAGGCAATGATGTTCATTCAATCGATCCGATCGGGAGAAACAGCCACCGCAACCCACCTCATATCTCTGCCTCCAAGCCTTCCTTCCATTTGAACCAGGGCTTTGACTCATTGGATTCCATTCGTATCCACAAGCAGGGGCGGCTTCTCCTATCAACCCGGGTCGACCCATCTAGTCGATCCGACAGGGAAGGGCGATGAGAGGAACAGAAGGTCGAATCCACGCTCCACTTCAAGGTCTCTGAGCGGAAGAGAGGGAATAGCTGGCTGATAGGTGCCCAGGCCGGGACATCATTCGTTTCTCCTCCTCTAGCTGCTGGTGAGGGGCAATCGACCGATCCCTGGAACCACATTTGTTGATACGTATATGGATAGATAGATAGCGACTCTTCCTCTCGATGGCGAGGGACGGAAAGGGAATCCGCTTTCATCGGAATATCCGAACTTCAAAGGCAAGAGACGAAGAGACAATCAGTGCATTTCCAGACCATGGGTCACAGAAAGGATCGGATCGAAAGGGCCCCTCCTAATCTGTCATTGAACCCGCAGTCGAAGACAGGCTAGCTTATTCCATTTCACTATCCGGCCAATCAAGCAGAAGGGCTTTCTTTTAAGTAAGTAAGTTCGGAAGAAACGGTTAAGTCAGTTGGTCCCGGGGCTTCTACAACCATATTTAGGAAGGAACAGGCGATCTCGAGGTCGAAGCGGAGATCCTTGTCAACCTCTTCGGTCCTCCCGACAGGGAACGATCAGCGGCAGGGGACAGGCTTGGCTTACCATCCATCCATCCTCTCGTGAGCCAGCGAAGGCGAGTACTCCACTCCTTGACCTTTTCTTTCTATCGAATCGCCGATTGGATCATAGAAAACTCAATCTGCTACTCAACCCCCGAGGCTCGTACCTGCATCATTGGGACCTGGCGACGGGGGAATGACCCGTGTATATTACTTACGTATCAACGTCCGATCGACGGGACCGAACAGAAAAGATTCATTCAACCCATCTTCTCCTCCGCTGGGGAAGCGAAGCATTGGAGGGATCAGAAGTCGTAGTTAGCGGGTTCATAGACAGCTACGGGAGAGAGGCAGTTAGATGCATCCGTCTCTCTATTCAATTCCCAGGGGGGGCGAAGGGAGAGAGGTACAGAAAGGTACGGAGGGCTTAAAGCGCCACGTAGTCAATCAATCGCATTCGTTGGCCCAGAACTTTAGACCCGCCCGCCCTAAAAGATATCGAAAGAAGAGGCGAGCCGTCGTTATCCTTCTTAAGTTGTTCCATTCGCAGCCACCAACCAAAAAATAGACCTTTCTGGCTGGTGAGGATCCCATTTCTTTCTCTACCTCCCTCCATCGGCTCAGAGGCGGAGAAGTTCAGACAAGGATTCCACCTCCTGCCTGAGTCATAGGGAGAGGAAAGATCAGAAGTTCATTCATATCGATCCGCTGCGGAGACTAAAGGGTCAGGGCTATCAGCAACCATTCCTTCCTTCGGATCAAGGGGCCAATAAATAGAGATGTTGACCCGGAATCTATTCCATTCCCACCAGTCCCACTATCTGGCATCGGATCGAATACAACCGGTCGGAGCTATTCATTGATACGTATATAATCAAAATGGGAATTGCCCGCAGCCGAGCCCGATCAAATCCAAGGTGCCAATGCTTTAATGTGCCGCTCAAAATCGATTCCATTATCCCCGGAGGCTGCGGGGAAGTGAGTTCTGAATCAATGCTTCTGCTAGAAGGCTTTCTGTAAATAAAGACGGGCGGGGGGGAATAGAAAAGGGAAGATTCAGATCGATCGGATGGGAATGAATCGAACCTTTCTTCTATATTGGATGCGGGGCCATCAGCTTCATCTGAAAGGGAGAGGTAAACCTATGGACTCAGGGATCTCTATTCCTCCATTCGGGGGCGGGAGGAGGCGGGGGGAGCTCATGCGGCTATTGACCCTACTAATCATTCTATGGAGACAGGGGAACAGAAGCTGTGGAGTCAGCAGTTGGACTCCTTCCTTGGTGAAGGGTTTGGGTTTGAACTGGTCGAGGGACCCCTCCTGCTGGGGTTATGAGCCTTCATGGCGGGGAGAAGAAATGGAGAAACAGAGCTTGAAAGAGATTGCATTGACGCAGAGGATGGAGAATCATTGCCGAAAGCACTGGATGGAGGTGAATTCGCAGTCGAAATTAGGCTAGGTATTGTATTGTATCGCCGTAGGCTTGCCGTAGCAGTCAATAGAGACTAGTCTCTCCTAATGACTGGTTCGGAGGGAGACGAAGTAAGGTTATTGGCAGCTAGCTAGCTAGCACCGTGCCGATCAGGAGAGCCAGGAGCCTCTTTGCTCGCTTGTATGGCACCGGCCCTCGTAGTTCCTTTGCCTGGGTCTCGAATCGAAGTGGATATACAGGTGTTGCTATTGGCCGCTTAGAGGCAACCATTAGAGGGAGGGCAAGCTTTATCATCACTCGATGCGCACGCAAATGGGTGTTTCTCAGCAGCGAGCCCCCATTCCTTGGGAGAGATGGAACAAGATTGCCAGTTCCGGAGGAGTTCTTTATCCAGTGAAGGGAGAATAGTTTCCATGGGTCCTTCTTGTTTTGTTCCGAGGGCCTGCCTACAAATGGGATTAACCACTGGTTGTTCGGATGCTGCTATCAGCTACATCACCCGGAGTAGAAGACAAGGATTGAGAAGGTGGAGCTTGGCTCGCCCTGGGTTCGGAATCAACGGATTGAGGAGATGACCTGCGTTATGGTTGTGCTTTGAAGACAACCTTCTCTTTCCCTCCCTAAGGTTGGTTCGAGTTAGCTGGTTGGCTAGGCTTGGAGTAAAGGAATGGAACATTGGAATTGGTTATTGGCAGGATCGAATGGACTCGATGGAGACAAACAAAGATGCAGGTTAGTTCGAGTGAGGTTGGTGGCGACCAAAGGACTGGACTCAAGAGATCGCTAGTTCGGGCTTAGTTCCTTCGTTTGGTTGCTCATTCGCTTGCCTCGGGGCCGGGATGGAAAGCAGAATAAGAACGTCGAATGAGATGCCTTGGCAGTGGATTCAATCGATTGATTGAGAAGAAGTTGGATTCTCTTCCTCAGAGGTAGGGATTGGGGGTGATCTGCGACGGTACTTGCCTGCTTATTCGGAGGGGGAACACTCTTTTTTTTTTCGGATGGAAGTGAGATGGCCAAGCCTTGGATGAATGGAATCGGCCCTTTCCTATTTTTGTACACCCGCTTTCGAGGTTCCATGGATGGGACCAGAGATGGGGAGAGAAGTAACAGGAGCTTCCGAGCCTAGTACATCAGGTTCCGGCCTATTAGGTGGGACCGCTCTGTGGGGTTCTCCTTCCCGGGTGAAGGCGTTAGAGGCAGGGGGGATCAGGAGATTGAAAAGAAGAAGATGGAGGGTTGCTCGTATGAAAGAGACTATACGAAGCGGGTCGTGCCGGTATGCTTCTTTTTTCTCGTGGGAGACCGAAGCATGAACCCGAAAGGCTTCTTTATTCCCTCAAAAGTCCACCCCGGGAGGTACGCGTCTTGTTTTGTTTGTAGTACTTGTAGTTGTCCCCTTGTAGTTTTGACTAACCTGACTCCGAGTTTTTAGAGTGTGAAGTTGTTTTAGACAGAAACTTCGAATCGGTAGGATGCGGACGCAACAGAATGAGACGGAAGTGTGCGCGCTAGGCTTTCTAAGTCGGGTTGAAAGGGCGGCTTTCGCCCGCTAGAGGAGTACGCGAATCTGTAGGTTCTTTCATTCCGTGTAATCGGTCGAACAACAAAGATGGATTGAATATCTGGGCATCCCATCCGACTTATCGTTATCTCTTCTTTGAATCTTCTTGTCTTCTCTTTGTCGGAAGTTCTTGTACGCCCTATGACTATTCTGTTAAGTGGCTTAGCAGGCTGGGAGCTCATTCTATGGGATCCATTAGAGAGATTCCTGCTCGGGTACGACGGGAAGCAACCTTTAGGGTAGGGAGATCTCTTTGCGGGAGAAGAATCCACATAACACAGTAGAGGGCTTGCGAATCGATTCATGTAGTAGAAGGTCGAAGAGACAGGCTGCCTTAAGCTTCATGTACGAATTCTCCATTTCTGGGTAGTGTACTTCCTTCTTTCAGCTGACAGACATTCCGAAAACAACCTTCGCCTTGCAAGCTACGGGCCGCCCTTACGATCTCCTAGTGCTAGTGCCGGTTTGGTTTCTTTTTTTGGTCTTTCTGGGACTCGGTATTAGTTTAGTTCCGTCCACCAAATGTCCCTCCCGATGTGGCCCCGCGTGCCATGGTTCATTTCCCGAAATCAATAAGGTTCAGGCGCCAAGCCCTAAATTCATGATGAAAGTCAAGGGCATGGGCAGCAGTGGAGTTTTATGCCGATGTCTATCCCGGGGCCGAAAGACCTGACTTTGATATCACTTCTTGGATACCTTTCAGCCAGGATAAGTCGAATGCTTGAGTCTGAAATCGAGGTAGGCCTTCAGCCGTTAGTTCGGGTTTACATTACAGGTAAGGGCGGTTTAGGCGTAGGCTTATTCCGAAAAGCAGGCTAGCAGATATCATGTCATGGGGCGGGGCATTGAGGTCAGCTATAACAGTCATCGTATAAGAAGTCTCGTTTGAAATTCCATTTATCATCCAATAAGGAGAGGGGCAAACTATGCTATAGCTTCAGGACGAGCAAAGCCAATTTGTCCATAACCCAATGCAATGATTGTTTGTTTTGCCAATTAAGCAGCATTTCTAGCCGATCGAGAAAGAAAGATATTGGTCCCACGGAAGGGGGAAGGGGGTGCGTTCTATACAATAAAGGTTGCAAGCCTTAGAGCGGTAGGATTTCCCACTCTCCTATTCTATTCCGGTTCCGTCTTTGGGGAATAGCACATTGCTCTTAAAACTCTAGCTTATCGGTCGTAGTGCGCAAAGAGAAAACGTAGACCCGGGAACGACCTACTTTTGACTCCTTGTTCGGCCAGTTCCCAGCCCTATTACTGACCCAGGAACGGCTATTCAATCTACTGCCCTCTCCCTTTGAAAGAAAGAGGTTGGTATCAATAATAGAATAGCCTATGGCTATTAAACAGCCGCCCTTGCTAGGGCTACTTCCTGCTCTGCTTCTGTTCTCGCCTTAGTCTTTTCATACTCAAGTTTTGCGGGTAGATCTGATGCTGGGCCACGCCCCTGCTTAAACCACTCTACCCATATCATATCTGGGCATCCAGCCAATCCATTCTTTTCCATACGGTACCCGGTGTGTAGCTGGCAAAGGTTCTTCATCGAGCTCGGATTGGGCCCGAAAAGGTCTGCGCTTAGGTGGGAATCGATTCGCGTTGAGCGATAAGAGGAAGAGGGAACCCATGATAGAAAGCGAAAACCAAGAAGGGAAGAATAACGGGGTTGAAGCAAGAATGGGAGGAGCGTACTGCGAGAAGAAGTAAAGTAGTTTGTTTTTGACCGGGTTGAATGCACTTAAGCTGAAGCTTAAATGAACTGGGACGAGGGATAGAGATAGACCTCCTTCATGTCATGTTAGGAATTCAGAAATCGGTTCCCGGGCGAGACGAGACCAAACTCTTATTTCTACGTACGAATCCCGAGCAAGTCAATCTAGTCTGGTTACCAAGAAAGGGAATTGATTCAGCAGATGCCCTTTCGGAGCTCGATGACCCGCCTTCCAAGCTTAGCCTGGTCGGTCTCTTGGGCGGGCGGGACCTAGACGGGGGCCCCAGCTTCAAAGGGCTTTTTTTCGACGATGGAAACGGAACGGACCTCCCCTCCAATCTGTAAATGTACCGGCAGACGTGGGCTAGGAATAAAGAGGGGTATTAGTAGCATTCTATCCTTATTCTCCGATGCATGTTCTTCCTGACCTCAATGCCCCGGCCATATCTGGGGATCCTCTTTGAATGAAAGGAGCCCTAAGGTAACAGTATATATATTCAACTCGAACTCGACTCAAGCTGGTGTTCGCTTCGGCGGGAAAGACCTGGCAAACTACGGCTTTCAAGCAGCAAGCAAGGGCATCGACCCGATTAGATTAGGAAGTCGGGAAAAGGAATCTACAACGGAAGATCCATCCATATTAGAATTAGAAAAGAAAACGACTGCGCTAATGGAGGATGGTGAACAAGCCAAAAAGGAGGAAGCTGAGGAGAAGGAAGAATCGGGGTTTAAGCCAACAAGCAACTCCTTATCTCGCGAAAGCCTAAGCGTTAGCTATGCCGTTTTCTTGCTAATGACGAATGCGCGTTTTCCGGGTGTCTCATCCCCTTCTTTTAGTAATCCTTCCTAGTTAAGAATCTCATTCCCCTCTGGTTGGTTGAGCAAGCAACTCTGTATCTCCCAAGACCGAAAGCTCCGAGTACGACTCTCAGTAGTAGATTCCGTGATTGTCCTTGGTCCGCAAGTCCATGCCTGGATATGTCCTATTCCGTATCATATCCTTCTTCCACCGCGTACCTCCGCAAATGGACTTTCGGCTTTGACTGCCTTTTGGTTGGATGCGGGGCCATCCGCTTCATCAGAAAGGGAGAGGGCAACCTATGGACTCAGCGATCTACTCCATTCGGGGACGGGAAAGGCACTGACCTACCAGAACTATAAACTAAACGCAGGAGCAAGCACGATAGGGCGAGCACTCACGCACGTGGCTTTTCAGGCAGAAGTTGAAGTAGCACCTTTTAAGTTAATAAACTCGTATTTTGGATTCACACAGGATTTCACTCCTCACTGACTGGGGCCCTGCAGAGAAGAAGGGGTTGGTTGTTCGGAAAACTAACAAGAATGGAAATAAATGGTATAAATCCAAGAATAAAGAGAAAGACAAGAAAGCCAAAGGTTCCCGGTATAGAGGCAGTGGGGCTCTTCGAGCCGGAGTGCCCGAGTAGCTAACCTAACTGGGGAGCAAACTCCTAGGCTAACAGCTATCCTATCATTTGGCGAGATCAAGGAGATCAGCTCACTTGCTCATAAAATGAAATCAAATCCTTTCTTTAATGATTCAATTCGTCCAGTTTTTGATCCTTTGGTTGTGGACTCAGGCCTTTGCCCATCGTAGCGCACCTTATTAGAATTAGAAAACTGTGCCAAATTTCCTTCTGTTAGCTCGATCTGTCTTTTCGGGCTGCTTTCAAGGAGGATCCCTGCTCTTCGTGCCTCTCACTCAGTCATTCAGGAAGCAGCACCTTGGGCCCGGTTCACCAAGCCCGATCTCGATGTGGAAAGTGCCTGCGAACGCTGAGCCGTCTGTCTCTAGCTGCTGGCTTGCTACGGCTGCTCCGTAGTTTGTGCTTTGCTTGTTTGCTGGGCCTCCGTTCCCAGGGCCTCCGATTGACCAGCAGAAAGAGAAGTGAGAGAGGAGGAGCCTGCCTTGTAAGCTAGGTCCCTTTAAGCTCTTTCTGAATCAAGTTCCTAGTCTGTTTCCCAAGCTCAAGCTGAAAGCAAAGTCGATAGCCCCATCTCTTTTCCAGCAGCTTAGGCCCTTCCTGTATAGAACCAGGTGAACCGTCTCCTTCCTTTCATTGCGTCAAGCGCTTACCTTGCCTCCGGAGGAGTTGCTTCCTACCGGCTTTGGTTTGCAAGGCCTGGTACTATGGAATTCAATTCATATGATCCTATAGCAAGAATCCTAATCAAATGACTATTTGCGAAGAAATCCCTACTTGACTGGTGCCGCTTAGCTGACAGTGAAAGCCGGAGTGCCCTCGCCCTAGCTTGCATCACCTATTAGCCTTTCCTAATCGCCTTCCCTTCCCTCCCAACCATCCAATCTCCAAAGTACTCTATAAACAGAGATGCGCTTCCTCGAGTCCCATCCCAGGTCTCGTCGGGGTGCGAAAGTGCCATTCCGTTTGCCAAAGGACAAGACCTGAAGGAAGAGGTATTACAGGACCACATTCCTTGATCTTTAACTACGGATCAAACTACGCGGGCAAAGGCAAAGAGACCGCCGAATCGATCTTCGCTATCCGGCGAAAACGGGCCTAACAAGTCGCCTGACTGGGGCCACTAGTAAAAAGTAGTCCTATACGGAAGCATCTCGCCGCTATCCGCCTTAAGCTCTCAAACAGGCCTCACCAGTCTTACTGAGCCATCTAGGCAACACAACAGTAGTACGATACATCAGCCGCCTCTGACCCCGGTTCCACTGAATATGGGATTGCCACGCCAGGGCATGAAAAGCGATCTTTCTTACTGTGGGACGGAAGCAAGCCTCTCAAAAGAAAGGGAAGAAGAATAGCAAATACCTCTAAAAGCAGAAGAGCATACCGCCTGTGAAGAAGAGCCCACTGCCTATGAACGAGATATTCATATTTGCCTACCGCCTTTATGAAAAAAACAAAAAGCAAGTTTCCCTCTTTTGCCTACTGACTTGGTCGCTCTCCATTTCCTCTGTTACCGGTGTTGACTCTGCTTTAGGCTACGGTCTTTACTCACCTTTTTGCACTCCCTAAGACCTCGCTCATATAGGCGAGGCTAGCTATACTACGGTAATAGCTCCATAACCGATATGAGTAGCTATTACCGAAGATCACACTCGCTCTTACCTCCGCACTGTGCCTGTTCGCTTCGGGTTTGATGATCAAGCCTGACGTCCAAGCTTGTTCGGTAAGAGCTCGATGGAAAGAGCAAGTGAACTGCGGTAACATAGGAAAGAGAGAGAGAACCCCCTCCCGTCGTCAACCATGATTAACGGGATTATTCCGTTGAGATATACGCTCAGGTGCGTCAAAAGTCTTATTTCCTAGCGGTCTTCACCGGGGGAGTGAGAAATTCCACCGGAGCCATTATGAAATCACGACCGGAGAACCCTCCGAGGATCCATCGAGAATGAGTGATGGGAATTGACGGCAGAATATTCGGCCTCCAATTGACACCACGCATTGACACCATGTCATAACATTTCCATAACAACCCAAAATTGATTAGGTCGGGCACCTTGTTAGAGCGCCTCCAGGAGGTTTCTACTACAGGGTGATCGAATAGATCCTCTAACCGCACGTTGTCATCAAGAGCAACGGAGTAGTACCAAGAAAGAGACTTAAGCCAAGCACGAACCCAATTATGGATCAGTGTCCGCTCAAGAATCTAAACCTCACCATCAAACACTAACTCATCAGGAACAAGACGAAGTTCTTTCGGCTGGAGCTCCCGACGAAGAAATGTGATGACAAGCCCTCGCAAATAAGGGTTGAGCGGCATACCGCGACCCAACCACCAATCGAGTCCAATCGGGGCACTTCTACCAGGCTTTTGGAAAGCAACATATAATAGCTCCCGGATCGGCGAACATTCAAACGAGCGAGCACACGGTAACCAGCTCCTCCCAATCGAGCTAATAGAGCGAGATTGGTTATAGAGTATTTATCTCTAATTTGAAGAAGGCCAATGACCGACTTACACATCATGAGAGAGCGAAGCGAAATAGGTGAGAGATCCGCCCTACCCGCGAAGAATCTCTTTGCGAATTCAAACGCACCCGAGGATGAGATTAGATACTTTTGATAACTAATCTTAACACCCAAGGCATCCACTAGTAAAGTATATTCCTTCGCGACCATGGGATCCGCGATGACCACATCATCACCGAGGATCGCATAGTCCTTAAATCGACGACGCGGATAAACTCGAGCCGCTGCCATCCACACAACCCAATGATGGGATAGTGTGAACAGCGGCCAGGAGGCGTAATAGCCAAGGGGTTGTCCAGCTGTGAAGCACACATCGGTCGATCTCCGGACAAAAGGCCGTGAGACCGTAAAAGTCTTAAAACCGAGTGCGCTCTGAACAACAGAGGCCGCTAAAGTCGGACCCAAGGACAGAAGAGCCATGAGTAGAGTCAGAGGCCATCTATCGGTGGCCGCAGACAAATCGAATGAATAGACATGCTTCCGCCCCACCAAGCACACCAAAGGTGCTTCCTGACAAAAAGTACCATCGGTTGGAAGACGACGTAATATCGCCATTAACCAATCATGATACGGTTTGAGCAGGCGCTGTTTCACATAGTTTCCTATAGCGAACACTCTCCTCTTACCACCTCCCTCCACAGACTGAGACAACTTACCAAACATGAGCGGGACACCGGGAAAGGCCGTTTCCATAGTCGGCAATACTGGGCCTGGGCCGACAAAACGGTCAAACCAATCGATGTCCGCCCATGCGGTCTCCGTATTGTATTTGTAGTCCAACGCATAGCGAATGCGAGAAGGCCACAAAGCAGACGAAGGGACAAGTCCCTCTTTTTCATTTTCCAGTTGAACTAACGTACCATAGACACTGAGCTCATACGTGAGTGAAGGGAATATGGACGGGACAACCTTGCGATCGCGATCTAAATTCGGGACCGACTTCCAAGTTGGGATCCATGAGATCCCCTGCTCGATGGGAATCTGAGTGACCCACGGACAGTATCGGTGAAGTATGTCCTGAAAACCACTTTTTCACTCAGAACACACCTCAAGGATACGATCAAGATCTGCCACCTCCGTGGTGATAGTTGAAAAGGTAGCCTTTGAAACAGGCTTCGCCAAGCGAATAACCTTACTCAACGAAAACCTGGAGAGGTACATCTTGACCAAGCGATCAGCTCGTTCATCTTTTCGTTGTATTATTAAACGATGAAATCGAGGAATGATCCTGGGATATCCGCTCCTTGTAAGGGAGACAGGGAAAGGCAGACGGGATGGGCTGTAACCGGTACCACCGTAGGCAACTTGTAGTGATGAACTACATTGCTTAAGGTAAAGTGCCAGAAACAGAAGTCCAGACTTTCTACCAATCCTGAGAACCTCTCGAGAGAAAAGGAATGCAGCGATTGCAATCTCACAGGTCAAACCGCCAGAGACTACTAGGGCCAGCTTTAAAAGCCAACCCCGAGTAGTCTGAGAGTTTTCTAAGACTCTCCGCCAGGTGGAAGCAGCTGAGCGCTCTTTAACATTAAATAAAGCTTTCATAGGTAAGTCAATCATTCTTGTCGTGCTGTCGCTCAAAAAGGTCTTGGTCTTGCTGGTGTCGTTCTATCCGTGGTGTTGGTAAATATCCTTCTTGCCGTCTCTCTGATCGGTCAGTCTATCTGTCGTTCCTGCCCTTCGGTAAGTCAACCATGCCGTCCTTCTGGTAGGTAAGTCACTCTGTCGTTGTCGTGCCTGCCATCCTTTCCCTCGGTAAGTAAAGAATGCCTTCTCTCTTGTTCTTGTCGGTATGTGTCCCCTTTTGTCATAAGGTGTGCTGTCGCTAGTGTTGGTTAATGTATCAAAGAGAGCGAGACTAGAGTTAGTGATCATGGCGAGCGACAAGAGCTGGACGAGCTATTTTCAGAGAGAATAGGGGCGGCTTGTTTGGCTGGAGTCTTTCCCTTTGGGGCTTAGGGGGGACTGTTAAGACAAGTAGCCTAAGTTGTCTAAATCCCCTTCTTCGACTTTACTTTCCATCAATACTCTTAGGGAGGGTATCTCGACTGGGTAGAACTGCTTCCATTCCATAAACCAAGGAGAAAGGCGTCGCTCCTGACGTACGGTATGCCCAAAGTGCATATGGGAGCATTTCATGCTTTGTATGTCTGGACAATTTTCTCTAGAATTCGCACAAGGTTCTTGTTAGCTGCTTCAACCGCTCCGTTTGTCTGAGGTCGGTATGGTGTTGCTGAGCCGGGAGGGGGCCCACCTCTATGTCACTGTCTGACGAGGACATCTCACCACTCGAGAAAATTGAGGCTATTCCTTCAATGCCTTCGGCTTCTGCATGGATGATGAAATTTGGGAAAGTGAGTATTATGAAGAGGATCAAAAATAGGGTCCGCCACCTTTCCCTCCAATTGTGAAGCCCATCCCTCTCGACCCCTTCCCTGTCGAGATTGGTCTGAATTGGACTTGGGGCCTCTTGGAGGAATCGGTCGACCAGGCTATCTACTGCTTTTAACCCAGTTTGCATAGGTTGGGGAACAGGATGAAAGGGAACCGAACCCCTTGCCTCAAAAGAGAGATAGAGCTCTGCTTCTTCTTTGATAGGTATGATACCTTCTTCTTAAGCAGGAAGCCAGTCAAGCGAGAAAGCAAGTGCTAGTGAAAGTCGGAACAAAAAGCGTGCCGGCGTACAGGTTCCGTTCAGGCGTAAGGGAGAGTTCGCTGGACCCATGGAGAAAAACGGAACATTGAAGGAGATAGGGCGGAGATATCCATATCTGATCCGACGCAATGAGGGAAGGGCATCCGACGTTCAGGTGTAAGGGGGTGAGGTCGATCCAAACTTTTCTTTCCAACTGACTATAAGGGGGCGGAGATGAGAGAGCAGAATCCATGAGTTCAGAGCCTTTAATAGGAGGAGGGGGGAGGGGAATTCTATCAATTCCTTAAGGCTATCCGCTACTACTCGATAATCCCTTCCTCAATCGACCAAATCCCCATTGCTTCCATTCCCGGGACTGATAACGATGCACCGATGCTATCTGCTGCTCCCAAGCGGCACATCTCATTCTATTTTACCGGGTCCGAGGCCAATGGTGTGAAAACCCGAAGTCAATCGATGGAGAGAGGAAATGTGCTGGCTTCGGGATAGATTATTTGATATCTGCCGTTTTTTTCCTCCTTTATATCTTTCATTCCTGAACCGGCTAACGGACAACAAGAGTCATTCTTTAAGGGACCGATCTACCAACTTTTGATGCAGACAAACCTAAACCTAAAGAGTATGTTACAAGGGCATTCTCTCTATTTTCATATTACCCATCACTGAGACCGGTAACTAAAAATCCAAACAAAAAAGGGTCTAGGCCGGATGAAAGATGTGGTTCAGGGATTCTTGTCAGTCTATTTCCCTCCCCGGCTAGAAGTTCCCGGAGAAGGGACGGAAAGAGGAGCAGCTTCGATTTGCTAAGATCAGCTGGCCGGTCAGCGATAAGGGAAAGTGAATAGAGCTTGTCCGGCACAGCACATGCGACTTCCTTCCCCACTGAATCCGCTCATTCGGAAGAACATATCTTTTCTTTTGTTGTTCCGCTGAGACAAAACCGTCCCCGATGCTCTCTTCCTTACCTTGGTGAGGAGGGAAGTCAGGCTAATGCCTGCTAGCGTTGGATTCTGGAGTCGATACTGCCCCGGTCAACCGGAGAGACTAGCTAGCCAGCCCATTGTATCGAGTCTCATTTTCCGCAAATGCGCCCTCGCTCTTTGTTTAAAGATAGCTGCCGGTAACAAACAAGCATTCATCTCTGATGTACCCGGAGTCCCCTCCCACTTATATCTTGACTAGCGGGCCATCCCTAGCTGCCCTTGCTCGGTGAGGTAGGATAACCTTCCCTTCAAGCGAGGGATGGAGAATCTCGAACCACTAGTAGAATTGCATGTTGGTTTTTTGCTACTTCCCCACCATCTCTAAGAGGAGCCGAACCGGATTTCTTTCTCCGAACTGAGAAGTTCAGGAAGAGGGCTAGCCAATATGGATAGATGGATAGAGTAGCTTGGTTGCTTAGCAGATCGAGTAGCTTTCCTCATCAGGTGGGGGGATAATTTGATGAAAAAGGTTTGGATAAAGGGATCAAGGAGCCTGTCCTTCGTATAAGGAATATAGGTAGTCACAGACCTGCCCGAAAGTACTGAGCTTTCAATCTCGAATCCGGTCTTCTCTTTCCGATTCGGATTTAGGATTTTTGCTAGGCAACAAAGGACTTTCATGAACGGGCTAAGAAGGATCGCTCTTCGCGTGCGTACTTTTTTTCGATATCCGATATCCGATCCAGCATTTTAGGAAAGGAGGAGGCCCCGTGAAGGAATATTTCGTAAAGTCATTTCATTGTTAAGCTACTACCGGAGCCACTCGTTCTTTACGCCTACTCCACACGGCCAATCACATAGGCAAGTCGTAAGCATCTTATACCAAAAGCTCATCGACGCCTGGTAGATCAATGCGAGTCTCACGTCAACTTGCGAAACATGAGACTCACTATACATTTTTTTTGAAGATAGGCAATCTTTCACAGGAACCGGAACCTGACCTGCACTTAGGGCATTCACCAGCACGGCTAGAGATAGCTAACTCTTTTAATTTCCTTTCAACAAAATAGAAAATCGAGGAAAGAGTACCTTTTCATTCACCTTTAAGGCTGACCTAGCCTTAAATTTGTTGCACGTTTCCACTTTGATTATGATGACAGGGTAGGCAGGGCAAGGATCGATCTCGCTTTCGTTTCGGAACTGGACTTGCTTTCGTGAAGAGATTTCGTTACGAAACTAGATTGATTTCGTGAAGGATGTTTGTTTTCCTAACTTCATCAAGCCAAGGTGAATAAAGAGCTTATTGATAGGAAAGGAACCACGCCTAAATAGAAAGAGGAAATGTGCAAGAAAGAGAAGAACCGTAGGAGGTGAAAGAGAGAGAAAGAGAGCTTACTATTACAAATACAAATACTAAAGGGCTGCCGCAATCGTCTTAGCCTTTCAAAACAAGTCCCGAGCGAGGACTGATTAACCTGGCGATGCGCTGTTAGCAGGCTTGATTCAAACTTGGAGGCTGCGAGTGGAGTAAACTACCATAGAGTGGAGTGAAATAAAGCTTTCTTTCAAAACGAACCAAAAGAAAAAGAGCAGAATTTCAGTAATAAGGAAGAAAACGTTTTTGTCGAGCTTGATAAACTGTGTGCAACTCCTCTTTTCTTTTCCGCAGTTTTCTTTTGGTAGTCGGTTCGTCCGCCCGTTGTTCGTTTGTGGAAGAGCGGCTCACGACGAAACGAACAAAGACCTTACATAAAGTACGATCAGTGGAAAAGATGAGATCGGAGCAGAGCTTTACTCACAAAAGTCAGGTATGACTCAAAAAAGCAAGGTATGTTTGTCTAAAGAAGGAAGCGGTCCGCCCTATTACGTAAGGGCTTCAGCCGCTGCTTCACTAAAGACAAACAACAGACTTTGAAACCGTACATCAAGAAAAAGAGCAGTTTCCGCTCTTCTGACTTTAGTTTCTGCGGACGGACAACTCTTCCTTTAGCAAGGTGTCGGTTGTGTATGTTTGTTGAAGGTCGGTTTGTTCGTTTCGTCCGTGGCTTCAAACGAACAGGCTGTTTGCTTGAAAGAGCGAGCTTTCAGTCCCTTGCTAGCTTGATTTACCTTCCGCTCTGCTCTTACTCACTTTAGTAAGGTTTTAGGTTGTCGGTTCGTTTGTCTCGACAAAATCCGTATTACTGACCGTCTTTCTTACCGTATTATAAGCGCAACGAGACTACAACGAGTTGCGAGACTCAAAAGAGTGACGGCGTTAAGCTACACGAGTCCTTAGGCCTGGCCTGAGGACTTTAGAGTCCATAGGGGAGTTCAGTCAAGCGAGCGAATTGTTGAGCGTTAGGAGTATAGAACGAATCCAAGTCGAGCTCCGCTGGTAAGTTATTAGGATTTTAGAGTCAAGCTTCATCCCCTGCTTCCGTTCTTTTATCACTGGACTTCCGCTCTCACTTGTTGGACGGTTGTAAAGCTCGACTTCATCCGTTAATAAGGAGAGCTCCGATAGGAGCATTAGGAGTCAAGTAAAGAGCTTCATCCCCTGCTTCCGCGGGACAACGTACTCACACAACCGTACTTAAAGTCAGAAGAGAGAATCAGAGTATCTTGTATATAAGTCAATAAGGTTGGTTTGTTCGTGCCAGGCAAGCGAGAAAGTAGTACACGCGGAAAGGATTTGGTGCAAAGCGATCAAGCTCAAGCGATTCAAACTCTCCTGATCAGTCATACTAGAACAGGCAAATAGCAAAGGAAGGCTCAAGTTCAGTCACTAGCGGATTGGATTTGGACTCTCTTTCTGTCTTTCTCAGAAGCAAGCACTGATAGCAAAGCAAGAAAGCAAGCAAGAGCAAGGGAGTAGGAAAGCAGGTGGGTCGGATGGATGGGCAAGGAAAGCAGTAACTAGCTAGTTGGAAGGAAAGCAGTCGAAGAAGGTTTGCAGTAAGAAAGCAAGCGAGCAGTGTTAGTCTCATAGCAAAGCAAGAAAGCAAGCTGACTAAAAGCTCGTGGATTTGAATTGAGAAAGCGGTTCGGTCTCACTCGTGGATTTGATTCTTTAGTCTTGTGCTAGAAGCAAGCACTGATATCTTAGCAGTAAAGCACGTTGAAAGCCTAAAGCTAGCAACGTAATGAGAAAGAAAGCAAGTGACCAGGCAGGCAAGAGCAAGAAAGCAAGCCAAATCGGAGTAAGCAAGCACGCGAGCCAGCGGATATTCTTCTTTCTATCTTTCCTTCTCTTCTCCTTCGACGGGGTAGCTCAAGTTCCGGAATTCCCGGGTGTTTTGCCCGCGCGGCCTTTGTTCTTTTTGATAAAGAAAGCTAGGTCCTTGCTTGCAACGTAAATAATCACTCTTTCTCCTTTGCTTTGCCGGGAAGTCAGTATAGTTAGAGAAGAGGCGCTTTCTCCTCGCTAACCGCTGGAAAGATACGTTATCGAGCCGCTTCGGGACATCTTCCTCGCTAGCGAAGCGATAAACAGATTGCAGTTTCTGTCTGTTTATGTGTCTTTGGTCGAGTTGGTCTTTGTTCAGTGAACCTTCCTTCCCTTCCAGATGACCGTTTTATTTGAAAGTTCAAGTAGAATGGATCTTGCGTTGCGGTTCAAGTTCAAGATGAAGGTGAAAGTTGAAAGTGCAAGTCGTTATAGGGTAGGGTTCGTCGGTCTTGCTTTCTCGTATGACGAAGTGAAGTGACTTGCCTGAATGAGTCTCCGCTTCCGTCTTTTTGAATCTCCTCTGGTTTTGAGTCTCTATGCGTTTGCAACTTTGTGATCAAGTCAAAATGTGTGCATTAGGATTTGGTCAGTGTTAAGCGCAGTTCATGTATCGCCTTGCAGATGCTGTTGCGCCATTGCGGCACCAACTCAAGTACCGTACTGCGCCTAGTTGCTTCGACTATCACGTTGAGGAAGGGTCCCACTTTGGTCTTGATTTGGCACGGACAGTATCTTCAGCTCTAGGGTGATATGTCCCTGATTTTTCGCTATACGGAAGGAGCCACTGGTGCTGTGATTCTGAGACAGGGGATTCTCGGTGCTTGGCAGGAAAAGGATTAGCAAACTGCGGTTTCTTTGACGAAATGCTATAAGCCATGCCAAATGAGCGAGCAATTGGCGGTTTCCCCAAGATGCGGAGTATCAAATTGGTGATATCTCTTCCAAATGTGATACACCGATCTCTCATCTTGCCCCGAAAAGGTATGTCTGCTTCCCGTGTACAGAGATGAGCAGATGGAAAAAGTCCATTTTGCGCTCGTCTCAAGGCAATTTATTAGCATTAGCTTGTTCTTCTTGTACTCGCATTTGATGAGGTAGGGTTTTTGTAGGCGCTTTCTTTTTTCTCCCCTCCTTTTCTGTGATTACTTGGGCAAGCCGTTGTCTTGTAGGCATCGGATGCACTTTGCGAATCGTCATTATAAAAAACCCGAACACTACCTCTGTGCCTGTTTGAATCCTGTGCACGAGGATCAATGGTTCGAAATCTTTGGGACTGAGATGGATCGCCGGAACGCTCCTCAATCATAGTAAAGCGCGGTTTCATGCTCGCAAAGAGATCCGGAAGGGCCCAGAGTTTCAGTCAAGTTACGCCTTCTCCACTTGACTCCACAGGAAGGAAAGGAATGGGGATCGCATAAGTTTCCTTTCTTTGTGGAAGGGAGGCTCGCCAGTGGACGGGAACTAAGACATCCTCACTCGAGGCCGTCAGAATCGATGGAAGGGAAATGCAGAAGGAGCACACAGGGCCGTGTGGGTCCCATTCACTGTCTGGCCTGTTGTTGGATCTTGGGCAAGGTGGCTCTTTCATCCCTATTACCTTTCCTTCTTCAAGTTTGGTAAGGTTTTTCCGGGGTGTTGGTATGGCACCGGAATGAGTCGCCTTGTTGCATGAAACGGACAAGGACACAAAAACTGTGGAAATGCCAGTGAAATGAAGCGAGAGACGCTGCGGTGTTGAGCCTAGAATCTCCACGAGTAGCTGCGCAAGGCTGTAGAACTGGTAAAGCGAACCTGTTGAGTAATCTACTGCGTGTAGCTTAGTTTCTGTGATTCCGTCAAGTTAGCTGTGGAGGTGCGATCGCTATATTTCTTGATGTGCCTTCGGCTGGCTTGGGTATGGAGAGGCTATTGAAGCAGTGAGTGGACCCTTCAGTCTTGTCTAGTCGTTCTAGTCTATCTACGTAGGTGTAGTCCTTGAGTCTTTCTATGTAGTGTAGTCTAGGCTAATCGGTTTGGGTTGGCTTGCCTTCATGTGTAGAATCTGCGGGTCCGGATTTCAGGGTCCAGATTAGCAAGGGCAAGAGGAAGACACTAGCGAGTCCAGTGCACTTTCCAATATTAAGGAAGCCTTGGCCAGTGAGTGGTGTCTCTTTCGAGACCAGCTCCCTTGGTCTGTTGTCTTCATAAGCGGTGATTCCCCTTTTTGAGTCTAGCAAGTAGAAGATCCATATTCCATAGATAAAGGTATCGGTGGGTTAGTGGTCGCTGTCTCGCCCCTGCCTAGCAAGGGCTCGATATCAACCGCTATTCTTCTAATCGCCTATCGCTATTCCCGCTTTTTCTCTTTCCTAAGGTTAGGCAGGTATGGGTCTTCTATTGGTTTGAAAAGGGAATACACCTGCGGGCCCCAGGCTTCTGTTAACGGAGTGAACGTACTGATCTTTTTGCATATTTTCATTATTCCATTATTAGGTAGAGCCTCTCCAGGTTTGCAAGGGGAAGAGGCACACAAACGGACTGAGAAGAGATTCGCTGACGCTTCAGCGACCGCTATCTGATCCGCATTGAGAAGAGAGTTCTGAAATGAAATAAAATATATGATCCCCGTCCATACCGGAGTTGTGCATTGGCAGGACAAGAAGCCAATTTCTGGAATGGCAGAGCAGAATTATCATATTATATGATTGAGCAATCAATTCCGGAGGGTGAACTACAGGCGAATAGGATGCCTGGTTGGTTTAGAGCAGTTATTTCATCAACATGAGAGAGACATCGCCACTGCTAAAGCAAATGATGTGGGAGAACCTGGATTTTAGATGGTGAGGCGAAGAAACGGAAATTGCTTGCTTGAAATGCCATGTACGAAAGGGGCATCTCTTGGAAAGGAATTCATTGACGTCTTCGCATGGTCGATGACCCGCGAGGATATGAGATGGAGCAGCTCCAACATATGAGACCTTTGGAAGAAGATGCAAAGAAGAAGAGCGGGTTTTGTTGTTGTCATGTAGTTAAGGCAATTCCCAAAAATGAGAAAAATAAGAAGCCCTTACCCCCCTCACGCCTTTTGTGAGCTCTTCAGGAAGCAGGGGAGTCGAGCAACAGAAAATTCCATAGAAAGACGTTTTTTTTTCTCAATGCTGGCGGGAGAACGAGAGCTGGAGGCCTTGCTCATAAGTCAATCCGAATTGTGGGCCATATACTATACTTAAATGATTGGTTGAGCTTCAAGTGGTTATAATTCGTGATGGTTATTGATACGAATGTGGTAAATAGACCTGCATGCCATGACTGGGGCCCCTATCAATTTGAATTGAGAAATCCCCGGATCCCCTTATCTGCTTAAAACATTGAAAAATCGATTAAAGATTCAAGAAAGGCCCGAAGCTTTAAAGATGGATTCGGCCGATTGAAGTGAATGAGGCCCGGTAGAAATATGAAATGAAGGGATCCGCCTAAACGGCTATCCGATGCCGGATGTGTTGGACTGGGTAATTCTAATATGGGAAAGACCCTACCATCAGAATATTATGCAGCGTTTGCTGGTGTTCAAAAATAGTCAACATCAGAGGAAAATCAAAGAATCAGAGATAGGCGATCTAAGAATAGAAGAGAAAATGAAATCATCTTAAATAGAGAGAGTAGAAAGAGAATCAATAGAGAGAGTAGAGAGAGAATCGATATCAACATTAAATAAGTCAAAAGATCAGGTTTGAATCGCCTGGTTCAGAGTTCTTTAATAATAATAAAATCGATTGGTGTCACTAAAATAGCGTCTGGAGTTAGGGCATCGTAAAGGGGTTGCCTTGTAAGGGGATGTAGGTTCTGATCCCACCTTTGGAGGATGGCAGAAAGATCTCCTTTGCCGGCTAGACTGAATCGGCTTTTCCGTACAACGATAGCCTTAGCCGGAAAAAGACACTCTTGAATGCTTTCTTTTTTTTCTTTCCATTTGGCTAAAGCGAAGCGATCGTCCGTAAGCTATAGGGTAGGTAGCGGCACAAAGGTAGTCAAACGGTTGTGAGACTTGGATTTTGGCTTATGAAGAATGCGTTGTCTACTTTCTCTTAGTCGTTGGCTTTCTCTATCGATTTGTCTCTTTTGCACGAGATGTATTCCGCAAAAACTACAGTGACGAAGTTGCTTTGACTACTACTGTCCTGAATCATGCATGTTGAATGAATCGACAGAAAGGTGCATCTGACGTTATCCCGACACGGACTCAGAAGTGCAATTTCATTCTCCGCACTGGAGTAGTAGCTCATTTTTTCGTGACTTTTGTGTTCCTTAAAACAAATTACAGTCCATTTTCCCAGCGCTTAGGCAATTGACTTTTGGTACCAAGAGTTTGTGGTAGAAACTCATCAGGACGTATTACAGACGGGCTCTTGCTGCGAAGAATGGACTTGAAGCGTACAACTTCGTCTACGGGCTACGTGGAAAGGATAGAATATGACCCAAATCGTTCTTCTCGGATTTTGAAGTACGATTGATCTCAGGAGTGCGACATAGCTTCCGTAGGGGGGCCGGTCACTACAGAACAAGAGAAGAATTTGTTCCGCCGCGTGAGATTCTCGAATCTACTACGGCCACTACGGACGGCCTATTTTCGTTCTCCGTACTGCCGGTCCAGTGTAAGAAGTTCAGAATGTAGTGTTTTCCGCTCTCTCCTCGCCGATCGATACAAAGGATCGGGGGGAAAAAATCGAAGCTGTGACGGGTTTCCCAAGGATAGCGGTCACTTGTCAGCCTGCTTACGGAGTGGAGCAAATGAGAGAAGAACGACGGGTGAAAAACACTGTCTTTATCAGTCCAAAGGTGTATCTCGCATAGCACAGGGGCACATAGGATCAAACGGAAAGCAGCGCTTTCTTGGCATAGTAATTGGTTTTCTCTCATCAAATCAAGGCCTAAGCAGATCTCGTTATGCACCTGTCACTTATATCTTAGCTGTCGACCAATTGGAAGCAGGCTTCATAGTGAGAAATAGCAATTGGTCCAAACACTCCCACGCTGCTTCAAGAAGTTACATGCCCTTTTCATATTATCAATACGGGAATTGCATGCCATTAGCCAATATTCGCTACGGAACATGGATAACATTGAATGTCATCCAGGTCAAGGTGCTAAGCTGACTCGAGCTGCAAGAACCGTTGCTAAAGTCATTCATAAAAAAGGGAATGTACAAAGTCTTGTGCGGTCACCTCCGGGTGTGGAGAAACTAATAGATTCTTATGCCAAGCAACAATTGGGCAAGTTTCCAATCCCAACCATGGTGCACGTAAGCTTAGGAAAGCGGGACAAAGCCGGTGGTTAGGCAGACGCCCCATTGTGAGAGGTGTTGCGATGAATCCAGTGGATCATCCTCATGGAGGAGGTGAGGGGCGCACGAAGGGAGGTAGGCCTTCGGTGTCGCCTTGGGGAAAGCCCACCAAAGCAGGATTTCGGGCAGTAGTAGGAGTAGAAATAAGTCACCAATAAAGCGTAGTTTCGTTCCCCTCCCTACAGTACATGCACTATAGGTTCGTTCCATTTAGCTACTTTTCGTGTGGTTCGATCAATTCTTTACGTTACGCAGAATCTCTTTGAATGAAGGAAAAGCAAAGCACTAGGGCATAGGAGGTAGCGTAGCTACTAGTAGATAGAGCAAAGTAAGCAGCCGTTGACTCTGTTGATTATGGTGATCCAGCACTAGTAGTAGATCCAGGTCCAAGAAGCACGAGCAGTTCGATACCCAGCAGTAGATCTAGTAGCTGCAGAGCAAGCAGAGACGGAGACAGATACAGAGCCATAGCTAGCAGCAGATCCAGTTATAGAGAGAAAACGTTGATTTTCTTTACCACCAGCGGAGCCATCAAAGCGAAGAGCAGGGGGGCTCATTTGGTCCGTACTGCACTTGGTGGACCACGTAGTACAAACAGAATTGCTGACACGCAAGCGTCGCGTCATTCCAAATCGTCACGTCACTGTAGCAAGTGGGTAAGGTTCAACCTAAGACAAATGGTTTTAGGGAAAACAACACGCGAATTCAGGAGTGGCGGCGAATGATCCGTAAGGAGAACGGTAGAAACTGAAACCTTTCCTCCGTAAATGTGCGCTTTTCCTTTGGACGAGAGGGAACGAGCACAATATCCTCAAGGTTTTCGCTATCACATGCCTGAGCTGCAGCCGTAGCGTTGGCTTCTCTGTAATGGGGCTGGTCTGAATTATAGCTGTGTCCGTATCGATGTCTACGCACTATGAATTAGCTCCAGCGATCGCCGACAAATACCAACCTTCTCAATAGGCTTGTCACGGCCCGGGCTATTGGTGCGGGTTGATCAGATAGGCAATGAATAATAGGGCTCAACCAACCACTGTCACTCAGTCCTCCCCGACTGAGTGGAGGCTGCTCCTAGGTTTCTCTCATTGCGGTTTTTCAAGAATTGGACCCGGGAGTCAGATGAGTGTGTTTGCTTTCGAATAAATTCAAGCAAGCGCCCGGGCCAGTAGATCCAGTTATAGATCAACACCCATGATTAGGAGAGACTCGCTATATTCATTAGGTCTTTCTAGCAGGAGAGACTAGTCTCTCCTAAAGTCTCATTCGTCAACTCGCTCGCTTGACTTCATTGACAATGTAAACTCATGAACCCTGGTTTTCTTCCTTTCTGGATTTCAAAGATTTTCCATATTCCCTTATTCTTCTTTTCGTCTGTACTTCACCATTCTTATCTTCACTTGACTTTACCATCCTTACCTTATCCGCCGCCACTCGTTGCTGTCATTCCACTATAACTCAACTAGCAATCCGGTCCCGAGAATTGGAGCGAAAGAGAGCGTTCGGATGTACTGCCGAAAGGGTTGGGTTTTGGTCCGTTCTTTTGGTGATCAGCGAGAGAGCGGGTTAAGAGCCAGCGTTCTCTACCCCTTCATTCATGCTCGCGCGGAGCCCGGGCGTTCCTGCCCGGGGACTCGGCTCGGCCATATGTCCCGGCAGGAAGAGCTCCTCCAAGATTCCTTGGCTTCCGCATCTGTCGGGCTTCGTGGCGGAGCATTTAGCAATGAATGCGATCCTTACTTAAGGCTTTCGCCTTGTTATTCTCTATACGCCGACGGAACGAACACCAATCATTTTCTATACTACAATAGGGGCTCGCTACGATTCACCCACCTCTATTGCTCCCGTCCGTTTCTCAGACAAGACGGTCTCTAGTCAAGTCAACCCGAGGATCAATCTCCCATGTTGATTCTCGAATCAAACAGGCCCACCCAATTTCTTTGTATTTGTCTGGACCCCTTCGGGATCCCTCCCCGTCCAAATTCCCTTATGCCCATAATAGAACATGTTCAGACATGTATGGTTAGGTGCCATTTGTATACTTGGTGGAACCTGGCATATCTTAACCAAACCCTTTGCTTTGCATGGGCTCGCCGCGCATTTGTATGGTCTGGAGAAGCTTACTTGTCTTATAGAAAAAGGGCTTTATCTGTCTTTGGTTTCATCGCTTGTTGTTTCGTCTGGTTCAATAATACCGCTTATCCCAGTGAGTTTGACGGACCCACTGGGCCAGAAGCTTCTCAAGCATTTACTTTTCTAGTTAGAGACCAACGTCTTGGGGCTAACGTGGGATCCGCTCAAGGACCTACTGGTTTAGGTAAATATCTAATGCGTTCCCCGACGGGAGAGGTCATTTTTGGAGGAGAAACTATGCGTTTTTAAAAAAGGGTCGGTTCAAATAAATGAAGCGGGTGACTCATTCTTTCGATTTCCGGTGGTTTTGATGCAAAAAAGACAAAACTTTCTTGGATTTCCACTCATAAGGAAGGCTGGTTAGGTGATACCTTTGACAACCAGGTTGTATTTTTTGTTGAAATGGGATGGGCGCCCGAGATGCAGTCTAGACCGCCGGCAGCCCTTCGGGTGTACTACCGAAGGGCTATGGCGTTTTACCAAAAAAGCGAACATAGTGACCGGTCCTAGAGACTGAACTTCAGACCGAGACCTTCTACTCAAGGTTCAAAAACTCGTTCCGTCTTTCCCTCCCCTTTCTGAATTTGACTCGGGGAAGGGTCAATTTGACCTCTTCGGAGCATGCTTCACAGCCACTCATTCGCCCTGACCAAACAAATCTATCTCTCAGCGATTCCTTTCTCCGCCCCTTCCCAACCAGCCCGCCCGATCGATCTTGCTTGTAAGATCGGCGAATTCATCGGGATGAATCTGGTCCGAAGCTGTCGGAACGAATCGTTTGCTTTATCGAACAAAAAACCGCCGCAAAATCGGGGGTGTTGGTTGGCCCCCTATTTTAAACCATTACAGCTGGCGTCGACCGGACGGACACGAAGAAGAAGGCAGGCAGCGGAAATGCAAAAGAGAAGAGATTCCCGACCCTATTGAAAAAACCACAAATCTTTTGAATGCAGGTAGCTTGCTTACTCTCAGCCACTAGTTAGAAGGAAATCCCTTGACTTCGCTTATGCTCAGTCAAGTGAGGCGGGCCATTCGAAGTAACGTAACAGGATTCGATTATGCACCAAGGATCCGGAGTTTTTCGAGAAAAGGTCCCATCCATCAATATCATGATTGGGTCGACCAGGCCAGATCATGAGTGAAATATCATGATCGGGTCGATCGGGTCTCTTTTGTGAATAGAAAATCGAAAACGTACATTGCAGCGGAAATACTCGGAATAATTCTACCACTTCTACTAGGAGTAGCCTTTTTAGTGCTAGCTGAACGTAAAGTAATGGCTTTTGTGCAACGTCGAAAGGGTCCTGATGTAGTGGGATCGTTCGGATTGTTACAACCTCTAGCAGATGGTTCGAAATTGATTCTAAAAGAACCTATTTCACCAAGTAGTGCTAATTTCTCCCTTTTTAGAATGGCTCCAGTGGCTACATTTATGTTAAGTCTGGTCGCTCGGGCCGTTGTACCTTTTGATTATGGTATGGTATTGTCAGATCCGAACATAGGGCTACTTTATCTGTTTGCCATATCTTCGCTAGGTGTTTATGGAATTATTACAGCAGGTCGGTCTAGTAATTAGGGGGGCGGCCGTTCGGTCGCCTATGATACTAGGGCCAATGGGTCAAAAATGGGTTTGTGCCGCAGGTGTTGAACGATCTACTCTACACAGGTGTGGGCTTACAGGGCTAGGGCTCATAAACCCTTTCTTTCATTCATCCATAGGGCCCTGGTCGGTCACTTTTCCGGGCCGGGATCGAGAAGTGGAAGTCATAAAAAAGAGATCTTTCTCTGCGCACCTCAGATCCAGAGGAAAGGTAGCTTGCCAAGCTGGCCTACTGCTATTATCATTATTCTCATTATTAGCAACCTTCTAACCCCTTTGTCAACGCGGACCTATAGGTTCGCCTACTTTACTTATGAATGAAATATAATGAAAAATGGGTTCTTCAAAAGGAAAAGGCGACGAATTATCCCCTTGAGCCATGAGCTTATTCGACGTTAGGAGAAGCGGCTATTGAGCCAAGACGCTTAGCCCCCTACATTAGTAGAAGTAAGCGGCTTTTTTAGCCTAGCCTACTATACTATAGTAGGGTAGGCGAGCGAGTTAGCGAAGACGCTTAGGCTAATAGATAAGAGAGCGTCGGTGCCATTCTACTACGCTACGCAAAGGTTACGAAGTAACAACGCTCTTAGGAGAGTTAAGGGCTACCTACATAGAAGAACCGCTGTTCGCTGACTTTCTAAGGTATAACCGCTCCGTGGGCTTTTCTCCCCTACTGAAAAGGGGCAAAGCCGCTTCGCACCACTGATAGACTACTTAAGATTTAAGATTCAAAAAAAAGGCGCTACTTAGTTTCGCAAGCCTTTGTCATTGTCAGTCGGCCTATGTATGCGGGCGCACAGCCCCCTGCGAATCCGTAAATCTGAGGAGCATACCATGCCGAAAAAAAAAAGGATGGTCCCCCTATGCATTTCATTTCATTCTTTCCGGAACGGAACAAAAAAAGAAGTACCTGACCCCCCCATCATGGTGAACCTCTCCTTGTGATCGGGATGAGGTAGATGCCCCCCAGCCGGGGGGCGGATCGAATCGGAGTTTCCTTAGGTAGCCACCGACCTACAGTTATCCTTAAACTTCCGTGCTTGGTGGAGAAGAAGCGAACAAAGGTACGCTCGCTTGCTGTCTTGTTCTCTGCCGCGGACTGGGATCGCTCGCCAGCTAGGTCAGATTGGAGCAACATTGTTTGAGAACATATTACCCATCTTCGGGGACAAGGGGCGGAACGACCTCTCGATCTACTTACTGCAGCCCAGGACGGGCGTCGTCGTCTAGGCGTTCCCTGTTGCTCCGATCTCCCCTACGCCTAGGACGTTGTCTGGGCCAAGAGCCATAGTTAGTTGCTGTTTCCGTTTGGTTGTTTTTTCTCGTTGTTGATACCGGCAAGACCCAGCCAGATGATGTCTGCTGGTTGGTAGTGAGAGGACTCTTAGTACCCGCATACCCTGGTTAAAAAACAATCATTTGATTTTGTTCCTTGCTCTCCCTTAGCAGCGGGAAAGGAGTCTATCTATCTGCCTAGCTTTGGTAGATTTCCCCCAACGCAATCCACAAACAGCAATTCCACGAATCCCTTGGTGGATAAGTCCGACGACTCAGCAGCAGTGCGGAATGGAGTTTCTCGTCCGGTGGATCTGATCTCTAGTTTTTGGGGCAATACATACCAAAAGGTTCGAAGAAGGAACGCGCATAAGAGTATATAACCAACCCACCCTTCTGTATAACCTATTCACATTAGTGAAGCGGCTGGATGCATAAGGGAAATGCACGTTTGTGAGACCGGATGCATAGGGGAGTACACCTACGAGCACGGAAGAACGTGGGTACCACTGACTGTGGTCAGATTCTTAGCCCTGTTGATGACTCCATCTAAAATACAAAACAATAGGGGCAGCCGGAAACGGCTGCTCGTTTCGTATCTTGAAGAAAGTGGGCGCATTCGGGATCGGGCGGGATTAGATCGTGGTCGATGATACGGTCGAAAAGACCTGCGAGCGAGATTGTTTTGAATAGTGACTAGACTCCCTATCATTGCCTTATGAGTTCTAACATCCTACAATCGTACCGATGTCTACTAAACACCTACGGGCGGGTGCTCCGCAACAGCGGCAGTAGTGAACATTGCTACTAAAGAAGGGAGAGGGCCGCGGCCGTCGCTACTCTAGTTTATGGTATATTCGTTCCGGGAGTGTCCAATTCCCTGGAATCGTACTACCTGTTGTCCCACCGGGAGGGAGGTTGTGTATCGCCAGATGTCCAATCCCGTAGTATCTGGATTCGTAATACCGAACCCTCAATATTTGCACGATCGCGCATGGGCTCGTAGGAAGCGAACTCATAGTAAGCAAGAGGGCCGGGAAGGAGGGAGCGGGAACCATAAAGATTCCTACGATGAACCCCACCAGGAGCCCCCCGATGAACGAAATAGACCTGTCATGTCACCGTCACCGGCCGTCATCGGTTCCCTATCGAAGAAAGGAAGGAAAGGGTTTCATCCTATTCCCTGTTCGTGCCCGGCCGATCAGATTGTGAATCTTTCTTCCAGTCCGGCTATGCTCAGATCTGATCAATTGTCCTGGTCGTCGACGTTCGCCCGCCCGGGTCCCCGCTGCATCCCGAAGCGCTATCATGTAACCATTGGTCGGTGCCAATGAGTGCATTGATTCGCGCGTCCGGTGCGGAGATCAATAGATCACATGGCCCGCCCGATCAGGATGTGCCAGGGAGCTACGAAGTGCTCGTGGGTGGGCATTTGCATTTCCCCCCAATTGTGCTCGCTCCTTCGGTGGGATCCTTGTGCTCCGGGCGCTCAAAACAGGTTTTCCGCCCGCGGCGCTTTTGCGTGCGTTCATGACTCTTCGAGCCTTCGCTAACGCTTGGCCCTTCTCTATGCCATCTAACTTTTATGAGACAGGGATACAAGACTTTATGAAAATCCCTATCCCCGGTAAGAGTCAGTCATGCCAGTGCCAGTAAGCCGGTCAGTCAGCCCCCCCTAATTTCTTTCTACTTACCCAGACCCCTTCTGTCGCCTTAATCGAATGATTGGTAGGGCCCGAATGAATAGTGAACTTATCATAAAGGAAGAACGGGGTCCCCTGAATGAAGAAGTCGCGGGCGGGGCCGGTCCTCCGTCCGCCCAACCCATTCGTCATCCACATGGGACGGGGGCCGGGGCCGCCGCTCAATTCCATCCCCGCTTTATCGGGCCTTGTTGTTATATAGAGAAGGCCCGAACGATCCAGCAAGTGAGCAACGCGAACGATCTTTTCTGAGAACACTCTTTCGGAAGGCCGCCCAGAATGAGTCATGATAATCGCTCTGCTTCGCAGGCCTAGGAGGTTTCACAAGAATCCAGAGTGGACGTTTGTTTGGGCCACTTCCCTTTTGCATTTCACAATGCATCACCGAGCCGGCCCCCGTCTACATGCCCGGGAACTGAGAGCTCCGGCCGGCCTCGTCTCACTTGCGAACAGACTAGTCCAGCATATAGTTTCGGCCCTGGCATCCGACCGGTAGCTCGGCGCCCCCGGCCTACCCACCTACTCCCATCCAAGTAGTTCCTACGTGGCACCTGGTCTACTCAGTGATCCCCCTAGGGCCGTTCTCATGTGGTACCCAAATCAGCTCACTCGGCCCCCAGCGTTGGTCTTAGTAGCACGCACACCCCCTATGGGCTCGCCGCCCCCGCCTCTCAAGCGAGACTATGTATTTATATATACAAGGCGTCTTTCCCTAGGTTACTAGGTCCACGCAAGACCTGCTTTGGGTTCCTGGTTCATGCACTGGAGGTCGGCCCGAATAGTAGAGTATATAACCAGAACCAGAATAAGAAAAAAAATCCCCCGTTGTTCCTCAGTAGCTCAGCGGTGGAGCGCAACTGGTAGGTTCAGGGCAGTCCTTCCAATCTCTCCCCGGTCTCCCCTATTCCTTCTCGCATGCATGATGCGAATTGGGTTCCATTCCTCTCCGTTCCACTTCAACTTGTCGGAACTGAACTGGGAAGGGCAGATTCGGGGAGCACACAAAAGAATGTAATTCCTCATGAGATGGCGGGGCCGGGCCGAGAGGGAGTGTTATGAATCGATCAGGTTCGCTATTCGGTCGATCATGGAGCAGGGCTGCCGAGATCAACGCAGCATGACCGACGTTTGTCTTCGGGAGGGGTCGATCAGATGTTGTATCTAGCCCTGAGCCATTTCTTTCTGACGGGGTTATTATTCACGTAATTTGATTGATAGTTCGCCCCGGGAGCTTTCGAGAGCCGTTCTTCTATATGTCTTTCGTCCACTCCTCCCTCATCTGACTCAGTGACAGATCTTTTGCATGCAACTTCCCTCCAGCTCCTACATGCCGCACGAATGCTTTTACGCTATAAAAGTGCCCCCTTCCGTTTGGTCCTGTGTCCCTTCATTTCTCCGTGTGGACGGACCTTGCACCCCCCCCCCCCAGAAGCGGAGCGGTTACTAGGATCAATCACCGATTTTTTCCCCCCTAGACACTCTCCCTCCTTCAGCCTCAGTATCTTAACCTCCGGACCCCTTCGGGATGCGATCCATTACGGCATCTGTCAAGTAGTCTTGATGCTTAGCATTTGCATCCAAGTTACAACTATATACTCTGCTAGGTCCGGTTGAGCTCCGCCAGGCGTTGCCCCTGCCGTCCCTTAATCAGCTCTCGCCGCGCAACTACATAAAAAAAAGAAGGGGCCACCCCTTCAATGAAAGAAAGAAGGGCGGGGGGCTCTCTCTATACGCGGGTCCACCCACGGGGAGGCGATAGGAAGATAAGCTCTCTTCCCATTCAGGTGCCCGCCCTATACATCACTTATTCATTCGAGCCGGAGCCGAAGTCAAAAGAGGATTCCCTTTAGGGCTCATCTCGAAGCACCCCGCCCGAACAAATAGAAGGCAATAGCAATAGACTGGCTACTGATAGAAGAATGAGCCTTTAGGTTCTCTTCTTCTTCTCTTGGGGCCTTCCCTCCTAGTATAGCCCGCCCTTGTGTGTTGCTTCCTCCCAGCCATGCCATGCCCTTCTCCCTTCCTGTCGAACACTCTTACAAAAGAGAGAGATGCAACTTGTTTTTGCGAGTGGACTTTCTTGTTTGGAAGGTACTTTGGGCGGGCAAGGGGTAATAATGAAGAATAGGGGGTGAGCTGGGAGTAGAACGGATGCTCCCTCATCCCTTCGAGAACAGGGCAGGGCAAGAAGAAGGGCCAATCAAATGGTCGGGAGATTGAGGAAGCTAGGGATACTACAGGAGGAAAGGACAAGCCTATGAAAAAACAGGGTAAAAGTGAGCCCACGAGCCTTATGTATCAGAGGGGGTGGGGCATCCCCCTCAGAGAGACAAGGCTCAAGTTGCCATCTGTTCGCCAACGAGCAAGTGGCTTTTCGTAAGTAGCTCCAGTTCTGGATTCCTGTGAAATTCAAATCGAAATGAATTGCATAAGAATAAGGGATCCCAAGCAATGCCCCAAAACTCCCAAGACTTTCCGGACTAAAACCCGGCGACTTCCAAATGAAAAAAAGTGTTTTTGCTAAATAGCAAGAAGCGGAACGACAGGCGTGAAAAAATGGAATGTTACCCTTGTTCAAAAAGAACTTCCTCTTAGCTAAGTCAGTTGAGATAAATAAAAAGGACGAAACTAGACTCCGTAGAACTAAGACCGACATTGTGCGATTTCCTTCGGCATCCATAAAGAGTAATAAATTGGAAAGGTTCGGCCTAGCAAGGAACGCACTCAATAGGGTAGCTACGCATAAAGTAATTAGGTTCGAGCTGCTTGATTTCCCGCTACCTAGAGGCAATTCTCCCCTAAGGCCATCTGGTTCATTTCTTTCAAAAACAGGCGTAGGATCACCCGGCTATTTGGCAGAAACTGTCTCCAACTAACAGGAAATTTGGATTCTGTCCTTACGAGCTCCAAGGCTTTCAGATAGAATTCACTGCCCGGATTCTGCAACTGGTCTACCAGCATACTGAGATCCTCCCGAGTTACTATATCCCCCGGGCTGATCCTTTGAGCAAGGTTTTGTGCTATGTCCCACCGGGTGTATTGCTCACGAGGAATGGCACCATCGAAATACGCCTCCAGAAGGGTAGCCGTAGCCGCCTTTAGGCGCAAAGTATCAGCGGAATCCATCGGATGCGCCTGTGGCAGGTCGACTTCAGCCAAAAAGTTCGGGATTGGGGTCTGGCCCTAATTTAAGGAACTTTTTCAGAAAGTTTTTAAGTTTCTTCATGAGATACCGGACCTATTTTTCTTTCGAGAGCTATCGCTCCTACTCCTACTCCTCCTCCTTCTCCTTCTCCTCTTTCATCGTCGTTGGTCCTTTTGACATAACATTCTCGGCCGGGCTGCTGCTTGTTCTACCATTTCCCTACGAGATTTCGTAATCCACTATTTGAATCCAAGAGAGGAAGTCTCGTAGCCGGTAAGGGAGATGCTTTCGCGTCCTTCATGCCCGATTTCTTCTATTTTTGGGTTCTCAAAAACGTCGATTTCAGAGCCTATAACAGGTAAAGAACGAACATAAACAGCAGACGCGCATGCAAGCATCCTTGATGGAGGAGACCGACCTGCCTCTCATAGCATCTTGCTTTCCTGGCTACCACTGCCCAGATTCGACGATTGGTGGATTTACCAGACGTGACTTCTGGAATTCTGTCACACAAGTTGATTGTTGAGAAGCAAACTTCGCTTCCCTTGCTCCATCTCTCCGAATCAGCTGAAAACTGGTGACTGGGGTCAACAACCAAATTCTACTTTTTGGTGTAATTCCCCGATTTCTTGAATTCTTCAAGATTCCGTAAGTAAAAAGAAGGCGCTTATGAGAAAGAACTCGAATGCTTTCTCGGTTGCCAGATCAACTGAAGAATTCTCTTCCACAGCTTCTGTTCACGGAGCTGAAATGAACTCCCGATGGTGTTTGTGTTCTGTGCCCCTAAAGAATGCAAGTTTTGAAGTCCACTTGTAACGATTCTTTTAAGATTCTTCTTTTTAATGAAAACACCGGAACTGCTATTATTACTATGAAGAGTACTGAACGGAACACGGAACTGAGCTCGAACTCCTTTACTCTCTTGTGTTGTTCAATCAAGCTAAATGAACAGATTGGAAAAAGGAAGCCACATCACTGAGCGGGACTGAACCCAATCAATCTGTCAACCTAGGGCGGACTGAATCACAGACAGGGATCACCGGGCCGGGCACTTCTTGAAGCATCGCCCTGGCTATCTTTTTTTATCTGTTTACGCGCATTCTATGATTCTGGTAACCAATCTCATAGGGGAGAAGTCATCTGTCACACGCGGGTGTTAGGGCGAACTCCGGACCTCAAACAACGACTTTCGATCATTTTGATTCCGATGCTTCCAGCAAGCAGCTGACAGCGAGTGAGCCTTCACCCTTACTTGGGGATTTCAATGATTCGGAACCCAACCCCCAGAGCCGAGGCTCTTCGAGACCTTTGCTCCATATCCATTCTCGGGCGGAGAGAGACCAACTAATCCCATTCTAGGTGCTCTGCTGGCGATCAGGGGCTGGGGCTGGAGAAGCATAACTATGAACCTTCCCAGGCGCAGCTATCAATCCCATTCCATCTCCCGGATGAGAGGCGAGTAAGCCAATCAATCTAAAGCCTTCATCCCGAACCACTGGTATCGGTATCAATGGTCCATCTCCAGCTGACTAAAAGATGCTTGGCCCTTCGAGGCTCGAAAGCAGAACTATGAGTCCTTTCGGTGCCACCAACCCAGCCAGTGGAAGCGGGCCTTCTGACAGCAACGAGCCATCTCGTGTGGAAACAATTGACCCAATAGCTTGATCTGGGCCGGCACCATCTGAGCTCTAAACTAATCCATTCTCTGGGATCGACTCAACCAGATAAGCTTTCCTCTGCTGGTGAGCCCACTTTTCCAAGTCCATATCTTCCGGCATCACCATTCCCAATGCATTCTCTTCCAAAGCTATCCTTTGAAAGCTGGGAGACCCACTTGTTATGACGTATCTAATAGGCAGCCTGAACCCACGAATGTAGGTGCAGAACCATCAGCTTTCCTTCAACCTGTACCCAAGAGGCCCGTAAATACCTGGCCAATTGCTTCACTTCCAGTCCCAGGTAACCTCCTTTCTCCGGCAGCAACTACCCGACTAATGCTTTCGATGCCTCCCTCCATCTCCATTTCAATCTTTTGATTACGAACCTAGTGGCTAAGAACCAACGATCTCAGGCGAGCGAAGGGCAAACTAAACTCTCCTTCGGACCCTGTGCCTTCAGCCAATGCTGACTCAAACCGATAAGCTTCTGCTGAGCCCGAACCATCGAATGGAAGTTCAAAGCAACCCTCTAGCCGAACCAGTGGGAGCTGACTCAACCAACTTACTAACCTGTAGAGCAAGCAACAAGACGTGTTCCCTCTACTTACTCACCACCAGGAGAATTCCCTGAACTGACTTACTCATACTCACCAGGAAAAGAAGCTACAAAAAATGATATTAGAAACTGTCCTAATACATTAGAAACCTTGCCCGCTCTCCTACCTCAAAAGAGAAGACAGTTCCATAGCCTAGCTTCCTACTAGCAACTCGGTCAGATAGGAATGCCCACTACAAACTACCTAGAGAAGAGATTCTATTAGTTAGGTTAGCTCGTTAACAACGTCTATAGGTTTAAGAATTCCTTAAGAGCTAAGAGGGAAGGGAAGGTCCTCCGCTTAGAGTTATAAAAGAAGGAGAGTGCGGCTACCCTTACTCGAGACCCCACCTAGAACCAACTGGGCGATCTCCGTCGATGCGCTATGAGAAAAGAGCCGTAGGAGGGGTAGCATTGATTTTTATATCTTTATTTGATTTAATACCAGCAATGCGGCTAGCTACAAGAAGAGAGCTACTAGCTACTACTAGCTACTGGGAACTACCTAGATACCTAGCTACTAGGAACAGCCTATAGCTACTAACTCAAAGCTTGGGAGACGTTCGATACGCTATACGCAATTTCGTAATAGTCTAGCCAGCTCACTTCTATTGCCCACACGTAGTAGCAAGAGCAGCAGATCCATTTCCCATTATTGGATTAGGGCGAGCCAAAGAAAGTATAAGCATAATTCTCCCTTTACTCTTCGAGTCAAGCACTTTCAGTCCCTTTCGTCGAGCCAATAACAATTTCCTCTGTTGAGCCAGTAACTAGAAGAAGTCAGGCTTTTCCCGCGACTGAAATGGAAAGCTCCTCGTTCTCTCCCGCTTGCTCTCTGCATCCTTTCCTTTCGACCTCTGAAAGCCAGTCTTCCACTTGGCCAAGATAGACGAGAAGAAGTTCTATGTCTTCCGCGGTCTGCTAACTCGTCCTTCCTTCTTTGAATAGCCGGAGTTCGGATCGATCTTTCAATCTTTCTTTCGTTCCTATCCGGGACTCCTTCGGACCATCTCCTCCATTAGCCCCCTATCGTCTAAGCTTTTGACTGAATCACAGACCAGGAAGAGTCAAGTCTTACTTATTTGATTTCAGATTCTTGAGCTATAGAGTAGGTTCAGTAGTCTCTGCGCACCTTCCACTTGTGGCCTTCTTCGACCCGATCTCTTCTTCTCTTTGGTACAGTACTGTGAAGTCCGAAAAGGAGCCTGACATTGGCTTGCAGTGGTTTAAAGAGATTTAGAGTGGGTTAGTTACGTAGTTAAAGAGAAGGAATCTTTATCCACCAATAGCTTCGCTAGTTCTCATAGGGGCCTTACTCCTTCGACTAACTCAACTAAATCAACGGAAAAATGGATTGCGGAAAAGACTCAACTAGTGTCATAGAACGACTAAGACTATGATAGCTAGTGCAATCCATAAAGGAAAGGGGAGAAGTACTTAACAACGAGTCCGAGCACAGATCCACTCTGAGAGTCAAGTCCGAGCACTATCCGCAGAAATGAGCACGTACAAATGAACCAAACTATCAGGCTGAACTTAGCACTACGAGCTCCCGATAAAGGCTTTTATTTTATTATGCTTGCCTGAGAAAGATGTTTTTCCAAAAGTCCAAGATCTAGCTACTTCCACTTCCGAATCAAAGAATCCGTCTAGAATCATCGCAGACAGCTGAGCCCACAATGGCATTTCGGGAATGTCCAGATTAAGATCCTGCCGTGCCGCTATTACGAGTAGATGTGAAAAGAAAGGTCATGTAGATTGAAAAGGTAATGGGATACTCCATAGCTACCGATTACTTAGACCGACGCCTTCCAAGCCCACCTTTAGCCCACCCTCTGAAGGATTGACTTTCACTTTCCGTACAGCCTTCCCCACCTTTAGCCCTCCTTTGCCTATTCCACTCTCGCCTTGAGCCAGAGCCCACCATACAAAACACGAATACTAGTTAGACTGCCTATACAACGTTATCTTCTCCATGGAATTGACCTAGAAGAAGAAAGATTAGAAAGATGAGCATACTATTCCCTTTGGCTTTCGTGGGATTAGATTGAGATAGATTTGAGGGTTCCGGATCACCAGTTGTTGGCTTGCCCTGCCTTGGACTTGCCATACTTACGAGGGAAGAGAGGCAAGGGCGAAGCGAGGCTCATCGTACGCTCACCGGGCTCTATTTGTCTGATAGTGCTCCGGCTTCGATTTCTGTCGAATGATAATGATTCAGAGGTGGTGAGCAGACTCCTGTAGCACTAGGGCGAACAATGACCAGTTGATCGGTTTCTTCAATCAAAGTTTTGGGAGGGGTTCAATTCAAATGAGAGTTCGGAGAGCTATTGAGACGATTCCGGACCGGGGAGTGGATGGACTGAAGTTGGTTCGAAGTCGGCCTTCGCTCAGTCCTGGCTGGGAGCTGGCAGGGCTAAGGCGTTGCGCTCGGGCTGCTTCCCAAGGTGCCCTTCCCTTCTCTCAACTAGCCTTCGGAGCTCCTAGTCGTAAGCATATGGCGCTATTCAGACATTTAGTCCCTTATCTGCTTTCAAGTCGGGAAGTCTTTAGTCGTAAGTCGTTAGTCCCTATTCCGCTCTGTTCGAAAGCTGGCAAGCCAAGGGAGGAGTAAGCTGTCCCTAGTTCGAGGTCGGAAGGCAAGGGAGGAGTAAGCTGTCAAGTCGGGATAGGCCTTTGATGGAGGGGTTTACTGGTTGCGCGTTCTTCTTGCTTTAGGGTTCCAAACCTATAGTCTTTTCTTTCTTTCCTTTTACCAAGCAACCCTGTTGCAATCAACCGTATCAAGTCACTATCGAAAGAATAAACATGCTCCCACTAAGCGAAACATTCGAAGGAATCTTTAGATAGCAACGAAAGGTGGTACATGTCCTTTAAAGACCTTGGGTGGCAAACTCTTGGTCAAGGGTTCATCTAACATCTCATGTGTTGAAATGTGGGGAATCTCTAGAAGTCCTTGTCTTACTTTATCTCGTACGAATAGGTACTTGATGTCAATACGCTTGTTCATGGCTATCACGTGGTCATTCTTTATGTACTTTATGATGGCTTCATTGTCATAGTAAATCGTATCAGCTTACTAATAGAATCAACGATCTTCAGCTTGCTTATCCAATTCTTTAGCCATATCGCCTGCTGGCTTGCCTTAAAATAGGCAACATACTCTGCCTCCATGGTCGAGGAAGAGGAAGTCACTAGTGATTGTCTTCCACTCCTATATGAGATGGCTCTGGATGCCCGCAAAAAGATGCTCCCAGAAGTAGACCTCCATTCATCCTTATAACCAATCTGAATTTGAATACCCGACAACTTCTAATACACCAGATCTTCTATAGAAGAACATTAAATCCTTCATCCTTTGCAAGTAGCATAGACTTTCTTTACCACTATTCAGTGAATGGCGCTAAGATTCTGCTGAAATCGACCAAGCGTACCTGTAATGAAACTGATATCAGGCCGGGTGCAGACCATGGCATACATAAGGCTTCCTACTGCTAATGCGTATTCTCCTTTATCCATTTTCTTGCTTTCAACTACATTCTTAGGACATTGTTTTTTTAAATACGTCTCCTTTAGTGACAGGAACCTCTCCCGGCGCACAATCCTGCATCCTGAACCTTTACAGTACCTTATCAATGTAGGCCCGCTGAGACAGACCCAAACGTCCTGCTGACCAGTCCCTATTGGTTTTTATGCCCAGAACATATGATGCCACAGCAAGATCTTTCATGTTCAATCTGTCTGATAAGAATTGCATCGTATCCCAAAGCATATGAAGGTCATTATTGGTCGATCAAATTGAATCCATAGTTCAATGAGGATCGTGTACTTTCCCCCTCCTAGCTTGAGGTATAAACATTGATACATAGGATTATCTCTAAAACCGAAAGATGAAACAACCTGATGAAAATTTAGGTACCACGGAGGCCTTGTTTAAACCATACAACAATCGCTTGAGCTTGCAAACCAGCTGCTCTTTACCTTTAGCTGCAAAACCTTCAGGCTGCTCCTTATAAATATCTCTATCCAGATCTCCATTAAGTAAAGCTATCTTGACATCCATCTGGTGCAACTCCAGGTCATAGTATGCCACCAGTGTGAAAATAATCTTTTTAGAATCCTTCTTGGAAATTGGTGAGGTCTCCTCAACATCAATTCCTTCCTTTTGCTTGTAGCCTTTTGTCTTTATATATCTTTATATTTTTACTTTTGAAGCTTTCTCGCTTCGGGGGAACACCAGCTAAGGCACTAATAACAGCAACAGCTCGCGGAACGAGCCTCCCCTGTCTCTTAAAGGCCGGTCAAGCTATATATAGCTGCTTCAAAACTAGATAGGCTATCTACTTATAGCATAGCGCACTTTTCAGCTGCCTTTAGTTCGGTCGAGTCACTTTCAGTATTCTCTTCCTCTGCTTATTTCATTCTATAGGGCTGACTCGGTCGCTAAAGCTACCTTTCCCTATTGGATTGGTCGAGCCAGCTTCTGCTTCTTATTCAGCTCCTCTCCTTTCATCACTTCGTCCTTGAGCTTCTTCTTATTCCTTTGCTTTTCCAAAGAAGTAAGTAAGATAATATGATGAACTAAGCTGACGTAAGTGATTTACTAATAGTAGTAATTAATAATAGGTAAATAATATAGTGGTAATATTTCTGACCCCCTCTCCTTGATTAGTCGAGTACCTTTCTTCCTTCGCTTCCTTGCTAGCTTCCTTATGAAGCCTTGCCAGCAAGCCGTCACCTTCTTCTTAATCTCCCTCTCCTTCTCTCCTTAATTAGCCCCTCTCTATATAGCTTCGTTCCTCTCCTCGCTTTAGTAGTTAGGTTAGGCGAGTAGCTTCTTCTTCAGCTTCCTGGCGAAAGGTGGCACCAAGCGTCCTTTAGTCAGCTCTTTTTGGTGTGAGGGCTTTTAATTCTAAGTTGGATCGGCGCTTGCCTTAAGTCGCCAAGGGAGTCAGAAGATGCTATTAGTGCGATACTTGCTATGCTATAAAGAGAAGTATAAGTCAGGTGATATTGAAGTGAGTAATATAGTTGTGATGTGATATTGATTCTAAGTATAATAGTTGTTCTCTTTCTTCTTACCTTATTAATCTTAATCTTCCTTTGGTCGAGTCACTTTCAGTATCTTCCTCTGCTTGGCTTGAAGTCGAGAGCTGTAAATCCCATCGCTCCACTCCCCTTAATGGCGCCAATGGCGTAATAAGGTTCCTTCATTCGTCAGCTAAAGAAGAAGTCATCTCTTTATTCCCAGCTGTTAGTCCTCAGTCCGAAGGGGCTACTAGTCGTAAGGCTAGGAAGGCAGGTTTCTACCGACGCTATTAGTTGGCTAGCTAGGAAGGCGAAAGCCACTACTGACACTAAAGCCTACGCCTATCTAGGGAAACAAAAGCCGTACTATCTAGTTTTTCTTTGCTCCCTCTCCCGGCTTTATTAGTTAGGCGAGCTAGCTTCCGCTTCCTTCAGCTGGGTTATTTGTAGTAGGAGGAACTCTTTGAATGGAAAGAACAGAACATGGAGCGAGAGTCGTGATGCAACTATTGCAGTGCAGTATGAGGTCAAAAAGTGTCTTCTTGACCAAGTGCGGGCAATACGATGAGATAAGAATTTGATTTAGACATATTATGTAAAGACGAACGTAGAAGAGAAAGGAGATCTGGAATACAAATTTCGATTTTCTCAGGGCGGAATATTATGCTCAATCAACTTCGAATGAAGTTCAGTTGCAGGTACGATCGAGTCATTCCGAAATTGATCCAGTTGAACAAGGAAGAAAAGGGGTGATTCAATTTGTTTGAATGATTGTCAAATCCAAATCCGGATCTATAACCAGAGAATGACGTTCCAGGGTTCGTATTGTTGTTATTCACGAGTTGCTCATTTGTTGATTCCAAATTCCGGAACCGGAAAAGGAATGACCAAGTTTCTCCACGTCCTCTCCATACCTGAACGAACCATTGCTGTAGCAGTGCTTCCCGTTGGTCCGAGTCAGATTCGGGCGGGCAGCCTTATGTTATATTATAAAGTTGGTTATTGGAGGATCCCGCTCAATAAGATATGGATATGGATCTTTATAGAGGGAGATACCTACTAAGCCTGGTGCAGGTACAAGAAGGCCCGGTGGTGCTTAAACAGATAGAAGGAACCCAGCGAAGGTAAGCTGGTGCTCAAACTGTATCAACTTATGATGCATCTACCCTTCCATTAAAGCATTTGAGTAAGGCAAGTCAAGAAGGAATAAAATGGGTACTTGAGAAAGAAAGGCCAGGCCAGGGCAAGAAGCATAAGCAGACGAGAAGAAGAATATACCACTATATAAAAGCTATGCGCGAGGCAAAAGCCGAACCCCTCGAATGAGGAATTGCTTAGAGTGATGACTCAGCCTTGAGTGGGGGCATCCCTAGCTTACTGACACTCATACTTTCCCTTCAGGCCTTCGATTCTATAACCTTCAGCTACTCCAATTGCATTGATCAGTGACACATCGAGGAAAGCCCGTCTTTTTCGCTTAAATTCGAAGTCACTCCTGCTGTTATGGTCTCGAAATAGGAATAAGAGTCTACGTCTACTATTTCAGTTCCGAGGAAAGAGAGGTGTAGTTTTCATATTGCGTATATAGGTAGGTGAAAAGAGATGCTACCATGAGAATAAGTCCTACGGTTCTCTTCTCCTAGCGCAGCAAGCTCGGGAACCCCCTCTATCATCGTATGAGGGGACGAGCGGTACCTCATTCAATCTTCCTATGTTTCTATCTATTCTAGTGTCATAAGGAAGAGTGACCACCAAGATATATGTGACTGGACCTGGCTGCCCCAAGCTGCCTACGTACCCCTGGATTTGGGAGCAAGTCAATACGTAGTTCTTCCCAATCAAGCTACTTGCCCTATCGGGATCAGTCGTCCTCCTTATTATAGTCCTCCTAGAATCAATCTATTCTACGTTATTCATCCGACTTGGGAGTATATTCCCACATGAGAGAATACAATCTTTCTTTCTTATTGGAACTATTCAATTCAAAAGGAAGATGCTCCCCCTTATTTTAGTGCTCCAGTTGAAGGGAATTCACCCTCTCGAGGAGCGCTTTACAAAACCCAACCGAAGCCTTATCGAGCGCTAACGGCTCGATGTAATTGTGAAAAGAGCTGTCGGAAAGGGAGTTTTTTTCCCTATATTCAGAAGTACGCGCAACTCTTGCTCCACATGGGAGCGCAGAGGTTGTGGTGCCAACTGATTGTTGGGGAGAGAGAGAGCCGTTTCCCACTCGAGCTTGGGAAATGAGGTAGAAGCCCCCGAATCCGCCCCCGCAGGCAACATCATCATCATATTGACATTCTCGAGAGGGGGCGTGGCGTCGGCACCGGCGTACGATCGTACAATCAAAAGGATTCCCCAGGACACCCTTCTCGACCACGGGCTTTGCCGTAAAAAGAAGGATATCGAGATTCCTGCTAAAATGCAGCTTAGTTTCCAAAGAAGGCCTTGAAAATCGGAAATCATACCTATTTTAAGACAAAAAAGATATAAGACTAATAGCAGCTAGCAGCGTACCCAAGATAAGTAGTTTCAATAGGCAACCCGCCAAAAACAAGCGAAATCTTCTTTGTTTAAAAAGAAGTAGGACTGCCCTCTCTCTCTTTTTTTTTTACCATACCATACTACCAGACGATCAAGGAATCAATGACGTGAAATCCAAAAAGAGGACGGTCCAGGATTCCATTTCCAATCATATTTAACCATTATGAGTTGGCCTTTGCTTCAGGTAATCTTCCCATGATGAATAGCCCTATGATTGATGTCATTCCTAACCTGGTCTCACAGGAAGATAATGATCTCTTAACCAAAATTCCGGATCAAGAGGAGATCAAGAAGACGGTCTTCTCCATGGACCCTGACAGTGCCCCGGGCCCGGATGGATTCCAGGGAAGCTTTTACAGATTCTGCTGGGATATCATTAGCTCCGAGGAGGCTATCATTTCTTTTTTCAAAGAAGGTAGATTGTTGAAATCCTTAAATGCTCATTTTCTATGTCTCATTCCAAAGATTGAGCAAGCCTCCACTGTGGACCATTACAGACCTATCTGTATGAGTCATTTCTTTCTTCAAATTATCTAAAAAATGATGGCCAACAGACTTAGCTTAATTCTTCCCAAGTGAATTTCAGATGAAAAAGGGGCAAAGGTTAGGAGTCATATATACAATATGGGTTTCGCATCTGAAATTAAGAACTCAATGGGGAAAAAATAAGAGGGGGCGCCTTGAAACTAGACATCAAGAAGGCATATGATACACTGAACTGGGAATTCCTCTTTGCTGTCTTGGAAAAATCGGATTTCAAGTAATCTTGGATTTTTTGGATTAAAGAAATACTTAGCACAGCTCGTATTTCTATCTTGATCAATGGAGGTCCAAGGGGTGACTTCGGATGCTCCAGGGGATTGAGGCAAGCCCTAGCCCCTATGCTCTTTGTCTTGGCTGAGGAAGCTCTCAGTAGAGGGCCGGAGAGCCAAATTCTTTGAATTGAATCTCCGAGAAAAAAGAATCACCCACTCATCTTCTCTTTGCGGATGATGTCTTTCTATTTTTTCGTGGAGACAAAAAATAGGTTTACAATGTCAGGAAGCTTTTCATGGATTATGAGGTGATTTCGGGCCAAGTGGTGAATAAGGAAAAAAGCAAACTATACTTTGGTAACATTCAGGAAAACCGGAAGGCTAACATTCTGGAAGAACTCGACATTCCAGAAGGTCAATTACCAATCAAATACTTGGGGGCTCCTATTTTGATTTTAAAGGAAGCATTTCTAATGGAGCCGATGCTTGAAAAAATCAGAGGAAGAATCAGGGGTTGGAGCGGCAAATTACTGACATTTGGATTAGAGCTCGTTAAATCAGTATTGACGAGTATACCTATCTACTCATTTTCAGTTTCTTTATTGCCTCGGTAAAGAAAGCTTCATTTTGGATTCTACATTTTCTTTGGACAGGTGATGAGGAAATAACAGTGAGTTTTCAGACCTTCTGCGGTTGGCCGTCTAAACTAAATAAGGCCATCTATGGCTTGAAACAGGCTCCTAGATCCTGGTTTGAGAAGTTCAGCTCAGCTTATGAGAAAGCCGGATTTCTCAGAAGTTCATCTGATTTGATTTTCATTTTCTTTCTTATAAGAGATCTAAAGAAAGAGGGCAGTCCTACTTGTATATGTTGACGACATTGTCATCTCTGGTAATGATTGTATAAGTATTCATCAGGTAAAAGCTAAACTTCAATCCCTATTTGACATGAAGGACTTAGGTGATCTCAAAGACTTCTGAGGCATTGAAGTTATGAGAGCTAAGAAGGGAATCTTTCTTTCTCAGTTCACATATGCCATGAATCTCTTATCTCGGTCTGGCATGACTGGAAGCAAGGAAGCTGAAACTCCTCTAGAGTAGAACCAAAAGCGATCTTTGGAATCCGGTGAACTTCTTCCTGATCCCACTATGTTAAGAAGATTAGTAGGAGCTTCATTTTCTTACTATCACCAGGCCATACCATATATTGCATTTGCTGTTGTTAAATAGTAGTCTTTCATGCAGAATCCAAGGATCCAGCATCTTAATGCTATGCTGTGTACAGAATTGATCGTATGTGAAGCCGTCTCCAGGAAAAGGGATCCTCATGCATTCTAATTCTGCTATGAGCATGCTATGCCGATGCTGACTGGGCTGGATGCATTGATGACAGACGATCCACTACCGGCCTATGTTATGTGTGTTTCTTGGAGATAGCCTGATCGCATGGAAATCCAAGAAACAAAACAATCCACTGTTTCCAAGTCAAGCTCTGAGGCGGAGTACAGAGCTATGGCTTCAGCAACAAGTGAAGTGGTATGGCATTGTTTCACTTGAAAGATATGGGAGTTTCTTCATCTGATCCCGTTAATCTCTATTGTTAGAAAAAGAGTGCTATTCAGATGGAAAGTCATCCTGTTTTTCACGAGAGGACAAAGCACATTGAGGTGGACTGCCATTTTCTCCGTGAAACACTTTTGAATGGAGAGATTCAGCTCCCTAACATATCACATATCCAATGAGCTTCAGATCGCAGACATATTCACAAAAGCCATGAGTAGAGATCGACATCTCTTTCTTGTCAGCAAACTCTCTTGTAGATCTGTACAGTCGAGTTTGAGGGGGAGTGTTTTAAGTTGAGTGTGTCCAACGTAAGAGGCGGTTGTTTCATCCGTTTAAGAAGCACCGCTAGTAGGACCAGTAGCTAAGATAGAAGCATCATAGCCAGAAGTTAGCACAGCACCAAAGGCATCAGTCGGTCCAGCATCAGTAGCACCGATAACAGTAGATGACCCAAACCCACCAGGTGACCACCCCCAAAAAGATATGGATCCATAGCTAGTTTATTAAGCAGCAGCATTTTCAGTATATGAGCTAGCCAGCTAAGTTGACTCAGCTCCAGTAGATAGATATAGCCATACATAGCCCGTTGAGGCACCACCATTACTGCGTGTTCCGAGTTTTTGCACATTTCCTCCATCCACTCTGTTGATTCTGCTGATTGAGATCGAGATTCCGAGTCCTTAGTAGCGGCTGACCCAGTTGCCCGAGCAAAAGCAGCATCAAAGGAAGGAGCATCCTCGCTATCAATTCCAGCTTCTCCACCAGTTCAAGACCTAGTTCGAGCAGATCGAGTTGTTTCATATCCATAAGATCCAGTGTAAGCAAATCGATATTTAGAAGCAGCTAACCAAATTGCCTAAGTAAAAGAAGCACCTCGCTCAGAGCGAGACAAAGACCCAGTTACAAATCTAGTTGCATATCATATATAGAGCCTGTTGATAATGCCAGTGACCCCATTGTTTTGAATGTGTCCCTTGATCCTGACTACACTACATGAAACTGTGACGGTACTACATTGAATCTCAAGTACTACACTAGATAGAAGTAGAGCGCTCAATAGCGATACGGGGCCTAAGCGCTATCATTATGGTAGTGGGGTTAGTCAGGGCCTACTGATATCTGAAAGTGTAGTGTAGTCAGGGCCTACGTGCGCTAGTAGCAAACTAGGGCTTTTCGTACCGTAAAGTTGAGTGTAGTGTAGTCAGGGTCTAAATGAATCGTTTGCTCCGGGTCTAAATGAATCCGGGTCTCAATTAGTGGCTATTGACTTCATCGTTAGGCTTCTTCTTGCTGTTTGGATCAAGTATTCTCTGCAGGTGGCACTACTAGCAGCTAAAAGTAGTCACAAATGACAAGTAATGATTTCGTGACTTAACTTAACTTATTTGAAACTATTCGCTAGTAACTGATTCTGTCCAGTTCCCGAAAGTTTCAGTCTACTACGCTCCGGAGGAAATGAGGTCCTTTTTAGCCCGGAGGAATAAATAAATAAAATAATACGACCGGTTTTCTCGTAACGTAATAAAAGTCGTAGTAGTAGCGGTACGTGTATCGGCCGGAACGAGCCATTCAATAATAGTAGTATGTCGTCGCTAGCGAATCTACTACGTTGCTTTTCTTTTAGTTTGATTTGATTCATCTAGAATGGTTTGGGTTGGTGTTCAGTAGGGGGGGTGAGACGAGGTGTAGCGCAGTCTGGTCAGCGCATCTGTTTTGGGTACAGAGGGCCATAGGTTCGAATCCTGTCACCTTGATGTGAGCTGAAGCAGCAGGCTTCGGCTAGATCGGGTTTTTCGCTGTGAAAACAAAAAAATGACAATCCATTCTTTGGTTATTCAAAAATTACTGAGTACGAACGCACATCTAGGCCGTCGGGTAGCGGCTCACCATTTCAAAGTCTATATCTGTGGTTTCAGAAATGGAATTGCTATTCTCGATTCAGACAAGACACTGATTTGTTTACGAAACGCTTGTCATTTTATAGGATCTCTCATTCGTCAAAAAGGCCGTTCCTTCTTTGACCCCAATCGTTCATCTCGGATCGCTCCAGTACCTGTCCGATGGCAGTTTTTTACGAGAATTCGAGTTCGAGAAAGGGTTCCTTCCCAAGGGTTGGGACTCTTTGTCGCTTTTTCCTGTGTGTTCTTACTAATTCTCTTTTTTTGGTTGTGGGGCCCCTATTTGAAAACCCTACTCTTGAAGTACCTCCTCCGGGTGGTGGGGATAGCCCTTTCAAGGGTGTTTTTTCGGGGCCGGTGGTCGGGAATTTGCTCATGGGCTTTGCGTATCGCCCTAGGCGATCACGAGGCCAACCTCTCCCTGGGGCTGGGGATGGAGAAGGGCGTTTTGCCCCACCCAACCGGGGCACCGGAGCAGCCCTCCGAAAATGGGGGAGGGCTGCGATTGTTTGGGATAACAATGATCCCTCAAAGCCCCCCAGAGGAGCAGCCCTCCGTTAATGGGGGAGGGCTGCGATTGTTTGGGATAACAATGATCCCTCAAAGCCCCCCAGAGGAGCAGCCCCCCGTTGTGGATCAACAGGATGTGGCGCCCGGGCTTCCACCGGCGTGCCCGCCCGTTTCCTGGCATCCTGGCCCCTCCACCGAAGTGGAGGGCAACCCCTCTCCGACCCCTCGCGGGTCGAACCGGAATTGCCCCGGATGGAGACAGATAAAGAAGGAGGAGCGTCGTTCATGGAAGGAGAAGGAGGCGATTGAAGACGCAGAGAGGTGGAACGCCTATATGGCGAATTTCGAGGCTGACGTCTTCGATGCCATGACACGGGTTGCCCGGGAAACAGGCCATTCGGCCTGGGAAACCCACGGGAAACAGGCCTTTGAGAACATCCTCCAGGCTGCTGCTAAAAGGGGCGTTCCCCACCTCTATAGAGGCCCTGAAAGCAGGGACGCCATCCTCAGAGTCAGAGATGGCACCGAAGCCGGCGACTTTAAAGAGTTTATCCGGGAGGCGGAGAATTTAAGGAGGGAGGAAACGGATCCCTACTTTCAATTCTTTAGAAGCCTTGATAAAGGGGGGGGACAGTAGGCCTCCTCTCGGCTGAAGTGAAAAGGCGGCCTCTCTACCTGGGGTGGGTTTTCGGCGCTGCGACAATGGGGAGGGTTGCAGGGAGGCGGGCGTGGGGGAGGGCTCACACAAGTAAGAGAAGGACCCCCGCAGGCCTTTCTGAAGTGTGGCCGCCAGGAGAGAAGTCAATCGGACTCGAGATCGAGACCGGCGTGGCGCTGCTGGATGCTTCTGATCAATAGGAAGAGGAGGAAGCCAAAAAGAAAGACCACCAAAAGTCACGACCACCAAGATACGCATAGTGATTCGATCTTTTGAGAAAAAATTCTTGGAAAACCTTTTTTGGGGGCTTCCGCGTTACACACGCAAGATTGGATTGCCTGAATCACGAGTCTTATATACAGTGTTACGATCACCTCATATTGATAAAAAGTCCAGAGAACAATTTGAAATGGAAATAAAAAAAGAATTTCTGGTCATAAAAACAGAAACGCATGAATTGCGCAAGAAGTTCTTTCGGTTAAAACGCCGTGCGACTCGGAGGACATAAGACTGATTGGTCAGGCCAAAAAGATTGCCGACTGGATGCTCCTACCCCACCATGCCTTGCCCTTTCTTTACCTTACCTTAAGGGAGGTATGAAGCGTGGGAAACAATGTAAGAAGTGTGTGTATGATACAACATAACCTTAACATAAGGAGTGGCGGCAAAATGATTGATCAACGCAAGTGAACTGTGCTTAGACGCTTCGTAAAACCGCACCGCATCTACGAAAGGAGCTGATGGATGACCCTTTCGATTCACGGAATGTGATCTGGGGCACTTTGGGTGTTTGCGTGCCTCGGTAGGCAAGAGATCACCGGAGTATAGCACAAGATCACCTTTTCTTGCTGCCATGGGGTCAACCTGTGAACAAGGTAAACCCAATGGGATGGGAACGGGAGGGTACCACATTGGGCAGAAGACGATCCAAAAAGCGAAGGCTCACCCTTCGTGCCAGGTGAGATAGGCGACAGGTAGCTTGCTTCCAAGCCGATAGGCGGCGGGCCGGGCGTAGAAGCGAGTCGCCAGATTCGGTAGCTTGCTTCCAAGCCAAGCCGGCCCGGCCGCGAGGAATCAAGAAAGATTTTCCGGTGCTGACTTGGATCTCGGGTGACGGAATAAGGCGGCCAGGCGCTCCGCGTGGCTACGAATCAAGTACGGAGCAGCAGTGCTTGGTCAATCGCAAAGCAAGCCTTACCTAATCATGGTTGCGCCGCAACTCCTTCGCCTATCGGCTGAGAGTGAGAGTAAGCGTAAGCAGGAGGCCTGCCAACCAAATTCTCCCAGGCCTGTCTGGTCTGTCTGGCAGAATTTTGCTGGCCTCCTTCCCTCACCCTTCGCTAGCGCTTGGAAGCCGTAAGGCTCCCTTTCCTAATTTCTTCTCTACAGGGTGAGCACTTGGGTAGTGATAGAAGATCTTATCCGCCGTTTTACTTAACCATTCTTATCTGACTTGAACAAAGCGAGCGTCTTTCATTTTCATGAGTTTACGAATGAAGCTTATTACGCTGTTCATGAGTTGACGAATGAACAGCACTCGCTCGGATGGAGCCAAAAGCGGAAAGGGTCCAGGTCGCTTGCTTACCGCTTGCGCGGTAGAAGCGAGTCGTAGAAGCTTCGCCAGAAGCGACGAGCAGTCGCGGTCGAAGCTTGGCTCTAGCCGATAGGCTAGCAGTAAGCTTGGCTACAGCGAAGCGCTTACCAAGCGCAAAGGAAAGGCCTTCGCCACTTGAGCCGTATGCGGGGGAACTCGCACGTGCGGTTCTTAGGGGGGGAGAGCTTGAGGAGCCTACCCATCCCTTTAGCGTATATTTGGAGCTCAATATGAAATCCTATTTTCTTGCAAGACCCGTTCGGATAAGGGCAAACCCCAGAGATTGCTTCGAAGTAAGGTCCTTGCGTTGACCCTTTCCTGAACCAGAACCGGGGGGGCACCCCCTACGGTCAAGAAGGGGGGCCGCCCGCTATGGAAGAAAGAGGGGGACGGGTGAGAGGAAAAGGGGATCAAAATGTCCCATCAAGAAAGTGATGTTTCCGGACCTTCCCCCTTTCAGAACCACCCTCACTCCCCCCTAATAAGCCCCGCTCCCTAAGGGGCCCCTCTCTGATAAGGAAAGAAAGGAAAGAATCTCTATTTTATGACAAATCTGGTCCGATGGCTCTTCTCCACTAACCACAAGGATATAGGGACTCTATATTTCATCTTCGGTGCCATTGCTGGAGTGATGGGCACATGCTTCTCAGTACTGATTCGTATGGAATTAGCACGACCCGGCGATCAAATTCTTGGTGGGAATCATCAACTTTATAATGTGTTCATAACGGCTCACGCTCCTTTAATGATCTTTTTTTTGGTTATGCCGGCGATGATAGGTGGATCTGGTAATTGGTCTGTTCCGATTCTGATAGGTGCACCTGACATGGCATTTCCACGATCAAATAATATTTCATTCTGGTTGTTGCCACCAAGTCTCTTGCTCCTATTAAGCCCAGCCTTAGTAGAAGTGGGTAGCGGCACTGGGTGGACGGTCTATCCGCCCTTAAGTGGTATTACCAGCCATTCCGGAGGAGCAGTTGATTCAGCAATTTCTAGTCCTCATCTATCTGGTGTTTCATCCATTTTAGGTTCTATCAATTTTATAACCACTATCTCCAACATGCGTGGACCTGGAATGACTATGCATAGATCACCCCTATTTGTGTGGTCCGTTCCAGTGACAGCATTCCCACTTTTATTATCACTTCCGGTACTGGCAGGGGCAATTACCATGTTATTAACCGATCGAAACTTTAATACAACCTTTTCTGATCCCGCTGGAGGGGGAGACCCCATATTATACCAGCATCTCTTTCGGTTCTTCGGTCATCCAGAGGTGTATATTCCCATTCCGCCAGGATCCGGTATCATAAGTCATATCGTATCGACTTTTTCGGGAAAACCGGTGTTCGGGTATCTAGGCATGGTTTATGCCATGATCAGTACAGGTGTTCCTGGATCTCTTGTTCGGGCTCATCATATGTTTACTGTGGGCTCAGACGTTGATACGCGTGCCTACTTCACCGCAGCTACCATGATCATAGCTGTCCCCACTGGAATCAAAATCTTTAGTTGGATCGCTACCATGTGGGGAGGTTCGATACAATACAAAACACCCATGTTATTTGCTGTAGGGTCCATCTTTTTGTTCACCATAGGAGGACTCACTGGAATAGTCCCGGCAAATTCTGGGCTAGACATTGCTCTACATGATACTTATTATGCGGTTGCACATTTCCATTATGTACTTTCTATGGGAGCCGTTCTTGCTTTATTTGCAGGATTTCACTATTGGGTGGGTAAAATCTTTGGTCGGACATACCCTGAAACTTTAGGTCAAATCCATTTTTGGATCACTTCTTTCGGGGTTAATCCGACCCTCTTTCCCATGCATTTCTTAGGGCTTTCGGGTATGCCACGTCGCATTCCAGATTATCCAGATGCTTACGCTGGATGGAATGCCCTTAGCAGTTATGGCCCTTATATATCCGTAGTTGGGATTCGTCGTTTCTTCGCGGTCGTAACAATCACTTCAAGCAGTGGAAACAACAAAAGATGTGCTCCAAGTCCTTGGGCTGTTGAACAGAATCCAACCACACCTGAATGGATGGTACAAAGTCCTCCAGCTTTTCATACTTTTGGAGAACTTCCAGCTATCAAGGAGACGAAAAGCTATGTGAAGTAAAAGAAGAAAAGGTCGCCGGCTGCTACTAAGAACCTAACAGAACTTTTCCGGGTTCTAAAACCACTTGATCCAGAGGGGAGGGCTTTAGAATTGGGGGGCCGGCCGCGTAGCTTCATTAATGAAAGAAGTTCGCTCTTTCCGGAAGTCGTATCTACAACTACATCCTCGTCTCTGGTGCGCAATGAACTGTGTCCATAAGGGCTGGGCTGTCGTTGGCCTTTGGGACTTTCATTGAGGCTCTCCAGTGGTTGTCTTGGTCCTGGGAGGGGAACAACAGCGTGCCAAACTCGGCCAATAACCTATGAACCGGTGGAAACCGACGTCTAATGTATGGTATGGTACGGCATGAGAATGAGTGGCCGACTAAAAGCACGAAGGAGTCA